AGAAGAGAGAAATAAATTTTGTTTTTGAATTTTAATTCTTTTTCTAAGGACAATAGCTATGACGAGCAATTTGCTCGTCATAGCTATTGTCTTGTAATTAAATGTCTAAGTATTTTCTCATTAAATTTCATATCTTTTTCTAAAATCTCAATTATTTGACCATTGCCTTCAAATATTAATTGTAAAAAAATTCCATCATTGTATTTATTAATTGGATAAGCAAGATATCTTCGACCACGATTTTGAGTAAAAATATTTTGAGCCCCTTGATTTTTGAGGATATTTTCATATTCACTAATAATATTTAAGCAAACTAAATAAATATAAATTTATTTTTTTTAAAACTATAGGAGTATTTTTTAATACATATAGTTTAGATAATTTCAAATTTGATTTAATTATTAACCCACAATATCTGGTTTCTTTTTTTTGTATTTAAATTTTTTAAGAATTTAGATTCAACTATTACTCAATTTTATAGAATGTTATTTATTTTAGGGACATTTTACCTATTAAAACAAAATTTAATATTAAATTTTGTTTTATATATTGATTTAAATAATCTTATTCTTTTATAATTGTTGATTTGATTATTGTTTTTAGACTTTTTTTAAATCATAAATTTAAATTTAAATTAATTTTTAATTATTACAATATCTTCTTCTTTTTCTTCTGGTTTTAATATATATATAGTCTCATATTGAGTTAGTTGTTGCATAGGTTTAATTTTTTGTTTTAACATAATTATTAGTCATGAATAAAATTTTGAGTAAATTTATTATCCTTTAATTTTAGAATTATATATATATATGTTATTTTATTTATAAACCTTTGCTTTCAATTTGTATTCTTACAGCTTCCGAAATTACAGGTATTTTAGAATATTGTCCTAATATACATTTTGCCGCTGCATATGTAATAGTACCTATACTAAACCATAAAAGACTATTACAAATCATGCTTCCATATAAACTAACCCTAAATTCCATTGGTAAAGTTCTAAATATACTCCCTAAAATACCTGTAAGTAAAAAAATTAATAGTGCTTGTAAAGTATTAAAGCGTAGAAATTGGCTAACAGATAAAGGACTTTTAGAATTTACAATTAAAAAATATAAAGTTAAAAAAGTTACTAAGTTCACATTTCGGTTTTCTACGTAAAATATCATAAAAGGAGAAATAGTATTTTTATAAAATTTTAATAGATGAAATGGATAATCTGATAAAACTTTTAAACCAAAGCTTTCAACTCCTTCTAAAAAAGGTAAAAAATATGGTAGTATAGATAAAAGACGAGTTGTTATAAGAATGTTTGTTGTTTTTTTTCTTTGTAATATTTTAGATTCTGGGAAAAAATTATTATACATTTTTATTATAACAGCTATAAAGAATAGAGTAGAGATAATAGCAAAAAAATAAATTTTTAATTTTTGTTGATTCAAATAATAATAATTTAAATTGTTTTCTTGTTTTGCTAATAAGAACATAAATTTCATAGCCTCCATATATAAATTTATAAAAGAGAATTATTATTTTCTATACAATATTAAATAATTCATAAGTATAAAATGAATATCGTATATGTAATGTTTGTAATTAAGATTTATTAAATCAGACTAGGATTGTATATATGAGCAACCTTTTTATTTACTTTCATAATTTCATATAAGAATTTAACACTTTGTAAAATATATGTTTATTAAAGCCTTTCAATAATTATATTATCAATTATATCATTAATAAATTGTGAAAAAAATATGACATTAGCTATTAATACAACAATTGCTCGTCCAATTTTCCCTTTTACAGCTATTGTTGGACAAGAAGAGATGAAGCTTGCTTTGATTTTAAATGTAATAGATCCTAAAATTGGTGGTGTAATGATAATGGGAGATAGAGGAACAGGAAAATCTACAACTATTAGGGCAATTGCTGATTTATTGCCTGAAATTGATATTGTTGCTAATGATCCATTCAATTCTCATCCATCAAATCCAGATTTAATGAGTAACGATATAAAAGACCTTCTTGAAAAAGGACAATTACTTAATATTTCTAGAACTAAAGTACCTATGATTGATCTTCCACTTGGTGCAACCGAAGATAGAGTATGTGGTACTATAGATATAGAAAAAGCATTGACAGAAGGAGTAAAAAGTTTTGAGCCTGGCTTATTAGCAAAAGCAAATCGAGGAATTTTATATGTGGATGAAGTTAATCTTTTGGATGATCATTTAGTTGATATTTTGCTAGACTCTGCAGCATCTGGGTGGAATACTGTTGAGAGAGAAGGAATTTCGATTAGACATCCTGCTAATTTTGTGCTTGTGGGATCTGGAAATCCAGAAGAAGGAGAATTACGCCCACAATTATTAGATCGTTTTGGAATGCATGCAGAAATACGTACTGTAAAAGATCCTGAATTAAGAGTTAAAATTGTTGATGAGCGTAGTCAATTTGAGCAAGATCCTCAAAATTATCTTTATATGTATCAAGGTGAACAATTAACTTTAAAACAAAAAATTGAGGATGCGCAAAATAGTTTAAAAGATATAAATTTGTCTTATGATCTACGTGTTAAGATTTCTAAAGTATGTTCAGAATTAGATGTTGATGGCTTGAGAGGAGACATAGTTACTAATCGTGCAGCAAAAGCTTTTGCTGCTTATCAAAATTCTGCAGATGTTACAGTAGAACATATACAACAGATTATAGTTTTATGTTTAAGACATCGATTAAGAAAAGATCCTTTAGAATCCGTTGATTCTGGCTCTAAAGTTCAAAAAGTTTTTAATAATATTTTTTCTGAAGATTTTTAAATTATTTAATTTTAAGTAGATTTATGACTAATTACTATTATGTAGCTGGGACTAAAAGGTTTTTATTGTCAGAGGAACCTCTTGAAGAAATTTTAAGAGAAAAAGTAAATCATTATAAGCGTAATAATAAAAATATTGATTTTTGGCTTATAGATAATATAAATTTATTGCAGAATGAAGATATATTTGCGTTAGAAAAACAATTAGGTGAACCTATTGTAGTTTTGATTTCGTCTGACTATAATTTTATTAATTGGATTAAATTACGTATTGAATATGTTAAATTAGGACAATTAGATTTGGCCGAAATAACTAGTCTAAATTCTAATAAAAATTTATTAGAAATAATATATCATTAAATATAAAAAATATTCATAATAGTAATGACTGATCTTCCTTTTACTATTGATCAATTAAGAATATTAAAAGCTATAGCTGTTGAAGGCAGTTTTAAAAGAGCTGCTGATAGTTTATATATATCTCAGCCAGCTGTTAGTTTACAAATTCAAAATCTTGAAAAACAACTTAATATTTCATTATTTGATAGAGGTGGTAAAAAAGCAAAACTTACTGAATCCGGGCAGCTATTATTAAGATATGGCGGTAGAATACTTACAATCTGTGAAGAAACTTGTCGTGCTCTTGAAGATCTTCAAAGCTTACAAGGAGGAACTTTAATTGTTGGAGCAAGTCAAACAACTGGAACCTATTTAATGCCTCGTTTAATAGGTTTATTTCGTCAACGTTATCCTCAGGTAGCTGTTCAGTTACAAGTTCATTCTACTCGTAGAATTGCATGGAGTGTAGCGAATGGTCAGGTTGATTTAGCTGTGATTGGTGGAGAAATACCTTCTGAATTATCAGAGGTACTTCAAGTCACTTCTTATGCAGAAGATGAACTAGCTTTAATTTTACCAAAATCTCATCCTTTTTCTCAATTTAAAGATATTAAAAAAGAAGATTTGTATAGATTAAGGTTTATTGCTTTAGATACTCAATCTACTATCCGTAAAGTTATTGATAAAGTATTGCATCAGCATGGTATTGATAGTACTAGATTTATGATTGAAATGGAATTAAATTCTATTGAAGCTATTAAAAATGCTGTTCAATCTGGTTTAGGAGCGGCTTTTGTGTCTGTGTCAGCTATTGCTAAGGAACTTGAGCTTGGAATTCTTTATTGGGCAAAAATCGAAAATATTACAATAAAAAGAATGTTGTCTATTATAGTAAATCCTAATAGATATCGCTCTAGAGCAGCTGAGACTTTTACTAAAGAAATTTTGACCTTGTTTGTTAATTTGCCTCAATATAATAAAAGATTAAATTTAAAAGATTAGGTTATTAATTTATTAGAGATTAGTATAGTTTATATTAAATTGTAATTTGTTAATAAAATTTATACTTATAATTTAATTCTTTAAATATCTATTACTATATATAAATATATAATGTTTATTTATTTTTTATTTAATTTAGTATTTAGATTTATTGTGTGGTTAGATAACAGATTATAATATATATATAATGTTATAGTAAGGATTACAAATATGGATTTAAGAGTGTTAATTGTTTTAAGCCCTGTATTAGTAGCTGGTTCTTGGGCTCTATATAATATAGGCAGAGTTTTATTGCAACAATTTCGTCGACTACAGTCTTAGCATAATTTTAGTATCACAAAAATTTATAAAATCAATAATAATATATTATTATTGATTTTATAAATTTTTTTTGACAATCTCATCAATATTGAATATAATAAATCATGTATCATAAATTAATTTTTTTTAGTTTTAATATATTATATTGTAATCTTTTAATTTAATTATGGCTGTTCCTAAAAAGCGTACATCTAAATTGAAAAAAAACTCTAGAAAATCTAATTGGAAAAGAAAAGCAGAATTAAAGGCAATAAAAGCTTTATCTTTAGCCAAATCTATTGCTACAAATAAATCAAAGAGTTTTGTGTATATTGCTGAAAGTAAACAAGAAGATATTAATTAAATATTCTCATTATGTTTTATTTATTCAAATATTACTATAAATTAAAGTAAATAAAATACTAATTTTATAATTATTATAGTTAATGATAACTAAAAGAAAATATATGAATTATGCAATTATTCAAACAAGTGGAAAACAACTTTGGGTTGAGCCTGGACGTTTTTACGATGTTAATAGATTACCAGCTAATCCTGGAGATACCATTATTTTAAATAGAGTATTACTTGTTAATAATCATGGTGAAATTAATATAGGTCAGCCTTGTCTTCCTAATGTTAGTATTAAAGCTACTGTTTTAAGACATTTGAGAGGTCCTAAAATTGTAGTTTATAAAATGAAGCCTAAAAAAGGTTTTAGAAATAAAAAAGGTCATAGACAAGAATTAACTCGATTGATGATAGATCAAATTAATATTAATCAGTCTTAATTAATTATCATAATAAAAATATGGCTCATAAAAAAGGTAGTGGTAGTACTCGTAATGGTCGAGATTCTAATTCACAAAGACTTGGTGTAAAAAAATATGGAAATGAGAAAGTTTTGGCTGGCAACATTTTAGTGCGTCAAAGAGGTACTAAAATATTGCCAGGTATAAATGTTGGTTTGGGGAAAGATCATACTTTATATTCTTTAATTAATGGATATGTATATTTTAAAAATGTATCTAATAATAGAAAACAGGTTAATGTTTTTTCTTCGCAGTTTAAAGTTTAAGTTGGAAAGAAGTTGAAATTTTAACGCTTTTATTATATTATAATAAAAGCGTTAAAATTTACTATAAATTTATTATATATAATTTGACTAAGCTATATTTTGAATGAAGAAAAAAATTATACTTTCAGATTTATACAATATAGCCGCAATAATTCTAGATAACAAAATTCAAGAATTTCTTTTTGCAAATACGAAACATCAAGTAAATAATATTTATATAGGTGTAGTTAATAAAGTTTTCCCAAGCATTAATGCAGCTTTTGTTGATATTGATCATGTTTCTAAAAGTGGATTTATTCATTTTAGTGATTTAAATAATATAAGACGTCGATATAATAATATTAATTTACCTAATGATTTAATTACTAATATTTTGACTAATGAACAAAAATTGTTAGTTCAGATTATTAAAGAATCTACTGCTAATAAAGGTCCAAGGTTAACAACAAATATTAGTCTTATTGGTCGTTATATTATTTTGATGCCTTTTAATAAAAATATTTCCATATCTCGCAGAATCCAAAATGCTCATGAACGTCATTATCTTAAATCTTTAGGTATTCTTATTAAGCCGGTAGCTATGGGATTATCATTTCGCTCTTCTATTGTTGGTGTCAGCGAAGATGTTATTTTAGCTGAACTTAAGTATTTAAAAAAACAGTGGTTGTTTATACAAAAATTAGCTATAACTTGTACACCTCCTAAATTATTGTACAATGATTATGATTTAAGTAAAAGAATTGTAAGAGATTTTTACGAAAATCAAATTACTACTATCGTATTAGATTCTAAAAAATCATTTTATACAATACATAAATATTTATCTTTCTGGAAATGTCATCTTAAAGACATGAAGTTTTCTGTTCAGTTCTGTAATGATACAAAAATTCTTTTAGATTCTCATGCTATCTCTTATACTTTATTTAATGCCTTGAAGAAAAAAGTAGATTTGCCTTTAGGAGGATATATTATTATAGAAAATCTAGAAGCATTAACAGTAGTTGACGTTAATTCTGGGGCGTTTGATAGATCTGATAATTCGAAAGATACTATTTATAAAATTAATTTAAATGCTGCTAAAGAGATAGCGTATCAGCTAAGAATTCGTAATATCGCAGGCTTAATTATTGTTGATTTTATTGATATGCAATCTCAACGGGAACAATTACATTTATTAGAGTATTTTTGTAAATATCTAAGTTTTGATAGTATTAAGTCCCAGATTGTTCAATTATCAGAATTAGGATTAGTAGAGTTAACTAGAAAACGTCGAGGGAAAAGCTTACATGAATTATCAGAAATAATATTAGACAATACTTATCCTCAAAATAGTAATTTTTGTTTTGTAAATAATGATTTGAAAATTGATTGTAATAGTTTTTTATATTATTTAAATGGTAATTTAAAATTTTTTCATTTATTATCTAAAAATTTAAAAAAAACAGCTTTTATTGAAATAAATTATTCTAGTTATAAATTATTTACTAGTCTTTTAAATAAAAATAACAATTTGAAAATTTTTAATCCTAGGGTAGTCTATTTTTCTTTAATTAATAATATACGTTATTTCTAAATTTATTATTTTTGTATAAATACTAATGAAAAAGCAATTTTTATGGCGATTAATTAAATTTTTCTCAAATTTAAAAACAGCAATTACTTTGCTTTTATTGATCGCTTGTTATAGTTCTCTTGGTACTATTATAGAACAGAGTAAATCTTTTGATTTCTATGAGTTACATTATCCTTTATCCAATCCATTATTTGGAATTATTTCTTGGAAATTAATTAAATACTTAGAATTAGACCATGTATATACTGCAAAATATTTTCTATTTTTAGTATTTTTTTTTACTGTAAGTTTAATTAGTTGTACTTTTTCAACTCAATTACCAATTTTAAAAATTTCTAAGAAGTGGCAATTTTATAAGTATAGATTTCAGTTTAATAAAATAGGATTAGATAATCAAATAAATCTTAATTCTATATCTTCATCAATAAGTTTGTTGAATACTATTCATTATTCTGTTTTCCAACAAAGAAATCAAATTTATAGCTATAAAGGCTTAATTGGGAAGTTCTCCCCAATAATAGTACATTTAAGTATTATTTTAATTTTTATTGGTGCTGTTTTTAGTTCTTTCACTGGTTTTATGTTGCAAGAAATAATTCCTAAGGGTGAATTTTTTCATTTTCAGAATATTATCAATTCAGGCCAATTTAGTATTGTTCCACAGAATTTATTTCTTAAAGTTAATGATTTCTGGATTAAATACAATGATGATGGTTCCACAAGTCAATTTTTTTCTTATATAAAATTGTATAATTCTAAAAATCAAATATTAAAATCCGGGATTATCTATGTTAATAAGCCATTAATATATAAAGGGATCTATATTTACCAAACTGATTGGGATATTAGTGCAATGCGTTTGCAAATTGGTAATAGTATTTTACAAATTCCTTGTAAACTTTTAGTCTTAGATAATGGTACTCGCTTATGGAGTTCTTATTTACCTTCTAATATATTATTAAACCGGGGTTTTCTTTTTATTTTTTCTAATCTTAATAATGATTTGTCTGTATATGATTCTGATAAAAATTTTTTATTTAGTATTAATCAGAATCAATTATTTTATTTAAGTAATATTCCAATGCGAGTAGTTAATTTACTATCTAGTACTGGATTGCAAATCAAGTCTGATTCTGGTTTATTTATTGTTTATTTTGGTTTTTTATTCTTAATTATTAGTACATTTTTAAGTTATATTAGTTATTCACAAATTTGGTTATCATTTTATGAAAAAAATTCTTTCATAGTTGGTACAAGTAATCGCGCTTTTCTTCAGTTTGAGGAAGATTTGTGGTTAATAAAAAATTTTGCAAAAAAGCTATACAAATATTGATATAGCTTTTTTGCAAAATTTAATTAATTACATTAATACTATTTAAACCTAAAATAGTACCAGCACCTATAATATGTCCTAAGCTTGTTGTAGCTAATTAGAATAGAATTTTTCGATATAAATCTTTCTTACAAAACTATATATATATTTTTCAATATGTATAGCTTTTACTTCTTATGAATTAAGATTAGTTTATATAGTAATAAAAATATGTATTAGTATTGATTGATAACACTCTATAAATTCTTATTTTAACTAATATTTTAAATTAAAAATAAATTTAGGTTTTTTTTTATAGTAAAATTATATAATATAAAAACTATCTTCATATTATTAATTTTATATTAATATTAGATATTAATAAGTTACCCTTATTTATTTATTGCTAAAATACTTTATAAAATCATATAGTTCAGGTAATCCAAATCCATCTTTAGATGTAAGAGGTATTGACGGGCCTAATCCTCGTACTTGTATAGCGTATCTACCAATGCCTATCGCTAAAATGTTAGATATTAACAATCGGAGTCGAAACTTTTGCGCTAATTTATTTTTTTGTAGCTCTCCTTTAAAACTATATATATATTTTTCAATATGTATAGCTTTTTATTCTATTTAAGTATGAATATTGAGGTTTAAGTATTAAATATATATTTATATATATCTATTCTCTATTTTATAAGTAAACAAATTGTTATTGTTAAGCTGAATAGAACAGATTTGATTTTTTAACATACGAATGATGTTATTGAGTTATTTATTAAAATTATTTTATATAGTTATTTTGCAAATAATTTCTTTTGTAATCTTATCGATTTAATATTTATCAATACCTTTTGTTTATCGACTAATAACGCCTACTTGCATTGACCATAATGACGTATGCGGAACAACACTTATTAATAAATTTAACATCTTTAATTTTATTTATTAAATAAAATTTACTATATACTTTATATGCAATATTATATCTGAAGTTGTATAATCAGACAACTCTAAGAGTTTAATATTTAACAGAATTGTTAAAATTTGAATAAAATAGAAAAAATTATGATACCCAACCGTAGCTATGCAATCCTTTACCTAAAAAATTCACTCCAAGATAGCATATCCAAACTACTACGAAACCTATTGATGCAAGTATAGCTGGTTTTTTCCCTTGCCAAGATTTTGTAATTCTTGCATGCAAATATGAAGCAAAGACTAGCCAAGTAATTAATGCCCATGTTTCTTTAGGATCCCAGCTCCAATATGTTCCCCAAGCTTCATTGGCCCATACTGCTCCTGCTATGATGCCTATTGTAAGCATCGGAAATCCTAATCCTATTGTTCTGTAACTTAAATTATCGATGCTTTCAAGTAGACTAAGTTGTTTACTTAGTCCATTAGATAATATTCTACTTGAATTAGATTGTAATTTATTATTCAAATTAATACTATTTGCATTACCTTTTAATTTTATATCCTTTCCCTGTGCTATTATTAAAAATAAAATTGCTAGTAGTGATCCTGAAATTAATGTGGCATAACTTATCATCATTATGCTAACATGCATCATTAACCAGTTAGATTTTAAAGCTGGAACAAGTGGTGCAGCTTGTTGCATATCTTTAGGTAAATATAAACTAGTGAAACAGGTTATAAACATAGAAATTGGGCTAATAATTCCTCCAATTATTGCATATCTAATTTTATATTCAAGTATTAAATGTATACTCGTTAAACCCCAACTTAAGAATAATAATGATTCATATAAATTACTTAATGGAAAATATCCATTATATATCCATCTTGAAAAAAGTATAATTGCTATTCCTATATTTCCTCCTATAGTCGCTAGGTTACCAATTTTATTTAGAAACTTCAGATTAGTAAAAGCTAAACTAAACCAATAGCTTAGCATAGAAAACAAAAGTATAATAAAAATATAATTATTTATAATGCTGTATAAATTAATTATATTAGTCATAATAGATTACTCCTTTTAAATTTTTATGATATAGTTTGTCTGTTTATTAATTAAATAAATCCAATTTAGATGGTTAATCAAATAATATTTATTATTAATTTTATAACTACTAGTTTTATTTCTGCAAAAAATGTATTTTTGTCTAATTTTTTCTGTTTGTATAAAATTTAATTTTAAATTTAGATTTTTATAAAAAAAAATTCTAATTATTCTTCTTTGAATTGGAATAGGTAGCTTATTGATTATAAGTTGATTTATTCCTACATACTTAGGGTGTTTACAAATATTGTAAAAGTAACTAGATTGTTCTTGTAAATATTTAACTTCTTTGGTTGTAATATCTATGAAATAATGAAAGTTTGTATCAAAGCTATCATTAAAATATTTTTTGATATAAGGTATCAGTTCTTGTCTAATACGATTTCTATTAATTAGATAGGAATAGTTTGTAATATCTGACCAAATTGGACTATAAAATTTTTTACAAAACCATAGTGTTTCGTTTCTATTTAAGCATAATAATGGGCGTATAATTTTTATTTCTTTGACTAAGATAGTAGTAAAGTTTAGTGCACTAATCCCTTCTGAGCCACTTCCTCTGATTAAATTATGCAAAGTAGTCTCTATTCTATCTGTTAATGTATGTGCAGTTAATATATAATTTATTTGCTGTCTTTTTGCTAATTCTATTAATTTATTATATCTCCATATTCTTGCATAGTTTTCTGTGTGCACAAATTTTCTAAAGTATGCAAATTTGAATCCCCATCTTATTGCGATATTTTTAATAGCATTACTATTTGCATTAGAATCTTGTCGCCATTCATGATTAAAATTAACAACTATAATATTCCAATGATAGGTATGTTGAAAATCTTTTAGTAGTTTTAGAAGACACATAGAATCTTGGCCTCCTGAAATAGCTGCAATAATAGTACAGTTAGTTAGCTTTTGTAAATATAAGTCTACAATTGTTCTAAATTTATTATGAATAAAACTTTTTAAGTAAGTCATAGACTTATAATTATTTTAATTAAATTGTGTATATTACTGTTGTTTCGATCTTGTATCTTGACAGTTTTTTGAAAATCGTATATCTTGATATAAGATATTTGTTAAATTAAAGTTTTTGCCCCCATCGTCTAGAGGCCTAGGACATCTCCCTTTCACGGAGGTAACGGGGATTCGAATTCCCCTGGGGGTATTATTCTTGTTTGTTATCTAGTTGCTAGCTTAATTTGCTTACAAAATGTTTCAAAGTTATGTGTATCTTCAGAGTTTTTTGTTTCGCTTAGTAACTTTACTAAAGCGCTACCTATAACTATTCCATTGCTACCAGTAGACTTGATATCCTTAACTTGTTCTTCATTAGAAATCCCAAAACCTACAATTATAGGTTTATTAGTAATTTGTTTTATAGTATATATTAACTTTTTTAGATCTGATTTGAATTCTTTTCTTATACCTGTAACACCTGTGCTACTTACTAAATATAAACATCCTTGTGTTTTTTCTGCTATTTTATGGATTCTATCAATAGAACTAGTTGGTGATACTAATAATATTAATTCTATATTGTAGTTATTACATATTTGTATTATCTTTTCTGCTTCTTCTATAGGTAAATCAGGTACTAATAGACCTTTAACTCCAATACGATTTAACTCTTTTATAAATTGTGTTTGTTCATAATTTAAAATTATGTTATAGTATGAAAAAATAACAATAGGAGCAGATATTTGTGGTATTTTTTTTTCTAATAATTTTAGTATTGAGTTAATTGTTATACCTTTTCTTAATGCTCTTTCTGCTGCTGCTTGAATAATAGGTCCATCTGCTAAAGAATCTGAATAAGGTAAGCCTACTTCAATAATATCTGCACCTTCTTGATCTAAGATTGATAAAGCAATTTCTGTTATTTCTAAGCTAGGATCTCCTGCAGTTATAAATGGGATGAACGCACATCTATTATTGAGTAGTTTAAATGTATTATGGATATTCATGTTGTTTTACAAATAAATTATTATTTTTTCAGTAAGTTATATGGTAAAATACTTTAAAGCATATTGGCTTATTTATTTCATATTAGTTGTTGATAATTTCAAAATTTTAAATATAAATTTATCTTAATTATGACTAAACAAGTTTTGCAAGGTACTCGTCGTAAAAGAATTAAAATCTCTGGATTTAGAGCGAGAATGAAAACATCGTCAGGGCGTAAAGTCATTCAACTGAGACGAAAAAGAGGTAGAGCTAAAATATCAATATCTTCATAGACAGTTATTTGTTCTTATTTAATAGAAGGATTGTTTTTATTTATAATCCTTCTAATATTACACCTAAAAAGTTTGCTAATTCTGATGCTTCTTCTTCTATTTCTGTAAGGCTTAGTGGTTGGCCAACTCTAGTTAAAGGTATTTGTCTTTGATCTTTAGTGTTTAGGTATATTTCTCTTTTTGGATTAATACCTTCTACTATATCTACTTTAATAGATTTGATTTCATTTATATTATATTTTAATGAAATATTTCTATTTTTACCAGGAAATCCTAATCTAAAAATTTCAATTTCTCCTTTTTCTTTATTATATTTGTTATATCCTCCTCCAATATTCCAAAATATCGTAAGCCATAAAAATATGCTGATAAAAGTAGCTAATGTACCATAAAATATCATTAAAATACCTTGAGGAATGAATATTAAATTTTTTGTAGTTGAAAACGGCAAAAGATTAATTTTAAAATAGCTTGATAAACCTGCTAAAAGGAATCCTAATCCTCCTAGAAGTATAATAGTAGCCCACCAATAATTACTAAAACGTCGGGAACCGATAATTTTATCTATTTTTATGTTCATCTTTAAGTTTAATATAATCGATTTAATATATATTCTGTTAAATTTTCTAAATTTTTTTTGCTTTCTGATTCTTTAAGACATTTTAAGCAACTAAGAGCTGTTTGTAAATGTTCTTTTGCTAAATCTTTTGCTTTTAGTATACCTTTACTTTGTTTTATTAATTTTACTATTTCTTTCAGATCATTATTTTCTATAAATTCTCTTTTTATAATTAATTCTATTTGTTTATTTTCATTTAATGCAAATAAACAAGCAGCTGTTAAGTTCCCATTTTTTAAGTCTGTTCCTCCTGGTTTACCTAATGTAATGCTTGAAGAAGTAATATCTAATATATCGTCAATTATTTGGAAAGCTACTCCTAAGTGTTTGCCATATAGATGTAATTGAGTTGCTATATAATTATCATTTTTGCTTAACATTGAAGCTCCTTGGCAACTAGCAGCAATTAATGAGGCTGTTTTATAGAAAGATTTTTCTATATAATCGTTGACAGATACTGTTGTATCAAATAAATTTAAACTTTGTTTAACTTCTCCTTCTGCAAAATCAGTTATTACTTTTGAGATTATTTTTACAACTTCTAGTTGTTTTAAGTTAGCTAAATACCATGATGATTGAGCAAATAAAAAGTCACCAGCTAAAACAGCGATTTTTGTATTAAATTGATTATGAACACTTTTAATACCTCGTCTAGTTGAACATTCATCTATAACATCATCATGAAGTAAGCTAGCAGTATGAATAATTTCTGTAATTTCTGCTAGTCTTCTTTGAGATGATAATATTTTTTTATTATTTAAAGTAGCTTTTGATACAAGTAATACAATACTAGGTCTTAGTCTTTTTCCTCCTGCTTTAAACAAATGTTCTGCGGCTGCAGATAGAATAGGATGCTGTGCAGTAACTAAATTTGTCAAATTTTGTTCTAAAGAATCAAGTTCTTTTTGAATAATATTATTAAATTGTATGTTTTTCATTTTTATTTTTTTGAGTATATTGTCAAAAAAAACAAGTATGTCGGTTAAAAAAATTAATTATTTTTTTTGTTTTATTTTATTATTATATAATAATTGATTTTATAGTAAATATTACGTTAATAAAACAATGGTACAAAAAGGATCTAAAGTAAGAGTTTTAAGACCTGAGTCATATTGGTATCAAGATATTGGTACTGTGTATTGTTAGTTACAAAATTAATTATATTAAAAGAATATGATCAAATTGTGAAGATTAAAATTTTAATTTGAATTTTGATTTAATAATTTTGTATTTATAAAGTATAGTACTTTATTAGTTAATCATACGTTTTTAAATTAAAAAACGAAACTCTGTAACAATTTAAGTATTAGTAATATAATAAGCAAGATTCTATGTAATATAATTTAATTATTAATTTTATTTGCTTACATAGATTAAATTAGTTAATTTATAATTAAGCTATATAGGTATAAATATCTTTTTATAGTTTTAGAAAAAAGATACATATTGTTTAGTATCTATTTTATTTACAGCTGTAGACAAAAGTGGTATTTTATATCCTGTAATTGTACGATTTGAAAAAGTAAGTTATAGTGATGTTAATACGAATTTTGATTAAATTCTATTTATTAATATTGTATGAAATTTTTTTGGATTAAATTTATGAAATTTGGAACCTTGTAAGTGTACTATAATAATTTATTCGTATTATAACTAAAGGTTTATATTTATTTCATGTAGTTTTTTCAATATTATTAAATTAATTAGTATAAGATTTTTATCTTATATAATTTTATTTAACTACAGATAATTTAATTATTAATTTAATTTTTCTGATAGAAGTTAGCTTCTAATATTTATGTTGCTTTGAGCTATATATAGTAAAAGTTATACTTATAGTTCTGTTTGGGGATATTATTATATCTACTTTATAATTTTGCACTTGATGAGCTAATTGAGGTTGAACCGCCTCAAAAATAATAATTGGAATTTAATTTAATATTATCACATTTTTAGCTAGTTCTTTAGATAATAAGTTTATAATTTATGAAAAATAAAAATTTCAATATATTAGAGTCTATTATTTAATATTCTCTGAAATCATTAAATAATAGACTCAATAATTAAATTTTGTTAAAGTGTTTATATTTATTAGTTTTTAATTTCCAAGACTTGCCCAATCAACGTCTACATTTTCTAATATTAAAGAAGAATTATATATTTGTATGATAATTAATAAGAAAAGTAAAAAAAGTAACATAAATACTCCCATGATAGGAGTAGTTCCCCATCCAGGTGCGACTTTTCCATATTCAGAATTAAGAGGTCTTAAAATTTCCCCTAATCGAGTTCTTAGTGCCATAATTATTTTATTTTAATTTTAATATAAAGGTTTTTATTTTACATAATATTATTCATAATAATATTATAAAAGAAATCAACTTTAATACTTTTTAAGTTATGGAAACTGCAACAGTTCTTAGTATTTTTATATCAAGTTTGCTTTTAGGTATCACAGTTTATTCTATTTATACGTCTTTTGGTCCTACTGCTAATATTTTAAGAGATCCATTTGAAGAGCATGAAGACTAAAAAATCATTAATAAAAGAAGAGTTCTATTATTTGATATCAAATAATAGAACTCTTCTTTTATTAATGATTATTGATTAATTCTTGGTGGTTCTCTAAAGAAAACTGCAAAAAATATTACCATTAGAGTTCCTATTAGTAAGAACACATAGACTAATGTTTCCATAAGTATCTAATCTCCAATTGGACAAATTGATAATTTCGTTTATACGATACCTTGCTTTTTAGTACTTTTATCACCTAGTTTTTGGAATGCACCGAATTCAACTTGTTCTGTTACTTCAGCGCCAATACCTGTAAATACATCTCTAAATAATGTTCTAGAACCGTGCCATAAATGACCGAAGAAAAATATTAGTGCAAAGTTAGCATGACCGAATGTATACCATCCTCTTGGACTACTGCGGAATACGCCGTCTGATTCTAGAGTTGTACGATCAAATTCGAATACTTCTCCAAGTTGAGATTTTCGTGCGTATTTTTTAACAGTGGGAGCATCATTAAAGACTTGTCCATTAAGTTTACCGCCATAGAAACTCACATTAACACCTACTTGTTCTATACTATATTTAGATTCTGCTCTTCTAAAAGGTATATCTGCTCTTATAATTCCATCTTTATCTATTAGAATCACAGGGAATGTTTCGAAGAAAGCAGGCATTCTTCTTACTGATAATTCTCTACCTTCTTTATCTGTAAATATAGGGTGTCCTAGCCATGCTTCAGCTATACCATCACCTTTATTCATAGGACCTGCTCTGAATAGACCTCCTTTAGCTGGATTGTTTCCAATATAATCATAAAAAGCTAGCTTATCAGGTATTCGTGACCAAGCTTCACTAATTGAAGCTCCTTCTGTGATAGAATTTTCTACACGTCTTTCTATTTCTTGTTGGAAATACCCACTATCCCATTGATATCTAGTAGGTCCAAATAATTCAATCGGTGTAGTTGCTGATCCATACCACATTGTTCCTGATGTTACAAAAGCTGAGAAAAATACTGCTGCAATACTACTTGATAATACTGTTTCAATATTTCCCATTCTTAAAGCTCTATATAACCTTTGAGGTGGTCTTACCGTTAGATGAAAAATTCCAGCTAAAATTCCGACAGTACCAGCAGCAATGTGATGAGAAGCAATTCCCCCTGGATTAAAAGGATTAAAGCCTTCTGGCCCCCAAGATGGTGCAACTGGTTGTACTTTACCTGTTATTCCATATCCGTCAGAAACCCATATCCCTGGCCCAAAAACTCCTGTTACATGGAAAGCACCGAAGCCAAAGCAAATTAAACTTGCTAAAAGTAAATGAATACCAAAAATTTTAGGTAGGTCTAAAGCTGGTTCTCCTGTTCTAGGGTCGCGAAATATTTCTAAACTAGACTCAGATTATTTTCACTGGTCTTTCAAAACTTAATGTAAGTTATTCAACTTTTTAAGCTTTTATAAAACAAATTTAATGCTTTATTAAATATTTTAATTAGAAATCAATTAGTTATATCATATGAATATTTATCAATGTGTCTATATTAAAATTGCTTGTTTAAAAAAATTATATAATTGCTAAATTTACAACTGAATATATTTATGGGATATTACTTATGTATTTTTATTAGTTATTTAATTATTTTAGTTTTATAATGAATTTTCAATTAATAATTTATTTTTATATTTTTTTATGTTAAGCATTTAATATTTGTTAATTAATATCCCAGTATGCCCAATGCCAAATCGCAGCAAGGAATAATAGACCAGATAATACTATATGAGTTAATGCTACTCCTTCAAAACTCCATAAGCCAGGGTTAGAAACACTTTCCCCTGTAATACTCCATCCTCCCCATGAATCTGTCACACCTAATCGTGCCATAAAAGGCATAACAAACATCCCTTGTCTCCACATAGGATTTAAAACAGGATCTGATGGATCAAAAACAGCTAGTTCATACAAAGCCATAGAGCCAGCCCATCCAGATACTAGTGCTGTATGCATTAAGTGCACAGCAATTAGTCTTCCTGGATCATTAAGAACAACCGTGTGCACACGGTACCATGGTAGTCCCATTGACTACAACCTCCTCTACAATTATTATAGCTTTCTGACTTTCTGACTTAATAGCTATATATCAAATATTAAATGATTTACCACATCCACAAGTTTGTACTGCATTTGGATTAATAAATTCAAAACCACCTCCTATTAAAGATGATTTGTAGTCAAGATTCATTCCATATAAATATAATAGGCTTTTAGGGTCGCATACTAATGCAAAATAATCATAATCAATAATTTCATCATCAGATTTTATTTCTGTTTTTTTTTCTATATTCATAAAATAAGAAAGTCCGGAACAGCCTCCTTGCTTAATTCCTATTCTTAGATATAGTTTTTTTTCATTTTGTAATAAATTCTGAATTTGAGAGAAGGCTGAATTAGTTACATTAATTATTTGTTTTTGATTTATGTTATTCATACTTAAATTTTATTAATGTCTAAAATAATCATTGTTTGTATTTTAATTATTTTTATGGAGTTAACAACTAAATAAATTATCAATTTATTTGTTTGCAAAACTGTAAGTAAAAAATTTAATTTTTACAGCTTTTAATATAATTTGCATGATATTTTATCTTAAGCTATTAATTTTATTAGATTGTATTTTCTTGTTTATATTAGATAATCAATATATTTAATAAATAATAATTGTATCATTTCTAATGATATTTGAATATATATCCTATAATTTTTTATTATTTCCTAATATTATTTCCCACTCTTAAATTAATTTATAGCTATTTAGAAATAAGTTTTAGGATTAAAATGTTTTATATTTTAAATAATTAATTAGAAATTTTCTAATCTAGAATTTATATATTTTTAAATTAATATGGTGGGAATTGAACCCACGTCCATCTTAAACTAGAATTTCTTTACATTTGTATAACCTACTAGTTTTTTAATTTCAATTCATGTCTTTACCTTCAAGGTGTATCTATATATTTATTTTCATATAATTTAAATATTGTAAAACTAAATAAAATATTATTTGTTTTTCTAAACCATAAAAAACATTTTTATGCTATATGGCTTTTCCAGTTATTTGCGTTAACAGTTTAATAATTTAAAAAATTTGTCTTAATTATTGTTTAAATTTTAAATTAATTCAATCAATGCTTTACTATTGCATTGTGATTTTTTGTTTTCCTTTTTTTGGGTTATTAGAGAATTTGATATTGTAGTTTTTATACAAATATTTTCTTATTTTAGATTCAATTTTTTATCTTCACATACCTGTGTTTTATTTTAGGTTTAAACTTTGATATAAGTGATATGTTTCACTTTTTAATATTATTTATAGAAAAAATTTATATGATTATCAAAATAGTAATTTAAATTAATACTATATTTCGACAGAAACTTATATTGCTAAATTTTTTTTTTGCATAAGAAACCATACGAATAGTGTTAACTATATATGGCTTATATTATATTTTTTGATCTTGAATTGATTTTTTATATTATCTAATTCAATAAGATTAAAAATTCAATAAATTGTATAATTAGTTATTTATTAATTTTTATAATTATCAAATATATTATTAATTCTATTTTATTGCTTTTGGATATTTTTCAAAAAAATAATTATGGATTTATTTTGTTAAAATTATTTCAAGCAAGTTTTTTAGTTTATTTAATTAATTAGTTATATATTAATTATAAAATCATTTTAATTTTGACCTATATTATTTTTTGCTTTTATTATTTTATTTAATAGTTTGTGTTTTTAGAAAATCTAGAGTTAAGATGTAGAATCCTAGCAACCCCTTATTATAAGTATATTTTAGCTAAATATTGTAGATAATTCAAGTTTCTATTATTTTTTCTTATTATTACTTACATATTGAAGTTTGTATTTGCATAATGATAAAATAAATATACTTGTAGCTACTAATACTATCGCAGGTCCAGATGGTATATTATAATAATAACTAATGTACATTCCTGTAATACTTGAGATTATTCCAATACTTCCTCCTAATGTCATTATTTCGTGCAGTTGCTTGACTAATAAATAGGCTGTTGCAGATGGTATAATAAGTAAAGCTAAAACCAGAACGACTCCTACCGCTTTCATACTTGCTACTGTAGTTAGTGCTACTAGTATCATTAAACTTGCATTCAATTCGCTTACAGGTAATCCTATAACTTGAGCTCCTAAATTGTCAAACGTGAAAAAAAGAAGTTCTTTATATAATGCTATAATAATAGTTAATACGACTATAAAAATTAATGATGTGCTTATTACATCTTCTGTAGATACACCAAGGATATTTCCAAAAAGGAAATGATTCAGATCTATTTTATTATCTTTTTGAATAATGCTAATAAAAGTAATCCCTAATGCAAAAAAAGATGCAAAGACTATTCCTATTGCTGTATCTTCTTTAAGTGGATATTCATTTTTAATCCATGCAATTATTATAGTACTTAATATTGCTGCACTTAAAGCACCTATAATAATAGGTATACCTAAACTAAATGCAATAGCTAAACCTGGCATAACAGAATGACTTATAGCATCTCCTAGTAAAGCTAAGCGTTGTACCATAAGGTAAGTTCCTACAATAGAGCACAATAAGCCAATTAATATTGCTACTATAAGTGATCTTTGCATAAATGTGTATTGAAGAGGTTCTATTAGCAAACTTAGCATATTATCCTTATCCTCCATATGCAAGATTTAAAAATTTTGCTTGTAATACTTCGTTGCAATATCCTTTAGCTATAATTGTTTTATTAAGTAAAATTAATCTATCAAAATATTTAATAATGTCTCCTAAATCATGATGAACTACTAAAATTAATTTATTTTCTTTTGATAAATCTTGTAAAAGATTAAAAATAGTTTTTTGTGTTCTATAATCAACTCCTGATAATGGTTCATCTAAGCATAAAATTTCTGCTTCTTGTGCTAATGCTCTTGCTAAAAAGACTCTTTGTTGTTGACCTCCTGATAGTTCTCTTATGCAGTAATCTTTAAATTTATACATTCCTAATCTAATCAACGAGTTTCTCGCTAAATCATAACTTTTTTGTGAGAAATTTGATAAATAATGAGTTTTGCTCATTCTTCCCATCATTACGACATCCCATACAGTGACTGGATAATCCCAATCTATGTACGATCGTTGAGGAATATAAGCGATTTTTTGTTTTTGTTTTTCAAGAGGTTTGTTATTATACATAATGATACTATGTTTAGAAGGAATAATACCTAAAATCGCTTTAATTAAAGTGCTCTTTCCTGCTCCATTAGGTCCTATTATTCCAATTAATTCGCCACAATTTACAGAAAAGTTAATATTTTCTAAAATTATTTTATTTTTGTATAATACATTAAGATTAGATACACTAAATATTTGATTTTGATTATTGTTTTCGAAACTTCTCATAATTTATTATTGTATAAATTTATACATTTTTTTCAATGGTTATTTTTATTATTTTCCCATTATTATATAATTTTAGAAATTAATATAAAATTTAATAATGGGAAAATGGATGTTTTATGCACAAATATTAGATACTATGTTATTCTTTAAACTAGTTTTTATTTTTTTTATCATCCTAATTTTTTCGTCAAGTGTATTTAAATTGTTTATAGCTGTTTTAATCCCTACACATGATGCTCCATGGGATTTAGCGATATAAGCATTATATAAATTTAAACCTGATGATGCTATGATAGGTATTGTTACAACTTTAGATAAACTATAAGTAGTCATTAAAGTTAAATTATATTTATTAAGAGGTAATCGTTTATTAAATTCTTCATTTTTGCAATTTATGCTACCTTCTGTTTGTAACATATCAATGCCAATAAATTCAAGATACTGTGCAAGCTCAAGTTGCTCTTTGATAGAAAGTGTATAAGGCAGAGTTACGCATAATGTTATTTCTGGTGCTTCTTTTCTTATACGACAACTTATGTGTTTAATATCTTCTTTATTAAATATCATGCCTTTTGAATAATATGAGTCAAAGTTTCCAATCTCTACAATTTCTATGCCTTTATCTATACATTTATATATTTGATCTGGTATTATTGATGAGATGCATAAGGGGAGATTAGTAATACTATGAGCAAGGTCAATTATTCGCTCATCAGCAGCAATATCTATGTAAGTTGCTTTTCCTAATTCTGCTGCTATAATAACATTTTTAATTTCTGATTCGTTAAAGTTGTTTATTTAAAGTAAATTTATTTTAAAGTTCTTTTTCAAAACTATGCATAACAATTTCTTATTACATAGCTTTTTTATATATTTATTGTTATATAACATAATTACACTTTCTTATAATTAGGAGTCATTGATTTTCTGTAATTGATGTCTTGTAATCAAGTGTGCTGTATTTGATTATATTTCGTAGTATTATATTTTTAGGTTTTATACTTTAAATAATTACAGTGTGAAAATATTAATTATTTTGGTAGTTAGCAAAATAATTAATATTTTTGTTTTCTTAATAAGTTTTTTTTAATTATAATAACCGTTTGCGATTAATCATACTGTGGAATTCACTCAACCACTAATTATTTTTAAGGCCTGATGTTTGTTAAAATCATTTATAAATTGTTCTTTTTTTATTTTCATTTTTAATGTTTTTATTAATAATTGACAAAATAATAATTGACAAAATGAGATCAGAATGATCTCATTTTGTCTAAATATTTTTATAATTTTATTAGTATGCTAAGCCCATACTTCTTGTGGTTTCAGCTCCAAGATATACTCTTATACTTAAAAAGTCTGTAGGACAAGCAGTTTCGCATCTTTTGCATCCAATACAATCCTCTGTTCTTGGCGCAGATGCTATTTTTTTGTTTTTACATCCATCCCATGGAACCATTTCTAGAACATCACATGGGCATGCTCTTACGCATTGAGTCTTAAGTAGTGTTTGTTATCATATAAATTGCTCTTAAAAAGCTATACAAGCATATTTTTATGCATATAGCTTATTATATTAATATATTAATAAATAAGTAAATTAAACTTCATATTTATAATTGATTTTTTTATGCTGATCATTGATTTTAGATTTTATTAATAAGGATATACATTATTTTTTATTTATATATAATATAATTATTTGTAGTGTACAAATTTAAAAATCTTGAATCAATATTATTTCTTTTTGCTTAAATAATATAAAAATAGTCAATTCGCAAACATCCAACACAAGTTTCATACACTTTTACACTATGAGCCATAATATGGGGTAAACTCCTTATAATTAATTATTGTGAATATTTTTTTACTTAATCTGAGAATTTATGTATATTTTTCTATTTTATGAAAGTATAACTTAAATTAATTATTTAATTGTTGGTATTGTTTTTGTGGTAATAATATCAGATACTTCTGGTGTATTTTCTTCTGATGGAGGAACTATTTGAATAAATTGGGTTAGATGATATTCCCAATTATTTAAAATCTTGCTTGCCTTACTACTTCCTGTTTTTTCAAGATGTTGTTCTATTAAAGATTTAAGTTGTTTGCGACCTATTTCCGTATCTACACTTTTAATTCTTACTATTTCTGGGTTGATTTTTGAAATTATATCTTCTCCGTCACATAAGATATATGCTAAGCCTCCTGTCATACCAGCTCCTAAATTTCTACCAATATTTCCTAGTATTACAATAACACCTCCTGTCATATATTCGCATGCATGATCACCTGCTCCTTCTATGACAGCATATGCTTGCGAATTTCTTACTCCGAATCTTTCACCTGCGCAGCCTCTCGCGAATAAAAATCCTCCTGTAGCTCCATACAAACAAGTATTGCCCACAATTACTTGGTTATGGATGATATCGTTTTCTATTCCTTTTTCAGGCATTATGGTGATTTCGCCTCCATTCATTCCTTTTCCAACGTAGTCATTTGCTTCACCTACTAAACGCAGATGTATTCCTTGCACAATAAAAGCTCCAAAACTTTGTCCTGCACTACCATAAAAATTTAATTGTATGTGACCTTGAAAGCCTTTATTGTTATATTTTTTAGCAATTATTCCTGATATTCTTGCACCAACTGTACGATTAGTATTATTGATTTTTAAGTGTTTACTTATTGTAAGTTGATTATTGATAGCATTTTGTATATCATATAAAGAAAGAATGTCATCATCTAATACTGTTCCATTAGTATGTGGTTTCTTATAATTATAATATTTTTGTTTAATATAATTATAATTTAATAATGTTTCAACATTCAGTTCTTTACTTTTAATAATGTTATTTATATCTTTTTTTACTTTCAATAGTTTAGTTTCTCCTATTACATCTTCTAGTTTTGAATAACCTAAACTAGCTAGAATTTCTCTGACTTCTTCAGCTATAAATCGAAAAAAGTTGACTAATGCTTCTGGTACACCTGGAAATCTTGCTCTTAAGTCTTCTCTTTGTGTTGCTACACCTACAGGACAACTGTTAGTATGGCATATCCTTGCCATAATACATCCTGTTGCAATCATAGCAACTGTACCAAAGCCGAATTCTTCTGCTCCCATAATGCTCGCTAGTATAATATCTAGCCCTGTTCTCAATCCTCCATCCACTCTTAATAATACTTTATCTCTTAATAAATTATTAGATAATACTTGATGGACTTCTGTAAGTCCTAATTCCCATGGAGAACCTGCATGTTTTATTGAACTTAATGGTGAAGCTCCTGTACCACCTTCATGCCCAGATATTTGAATAATATCTGCATTACCTTTAACAACACCTGCGGCTATTGTTCCAATACCAGTTTCTGCAACTAATTTAACTGATACTTTAGCATTAGGGTTAATTTGGTGTAAATCAAAAATTAATTGTGATAAATCTTCTATAGAATATATATCGTGGTGTGGTGGTGGAGATATTAGAGTAACTCCAGGTTTACAACCTCTGAGAGTTGCTATGTATGGACTTACTTTTTTACCTGGTAGTTGCCCACCTTCACCTGGTTTAGCACCTTGTGCAATTTTAATTTCTAGTTGTTCTGCATTAACTAAATATTCTGGTGTAACTCCAAATCTACCAGAAGCAATTTGCTTGATTGCAGATTTTGCAGCATCGTTATTACGCAATCCTTTAAGATGAGGAACTGATGGATGATTACCATCTTTATCTACATTTTGTAAAGTTAGTAATCTTATCGTATCTTCTCCACCTTCTCCAGAGTTTGATTTTCCTCCAATTCTATTCATTGCGATTGCTAGTGTTTCGTGAGTTTCTCTCGATAATGCACCAAGTGACATGCCTCCAGTGCAAAATTTGCTCATAATTAATTCAGCAGATTCTACTTGATTTTTATCTATAGCTATTCTATCACTTTTTAGCTCAAATATATCTCTTAAAGCAGTAATTGGCCTATTTGATATTAATTTAGTATAGTTATCATAGTGTTCTTGTTTATATCCACGGACAGCTTTATGTAATAATTTGGACATTTCAGGGTTATTAATATGATATTCTCCTCCTGGACGATATTGTATAAAACCATAGTTTACTAATTTTTTCTTGTTTTCTATGGAAAATCCGTTAGCATACGAACAAAAAACTTCTTTTTCTAATTCTTTAAACGTTAAACCCCCTATTCTTGATACTGTTCCAGAGAAAGCATTGTCTATAATTTGATTTCCAATACCTAAAGCTTCAAAAATTTGTGCTCCTTGATAGCTTGATAGTAATGAAATCCCCATTTTTGATAAAATTTTTAATAAGCCCAGTTCTATTGCTTTTTTATAATTAGATTGTGCATCAATAATGCTAAGCTCTTTTAATTTACCAGTTTCCATGAGTTTTTTTGTTCTCGGATTACTCCACCATTGTCTAGTTGTTTCTAATGCTAGGTAAGGACAAATTGCACTAGCGCCATAACCAATTAGGCAGGCAAAATGATGTGTGCTCCAGCATTGACCTGTTTCTACTATTATTGAAATTTTTTGTCTTAAATTATTTCTTATTAAAAAATGGTGTAAAGTTCCAACAGCCAATAATGGAGGAATGAAAGGTTTTTCTGAACTTAAAGAACTTTGTTTATCGCTTAAAATAATTATTTCTGAGCCGTTGTTAATATGTTTTTCAGCATTTGTGCAAAGTTCATTTAAAGCTTTTTCTAAACTATATTTATTATTATTTATTTTAAAGCAAGTAGAAATTTTACTTGTTTGTATATTGCTATTGCTAATTTCTTCTAAAGTATTCTCATTAAGAACTGGGGAATTTAGTTTGATTTTTTTTATATTTTTATTATTTTCAAGTATATTACCTTTATTACCTAAGTAAGTTGATAGTGACATTACTAAACTTTCTCTTAAAGGGTCAATTGCAGGATTTGTAACTTGCGCAAATCTTTGTTTAAAATAATCATATAACAAATGTGGTTTAGTAGAATTATAGTAGGCTATACAATGTTGCCCCTTTGAAAAAATATACATATATTTTATTAATATAGATATCTTTAAAATTATAAATATGTTCTATTATAATAATTAAATTTTTTTAATCTTAATTCGATCATTTATATGATTGTAGAATCTAATTAATTTGGATATTTTGTTTTTAAGGATGAAGGTAGAGTTTTGCGATTAATTATTGTTTATTATTTATTTTATCAAAAAAATTTTTTTTAATTTTATTATTGCTACGTATTATGTATTATTTCTGTGCTGACCATATCCTTTATTTATTTTTGTTGATTTGAAATAATTGCTTTTATTTCATCGATAAAATATTTTTATTAATTCGCACTAAAATAGCTAATGGAATATCATCTCCCATACAAAAAGTTGGTTCTTTTCCTTGGCTTGCCATATGCTCAACTATTAATTCTATATCTTCAATTGTATAACCAAAACTTGTTTGCCATTGTAATATTTCATTAGATGAAAGCTCTGTTTGATCCACGAAATTAGTTTCTTTGACAAAATTTTCTGTAATTTTGCGTAGTTCTTGATAATTAGTTTGTGAACTAATCTCTTTTTTTATTTCCCAATTAGTTTTAATTATTTTTTGATTTAGATCTACTAATATCATTTGTCCAGGGCCTAATCTTCCTTTATTCTTGACTTTATTTGTAGGAATTTTTACTGCTCCTGATTCTGAAGATACTATTAATATATTGTCATCAGTAATACAGTATCTTGCTGGTCTTAAACCATTTCTGTCTAAAGTTGCTCCTACTATTTTTCCATCTGTAAATGTCACTAGAGCTGGTCCGTCCCATGCTTCAATTATTCCAGAATAATACTCGTAAAAATTAATAATTTCTGGATGATTTTTCAGTTCTGGTTGATTTTGATACGCTTCTGGAATTAACATCATTAAACTTTCTTGTGGTGTTTTCCCTGACTTAATCAACAATTCTATTGTCGCATCTAAGTTTGCTGAATCACTATTTGCAGCGTTGGTAATAGGTCTTAATTCTTTGAGTTTATTACCCCATTGTTTACATTCTAGGAATGATTCTCTAGCTGTCATCCAGTTTAAGTTGCCTAAAAGTGTATTGATTTCTCCATTATGTGCAATACATCTCATAGGTTGTGCTAAAGGCCATTTAGGCATAGTATTTGTACTAAATCGACGATGATAAATAGCGAAACTGCTTTCATAAAGTGGATGATGAAGATCTAAATAAAATTGTCCTAAAACAGCTGATCTAACCATCCCTTTATATACAATTATTTGAGATGATAATGAGCAAATATAAAAATCAGAATGATTATGAGTAGATAAGCTTGATACTGCTTTTTCAATTTTTTTTCTTAATAGATATAAAAATTTCTCAAATTCATTTCTAGTTTTATTATCAGTTAAAATAAACATTTGTTCAATATGTGGTTGACTAATTTTTGCTTGTTTTCCAACTACTTCATTTATAATTGGAACCTGTCTCCAACCCAGAAATGTTAATTTTTCCTTAGTAACGATCCACTCAATCATTTTTTTAATTTCTGTATAATTAGATTTAGGAAAAAATAACATTCCTACCCCAATTAAATCTTTATTATTTATATTTTTGAAATAGTCAGTAAATAATTCCCAAGGAATTTCTGTAGTTATGCCAGCTCCGTCACCAGAATCTTTATCTGCACTACATGCACCTCTATGTTCCATGCAAGTTAAAGCTTCTAAAGCTTGCATAATAATTTTATGTGATTTAATATTATTAATATTTGCAATAAACCCTACTCCACATGCGTCTTTTTCAATTGTTAATGATGGTAATTCATGTATCTTACTTAATTGTTTCGTAATAGCTCCAGGGGCTTGTATATTTTTTCTATCAGTCATATCTTTCATTATTTGTATCATATTTATAATTTTTCCTATTATAATCTATGCTTATTATATACGTTTTTTTTTTTTAATATAGTAAAAAAATAATAAATATCAATATTTGTAAAAAATTTTTTGATAATAATGTCAATAAAGAACAAATATCAAGATAATTTGCAAGCGATAATATTAGTAGTAATATTAAATGAGATACATGATTAATTAGTGTTTAAACGGTACTTTTTATAATCTCTATAATTACTTCAATATATTTTTTTTATATAATTTTTGAATATATTCTATATAAAAAAATTTGTTACATCTACAAATAATTAATATTTCTAAACTTATTTTGATTAATTAATCTAATTTTTTTTACTGCATCAACAGCTTTTCTAGTACTAATATTCTAAGAGTATATAATTTCTATATTTTTAGCGACATTCTTTATGAAGTTGTATGATTTTTGGAAATTTTAAATGATAGCCCCTAACCAGATTTGAACTGGTGACTTCTCACTTACCAAGCGAGTACTCTACCTCTGAGTTATAAGGGCAATTTGCTAATTAATTTGGGCCGGGTTGGATTTGAACCAACGTAGGCAAAGCCAGCGGATTTACAGTCCGCCCCCATTAACCACTCGGGCACCGACCCTATACTTTTGATATGTTTATTGTATCATATTTATTAATTCTTGAATTATAAAAAATTGTTTAATCGCTAATTATTTCTGGCTGCGTGATTTCATCTACCATTTCAATAATTGCTCTGATTACAGGCTTAATTTTAGGATCATCAACTAAATCTATGTCTTCATATTTGCTTCGTTTTGCTCTATGTGCAATTTGTACTGTAGTATGATATCTGTTATTTGATGCTTCTAAAAGTTCTTCTGTTTTATATATAATATTATTTGAATGAAAATTGGCAGAGTTTTTCATATTAAATTATTTATAAATTATTATTATTCATCTCCTTTATTGTTTGGAAATCAATAAAGAAGATGAATAGATATTATAGGGTTTAACTTAAACCAGATGAAATATAATCAAAGTATAATCCCATCTCTCTTCCTGCTTCTGGTCCTACTAGACTCGCAGTAACTTCTTTCATCGCTTGAATAGCTTGAATTGTTGCACCAATTGGTACTCCAAGTGAATTATAAGTTTCTTTTAACCCATTAAGAACACGTTCATCAAGAATTGATGGATCTCCTGCTAACATGCCGTAAGTAGCATATCTTAAGTAATAGTCTAGATCGCGTATGCATGCAGCATAACGTCTAGTTGTATACATATTACCTCCAGGACGAGTAATATCGGAGTATAATAACGATTTAGCTACTGATTCTTTAATAATAGTAGCAGCGTTAGCAGCAATAGTAGCTGCAGCTCTTACTCTTAATTCTCCTGTTTTAAAATATCCTTTTAGTTTTTCAACAGAAGTATCGTCTAAATATTTCCCTTGAACGTCTGCAGCATTAATCACTGAAGTAATTGCATCTTGCATAATTTTATAATTTCCTTAATCTACTTTAGTATGCTTTTAAGAATAAGTTATATGTATCGAATTGATTTAATGATTATGTTTTTAGATTAATGTTAGGTTTTATTTGAAGTTACTTTATTGCATTGCACCTAAAGTATAATCAAAATAAAAACTAGCTTCTGCTGAATCTTCTCCTGATAGTAAAGAGCAAGCTATTGCTTTCATACATTTTAAGCCTTCTGCCACACCAGAAATTGGAGTGCCTAAAGAATTGTACATTTCTTTTACACCAACTAAACCGATTTCTTCAATAGGTGTAATATCACCAGCAACGATACCATAAGTTACTAGTCTTAAGTAATAATCTTCTAAAGTTGATATTCACAATCACTTTTTCAAAACCATAAAAAATAATTTATTATTATATGGCTTATCTTTTTATTATTTTATAATTGATTTTAATTATTACTTTATTATTATTATTTCAAATTGTTTTCAATTATAAATTCTAATTCACTAATTTAATTATTGTAAACTTATGGCTTTATTTATTTTATTTAATTTTTAAACTAATTAATATTCTACAAATTAGATTTAAATTTGAGTATACAAAAATGTTTTACTTTTTTTGAATAATTATTTAACACTATAGCCTTTAAACATTTACAATTGTTATATTATACAATTTTTACAAATCTCTTAAGCAAGTTGCTGTCATTTCTTCACCATATGCATTTCCACCTGGGGAAACAACATCTGGACGTTTTTGGAATAATTGTTGTCCTGCTTGTTTAACAACTCTTTCACGATTATCAGTTAAAATTTGTGCAATGCGTAATCTGCGTTGACCAGATAAAACAAAACTTTTGATTCTGTCTAGTTCACCTGGACTTAAGTATCTAGCTTCCGCATCGGCATTCACGATGGATTTTGTAACAATGCTCATAAATTAAACTCCTATAGGGATCATTAAATCGCAAGTTGAATTAAAATAGTGTAAGCAATCTTTATTAATATGACTAAGCATATTAATATTATTTAACTTCTACAAATTATTTTACAATATTTTTTTTATTAATAGCAATTTTTTTGCTTAGTACTAAAGGAAGATAGTTATTCGTTAAGTGATTTAATATTATTGATTACCTTTAGCTGGTTTAAAACTAGGCACAACAATAGAATAATCTTGTTTAGTTAATCTATTATATAATATTTCAGTATTAGGAAAGTTTGCTGCTGGTAACGTAGGAAATCGTCTATATGGTACAGTGTTATTACCAAATAAACTATCATATTCTGCGCTATTAATTAATTCTTTGACAAAGCTTACAATTCCTTTTGAAGCTAATATTTGATTATAATATCTGATTTCTGCCTGGTTATTAGGTGCTCTACCTAAAAAGTGTTTTGTTCCTAATTCTATTACTTTTGTATTAGGATAAGGTTGATAAAACTCTTTGCTATATAGCCCAGAAGTTCCTACTTCTTTAACTAATTCTTTAACGGACATTTCTTCCTTAAAGAATTTATTCTCTATCTTTGATAATTCGTGTCCTACTGCAAAATTAATATCTCTTTCAAAAATTTGCCTATATACAGCTTTTAAAATTTGTTCTTTTGTTTCTACATTTGAATTATTTTGAATAGAAAATATAACTCTTTCAGTTCGTAAATCGCTAACGCCTTGATTAATTCTTTGGATAATATTATTTGTTGTTCTTAATTCAGTAATTTTGCCTAACTCTATAAATTTATTAATGTTTTTAGGTCGAGATTTGGTGATTTGTTGCTTAATTAGTCCTGGTCTAAAAGATTTAAGTGCTAGTCCTTTTGGTGTTGTATATCTATCGTATGGTATTGTTTCAGATCCAAAAGCTTCATCATATTCATTACTATTTAGAATTGCATCTATAAGTGCAAAATACCCTTCTTTATATGCAATATTAAAGTAAGAATTAATTTCTTGTCTTCCATATGTAGGTCTACCTAGTAATCTATTATGTATATATTCTATCGCTTTACAAATATATAAGTTATTCCAGTAAAGTTTTCTAAATACATCTGATTTTGTTAATATTTCAATAAATTCTTTTACAGAAATTGTGTTTTGTTGTAATTTTCTTTCTACAGATTGAAAATTAGATTTTTCTTCTTCGTATATTGGACGTCCAAATACTCTCAAGTATGATGCTGTGATAATTGAGTCTATTGAACTATTTGATGTTTTAAATACTTTAGGACCTAATGTTCCTTCAATTTGAGATTTAGATGTAGGGTTACTTAATTGATTAAATATACCTGCACCTTCTCTAATTAAAATTCGTCGAGTATCTTTGCTAAAAAATGCTGGTGTATTATTTGAATTTTTATTTTCCTTAGGAAAAATAGCACCAAATTGAATTACTAATGGATCATTTCCTCTACCATACGGATGTTGGTCTGGTAAAGTTTGTTCATAATTACTAAATAAAGTAATGAATTGAGGGATCTTAGTAAATGGTGCACTATAATTAAGCAGATTTATTTGAGCTCCCCAATTTCTACATTCTTGTGCTTCTTCACCTAAATCTCTTAAATATGGTACAGTTTCTTCACCGAAATATTCACTATATTCGTTACTATTAACCAAAGTGTCTACCAGACTAGATAAGCCTTGTTTTGCTAAAATACTAAAATATGATCTAAATTCTTCTATAGATCCTGGTCCTCTGCCTAGAAAGTGTCTAAAAGCTAGTTCTAATACTCGACTATCTACAAATGATTCACAGAATTGTTTACGATAAATTGACGATTTCCCTAATGCTCTTACAAATTCTTTCATGGAAATTTCGCCATTTCTTACTTTTGATTCTAAATCAGACAATACTAAGCTATATGCTTTTGCTATATCTCGTTCAAATACTTGGCGATAGCAAGCTTTAATTACGCAATTTTTTTCACTAGCTGACAAACCTTTTTTCATCACAAATTTTTGTGTACCGATTCCAGCTTTTGCATATATTTGAGGTAGTCTTAAACCTTGTAAATCTTTAGAATTTCTTTTTTTTAATTTATCTGTAAATCCCGCACCTTCAAATTCAGAGATCATAGCATTAAAATATTCTCTTACTAGATTTTGATCATCTAGGCGATTTTCAAAAATAGATAAAGATATGCGGCGCATTTCTCTTAGTGCCACTATAGCTGCTGAGCTTGAGCAGGCATTGTCTATAAGTTCACGTAGCCCTCTAATATTTACTGTTAATATATTAGGATCGCCTGATACTATTGCATAAGTTAAATATCTTAAAAACCAATCTAGATCTCTAACTGACTTTTTCATCCGCGTAGGGCCGTATTTAGTTACATTAATTGGTTTGAATCCAGGCGGAGTTGCTTCTCCTCCTGCAAATAATGTGCCAATATTTCCTAATAAATTAGTTTGAACATCACCTGATAATTGTTCTTGCGTAGCAATTTGTTTTTGGTTTGATACGGCTTCCTGGATAGATGCTTGAGGCCTTTCCAAATACGATATAGGAGAGCCTCCTGTAAAAATTTTATCAGCAGCTTTGCCAACAATAATATTAGCATTTTTAGTTAAAATATCAGCAATTTCTAATCTTTTTGCTCCCGAATTTAAGAATGTACTTAATTGGTTTAATTCCCCTTTATCTAAAAATCTATCTTGTTGTTCGGCTTGGCTAATTGCAAGGGTTGATGTTGTTCTGTATAATTGTGGTTTAACAAGTGGACTTCCACTGCTTGCTTTTACGCTCATGTCAAACTTTCTCCTTAAATTAAATTTTTATTAAGCTTTTGACACAATATTTATCTTTAACTGTCTTATTACATAGTAATTCTTTTACTTGAATCAACATCATTACAGCAAAGAAATGTAACACTTGACTTAATAATTATTAAAAGTTAATTGGGTCACCCGGGACTCGAACCCGGAACTAATCGGTTAAAAGCCGAGTACTCTACCATTGAGTTAGTAACCCTTTTTTCTATACTATAGAAATAACATAAATTAAGTATTCTGACAACTTTAGTCGTCAGAATACTTAATTTATGTTATTTCTTTTGATTTAATATTAAAAACTTTTAAGTATTATTAACTTAAAGCATTAACAACATAATCTAAATAACTTACATACTCAAGACCTGCTTGAGCAGACATGTCACGAGGTGAGCATAATCTATCTCTGTTAAATTCGAAAGCAGCAACATAAGGAGCTGTTGGAAGGTTTAATGTACGGTATACTTCACGTGCTCCAGCAATACCCCATTCATCAAGAGGACCTGTTCCACCAACTACTAGACAGTAGTTGATTAATCTCATATAATGATCAACGTCTCTATAGCACTTATTAATTTTTTCTTGGCTGTCACCAGCTTCACCAGCATTTTTTAAATAAGGATATTTAGAGAAACAAGCATCTCCACCTTCTTTAACTACTGCTTCATGGTTACTAGCTAATTTTTCAGCAGCTTCTAATCTAGCAGATGCACGTTGAATGTTGCCTTGTACAGATTCTAAATCAGAAGTAGATGGGAAACGGCCTGCAGCATCTGCGGCGCTGATAACTGTTGTAATAACGGATTTCATTTTTTTCTCCTTAATCAGATTAAGTATTCTCAAAAAACTAGAAAATACTGTATCAAGTAAGTAATATATAGTTCTTACTTATTAAAAATATTAGCTAATAGCACCAGCAACTCTATCAAAGTAGCTACCAACTTCAGCTGCTAAAGAAGAACAGTCACCACTAGGAGTAGGCATTTTACGTAAAGTAGCAGTATTATTAACAAAGTTAACAGCACATGCCTTCATAATACTTACCGCTCTAACAGAAGAATTTGTTGGTACGCCTAATGCGATATAAGTTTCTTTTAAGCCATTTAAGCAACGATCTTCTAATACTGAAGCATCACCAGCAAGAATTGCGTAAGAAACATAACGTAAGATAATTTCTCCATCACGTAAGCAAGCAGCCATGCGACGGTTAGTATAACAGTTTCCACCTGCAGCGATTAAACCAGGGTTTTCACAAATCATACCAGATACTGCGTCAGATACTATACAGCTAGCATTTGAAACGATGCAGTTTACAGAATCTAAACGCTTATTACCATCATCAATAAATTTTTTAAGAGCTGCAAGGTCACTACCACCTACATATGCAGCCTTAGCATCGGAATTAACTACTACTCTAGAAAATGCGTCAAGCATTGAGCTCTCCTTGTATAATTAAGGATTTTACATTGCAACTATTAAACAATAAATAGTTGCAATATTTGTATTAATATAAAATTATACTCTTATTATTTTCTTTTTTAAAACAAATTAATAATTTGCAATATTTCAAATATAATATATTAAAATAATTTCATTTTTTCAAATTCATTGTTAGCGTTACTCGTGCTCTTTTCATATCCATATGAACAATATACACAATTATTTTATCTCCAATATGGAAAAAGTTAGATAAATCTTGATGGTAATTTTTATTTATTTCGGAAATATGTAGTAATCCAGTAATTTCTTCTATGTTGATAAAAATACCATATTGTTTAATCTCTTTAATAATACCTTCTACAGGTTGTCCTCTTCTCAAGTAATTTGTTTTATTTTGTAAAACTAATCTTTTGTGACTTAATACTATAGAATTATTTTTTTCTTTAATTGTCAAAAATTTTACTGGAATCGTATGACCTATGTTAAAATTATTATTTGTTGTAATAATATGGCTATTCGGTATAAAACCTTCAATTCCTTCTATTCTAACTATTAAGCCTCCTTTATTCTTGTCAATAATTTCAGTAATTAATGTTACATCCTCAGAATAAAGTTGTTTAATTCTTTCCCATGCTTTGATATAATCAATATAATTAATTGATAAGATTAATCTGTGTAAGTCTTTTCGATTTTCAAATATGTAAAACTCTCTTGTTTCAAGTAATTGATTATTGCTAATGAAATTATTTACTACTAAATTTGGTATTTGCTCTAATGGTATATACCCTGTAGTTTCAGCTCCTGTATCTATTAACATACCTTCTGATTCAATGCTAAAACATTTACCTACAATAATATCGCCAGGGTTAAATTTATAGTTATATTTTTGAATCAAAGTTTTTAATTTTTCTGTGCTAAATTTTTGATAGTTTAAGTTATTTTTACTCATTTTATTTAAATAGAATAAATAAAATTTTTTTACCTTTGATTTTTTCATCATTAAATTTGTATCGCATTATAGCGAGTAAAATTATATTTAGCTTTTAAAGTTTACAATAGCTAAAATACTAGTTAATAACAAAAATGAAATTATTAAACTAGACAAATTAATTGTCTTTTTACAAACTATACAAGTGACTTTTATCGCATATAGCTTTTTGATTAATATAAATTTATATTTTACTAAATAATATTTAAGAATATTCATAAAGTTGATAAAAAAACTTTATTAACTTTTGTATAATATAAAACGATAAAAAAAGAGTAGATATAATATTGTATGAATTGAATAATTGAAGATACAATTTTTAATAAATTGTATGCTTAGATAAATTTTTATAAGAATTAATTTGTTTATACTATATTTTTAATTATCTTACTTTAAGTTTCAATTATATTTAATGTCAAGTTAATATTTAAAATCCAAGTTGTTATAGTCAATGTTTTTTTTCTGTCTTTATTTGTATTAAAAAAATTTGTAGAATAAATTCGATTTTAATAATCGTTTTATAAACTATACAAGCATATTTTTATGCATAAAGCTTTTATTATAATAAAAGCTTTATATTATAATTCAGATTTATTTTATTGATCTTTAGTTATATTGATTAAATTTTATTTATTTTGAGTTATTCTCTTATAGTTAAATTTTAGACCATAATTTAATATATTATTTTTATTTACTAATCTAATAAAATAGTAATAATATTTTAAATTAGATAAAGTTACGGATTTATATAATGAAGTGGAAAAATTCGTTAAATTTATGATCTTGATTTTTTTTATTTAAAAGCTTACTTGAAAAATAATTTAAACTTTTTGGCTAATAACTTTTAATAATTCGCTCATTAGAACCTTCTGCCTTAGGATTTTGTATTATTATGATAATGATTAGACATAGTGAAATAATGTACCATATAGATTTTAAAAATTCTTTCATTAGTGAATTCCCTATTAAATTTATTTAACTTAGTCTTAACCAATAAATTCTATATATATGATGAATTGAAATAAGACTAAGTTGAATCTATAAACTAGATTAGTATAGATTATTCTCCTTGTATTTTTAATAATACAAAACCAAGAGAAATACCTATTAATGTAAGAAAGAAGCATATAATCGCCACAGATGTAATTTCGCTACCCATTTATTTACTCCTTAAATATATATATAATAATAAACAAATTAATATTTAGATTCTAAAATCCATTTCTAGCCCATACGACTAAAGCCAAAGAAAAGCTAAACATAGCCATTAGACTTGCCCATCCTAAACTTAAAATATCCATATTGTTATCCTAAATATAATATTACTTGTTCAATAATTATAGCAATAATTAGTATAGAAAAACATATTAATAGTTTTTGACTTTTATTATATGATTATAGATATAATATCTACTAAATAGATTTTTAATAAGTTAGATTTAATTACAAATTTTGATATTAATTTAGTTATGGTTAAGATTCGATATATAATTAACTAGATACAAAATTTAATTTTTAATTCAATATTATTTAACTGATATAATCGTAATTTTTAAAATTTTACATATGCATAATATTTAGCCTATTTTAGCAGTTGAGTAATTATTAATTTTTAGGTTAAAAATTTGATTAATAATCAGTACATAGTTATTCTAGTAAATTATAGTTTATATGAGAAATGTGATATGTATTAGTTAAAAATATGTTTATATATTTATAATTGTAAGCTATATATACTAATAGAGTATTTGTATAGTTTTCTGAGAAAAAAATATTTATTTTTATTCTAATTAAAAATAATTATGAGTCACAAGATATACAGTCTTTGCTTGACACGCCTTATAAATATGGGTTTAGTACTGCTATAGAGTCTGAGCCTTTCCCAAAGGGAATTAGTGAAGAAATTATTCGAATGATTTCTGAAAAGAAAAAAGAACCTCTTTTTATGTTAAATTTTCGTTTAAAAGCTTTTAATCAATGGAAAAAAATGAGTTTGCCAACATGGGCGCCAGTTCAATTTGACAATATTAATTATAATGATATTGTTTATTATTCTGCTCCTAAACAAAAAAAAGAACTTAATAGTTTAGATGAAGTTGATCCCCAATTATTAGATACATTTAATAAGCTTGGAATTCCTTTAAATGAACAAAAAAGGTTATCTAATGTAGCTGTAGATGCAATCTTTGATAGCGTTTCTATTGCTACTACATTTAAAGAAGAATTAGCTAAAAGTGGTGTAGTTTTTTGTCCAATTTCTGAAGCAATAGTTAAATATCCTGATTTAATAGAGAAATATTTAGGAAGTGTTGTACCTAGTGGAGATAATTATTTCGCAGCTTTAAATTCTGCAGTTTTTAGCGAGGGATCATTTTGTTATATTCCTAAAAATGTTAAATCTCCTTTAGAACTATCAACTTATTTTCGAATTAACAATCAAGAGTCTGGACAATTTGAAAGAACATTAATAATTGCTGATAATAATAGCTACGTAAGTTATTTAGAAGGCTGTACAGCTCCTCAATATGATACTAATCAGTTGCATGCTGCGATTGTTGAGCTAGTTGCTCATGATAATGCAGAAATAAAATATTCTACTGTTCAAAATTGGTATGCTGGAGATCAAAAAGGACGTGGAGGAATATATAATTTTGTTACTAAAAGAGGTTTGTGTTCAGGTCAAAATTCTAGTATATCCTGGACACAGGTAGAAACTGGTTCTGCGATTACTTGGAAATATCCAAGTTGCGTTCTAAAAGGGGATTCTTCCGTTGGTGAGTTTTATTCCGTTGCATTAACTAATAATTATCAACAAGCAGACACTGGTACTAAAATGATTCATTTAGGTTGTAAAACTAAGAGTAAAATAATATCGAAAGGTATCTCTGCTGGTAATTCTTATAATAATTACAGAGGACTGGTAAAAATTGGGCCTAAAGCATTACAATCTCGTAATTATTCACAATGTGATTCTTTATTGATAGGAAATTTATCTTCTGCTAACACTTTTCCATATATAAAAGTTCAAAATTCTACTTCGAAAGCAGAACATGAAGCTTCTACATCTAAAATTGGGGAAGAACAAATTTTTTACTTTTTGCAACGAGGAATTTCGGTTGAAAAAGCAATTGCAATAATGATTAGTGGATTTTGCAAAGACGTATTAACAAATTTACCAATGGAATTTGCAGTTGAAGCAGATAAACTATTAAGTTTAAAATTAGAAGGGAGCATTGGATAAATATGACTAGTCAGGAAATTTTAAAAGTTGAAAATTTGAAAGTTAATTTAGGCAAGATTTCAATTTTAAATGGGCTCAATCTACAAATTAATATTGGTGAAACTCATGTTATAATGGGTCCTAATGGATCCGGTAAAAGTACTTTTTCAAAAGTAATTGCTGGTCACCCTTTATATGAGATAATTGATGGAAGTATTATTTTTTGTAAAGAAAATATTATGACTTTAGAAGCAGATGAAAGAGCTAGGAAAGGAATTTTTTTAGGATTTCAGTATCCTGTTGAAATTCCAGGTGTTACTAATATTGATTTTTTACGTTTAGCCTATAATTCTAATTGTTTTAGCAAAAACAAAAAAGAACTTGATCCTTTAGAATTTTTTGAATTAGTTAGTGAAAAAATTAAATTAATTAATATGGATTCTACGTTTCTTTCTAGGAATATTAATGAAGGTTTTTCTGGCGGTGAAAAGAAAAAAAACGAAATTTTACAAATGTCTTTGCTTGAACCTAAATTAGCTATATTAGATGAAACAGACGTATGTTGTTCTATGAAGCAGATTGATTTAAATATTTATTAAGCGGGGCATTAGCAAAATAATTAACTTTCTTATTGATATTTATATAATTACTTATTGAGTCTGTATAAGAAAAAAAATTAGTAAATCTATTAATAAATTTTGCTCTCCCCTCTTCGAATTCTGTATTATTCTTAAATTAACCAATTTGATGTTGAATATATGGTTTTAATAAACTTTGCATAATAAAAATGCATATAAAGCTATATACAATAATAAAATTGTTCGTATAGTTTACGAAAAGATTTTTTATAATCTATTTTTATTCTGGTCTAGATATTGATGCTTTAAAAATTATCGCTAATGGAATAAATATTCTTAAAACAGATAACAATTCAATTGTTTGTAATAATTTTAGTGATTAACAAAAATTTTTTCTACTTTATCAATATCTTATAGTTAATTAAGTTGGCAAGCTTAATTATGAATGAAAAATGACAAACTTATTAATAAAATTTGTAAAAACCTTATACGATTTTTGTTTAATAAAAATGACAATCTTATTAATTTAATATAAATTTGTATAAAGTTGAATTAATTATGTCTGAATAATATAAAGTTGAAAAATTATATCCGCAACTAGTAAAATTGTATGTTAAACTTTGTAATGCTTTTTTTACTATTTTTAAATATTTGATTATTTTAGTAACGCTGTGTAATATTTAACTATTATGCCCAGTGTGATTCAAAGTTAAAAACCTTGACTATTGATATTAATTACACATTATCAAAGATTATTAGATTATATAGTACCAGATTTTGTTCATGTCATGTATAAAGGAAAAATTATTATGACAGGAGACAAATTATTGGCGCAAAAATTAGAAAAACAGGGTTATGAGTGGATAATTGATAGTATGAATAAATAATTCATATTATGGAAAATTCTTAGGGCGAATGACGGGATTCGAACCCGCGAGTAATGGAGCCACAATCCATCGCCTTAACCACTTGGCTACACCCGCCATTTAGTATAAAATTAATCAATAAAATTATAACATTTTCTTGCTACAAAAATCTATTTAATCATTTTAATATGAATAACAAATTAATTTCTAACAATTTTAATACAGTGCTTCATCCTCATTCTAATATTTTAAATAGTATATTTCCTATACCTATTATTATCCAAGAAACTCAAGCTTTAAGTAAGCGTTTATTTATACAGCTGACTAGACGTTTAGTAACTCTTCTTTCAGGTATTGTTCAACCATTGTTATGGTTAATATTATTTGGAGCATTATTTAGCAATATTTCAGGTGATCAGTTTAATATGACTACTAAATATAATAATTTCCTGAGTGCTGGAATAATTGCTTTTACAGCTTTTACGGGAGGATTAAATTCAGGTTTAGCAATAATATTTGACAGAGAATTTGGGTTTTTTAATCGTTTATTAACTTCACCCTTAAGCTCCCGATTTTCAGTTTTTATTGCTTCAGCTTATTTTATAGCAACAGTTACTTTAGGCCAAATTATTTGTATATTATTTTTTACTGAATTATCAGGATTACATATTCCTAGTATAAAAGGTTTTTTTATAATTCTTAACATTATTTTTGTAATTACTTTAGGTATTACTCTAATTAGTATTGCATTAGCTTTTCTTTTGCCTGGTCACATTCAATTATTAGCTTTAATTTTAATTATTAATTTACCTGTTCTTTTTTCGAGTACCGCATTAGCTCCTTTATCAATCATGCCTAATTGGTTACAGGTAGTTGCTAGCCTAAATCCATTAACTTATGCAATTGAAGTTATTAGACATGTATACTTATCTCCAGATTTGATTTTAATATCTCCTATTATTAGTACAGCTTGGGGAGAATTATCTATAGGGCAAATTTTTTTTAATCTTATTGAATTAGATTTATTAATAATCATAGTTTTATTTCAATTTTTAAAAAATAAATTTAAATAGTTTTTAATTGTTAAATTATTGCTCATATAATTTTGGTATACTTAATTAGTTGATTTTTACATGTCAATGTTACTATATTAATAGCATAATAATAAAAAATTTAAGTTAATAGGTATAACAAGAATGAATTTATCTTGGAGAAAACTTTTGCTATGGTCATTGCCTATATTAGTGATATTTTTTTTTATTTGGCAGGGATTATTAAGTCCAAATAATAATGAAATAGGTCAAAATGTTTCTAGTTCTAGAATGACATATGGTCGTTTTTTAGAGTATTTGAATATGGGATGGGTAAAAAAAGTGGATATATATGATTCTGGACATACAGCAATCATTGAAGCGGTTGGACCAGAACTAGGTAATAGAGTACAAAAAATTAGGGTTGAGCTACCTGCCAGTGCCCCAGAATTAATTAATAAATTAAAACAATCTAAAGTTGATTTTGATGCTCATCCTGCTCGAAATACTGGAGCTTTCTGGGGAATCATAGGTAATTTATTTTTTCCGCTGTTACTAGTTTTAGGCATTAGTTTTTTATTTAGGAGATCTAATAATGCTCCTGGAGGTCCAGGACAGGCTATGTCTTTTGGTAAATCAAAAGCCTCTGTTCAAATGGAGGCTAAAACTGGAATAGAATTTGATGATGTTGCGGGAGTTGAAGAAGCCAAGGAAGAATTTCAGGAAGTTGTAACATTTCTAAAAAAACCCGAGGCTTTTACTGCTGTTGGTGCTAGTATCCCTAAAGGTGTTTTATTAGTTGGCCCACCTGGGACAGGAAAAACTTTATTAGCAAAAGCAATTGCAGGAGAGGCAGGAGTACCTTTTTTTAGTATATCTGGTTCTGAATTTGTAGAAATGTTTGTAGGTGTTGGAGCATCTAGAGTAAGAGATTTATTTAAAAAAGCAAAGGAAAATGCACCTTGCATTATATTTATTGATGAAATTGATGCTGTCGGTAGGCAACGTGGTACTGGAATAGGTGGAGGAAATGATGAAAGAGAACAAACTTTAAATCAATTATTGACAGAAATGGATGGTTTCGAGGGGAATACTGGGATTATTGTTATTGCTGCAACTAACAGAGCAGATATTTTAGATGCTGCTTTATTACGGCCTGGGCGTTTTGATAGGCAAGTTACAGTAGATATACCTGATTTTAATGGTAGATTAGCAATTCTTAATGTTCATGCAAGAAATAAAGTTTTAAGCCCAGATGTTTCTTTGAAAGCTATAGCAAGAAGAACTCCTGGTTTTTCTGGTGCTGACTTAGCTAATTTATTAAATGAATCTGCAATTTTAACAGCTAGAAAGCGCAAAACGTCTATAACTATGGTTGAAATTGATAAAGCCATTGACAGAGTAATTGCTGGAATGGAAGGAGTACCATTAGTTGATAGTAAAACAAAACGTTTAATAGCTTACCATGAAGTAGGACATGCCATAGTTGGTACTTTATTAAAACATCATGATCCTGTCCAAAAAGTTACTTTAATTCCTAGAGGACAAGCAAGAGGTTTGACATGGTTTACTCCTTCTGAAGATCAGGCTTTAATTTCAAGAGCACAAATTTTAGCTCGTATTGTTGGAGCTATGGGAGGTAGAGCTGCAGAAGAAGTTGTATTTGGTGATGCGGAGGTTACTACTGGAGCAGGTAACGATTTGCAACAAGTAACATCAATGGCCAGACAAATGGTAACTCGATTTGGAATGTCTGATATTGGGCCTTTATCTTTAGAAAATCAAACGCAAGATCCATTTTTAGGTAGAACTATGGCATCTAATTCTGATTATTCAGATGGTGTTGCTACAAATGTAGATTTACAAGTGGAAAGTATTGTTGAGAATTGTTATCAACAAGCAGTTCAAATTATTATTAAAAATAGAGTTATTATTGACAGATTAGTTGATATTTTAATTGAAAAAGAAACTATAGAAGGTAATGAGTTTCGTCGTATTGTATCCGAATATACAAAATTACCACAAAAACAATTGTATATTTCTCAATGCTAATTTTTAAAAATTAGATCTTAATTATTGTTAACACATTAAAGAAGAAAATTAATTTTTGAGTTATAATTGTATGTAATGAAAACTCTCTTCGATGTATAAATTGTCTAATATTTTATAATAAATTTATTGTTAATTTTTTAAGACAAAATAATATGATAATATTTTGAAGCTATTTCATTAGTATTAATTAGAAGCGAGTGTTTTTAGTTTATTGTCTAATAAGGGGAAAACCCAATGACAACTAGCTCAACGGAGCAAGACGTAAAAAAAGTTAAAATCAGTGTTGAACAAGATGCTGTCGCAACCTCTTTCGAAAAATGGGCTAAACCTGGCCACTTTTCTAGTGCTCTTGCGAAAGGTCCTAAAACTACAACTTGGATCTGGAATCTTCATGCAAATGCTCACGACTTTGATGTGTGTGTAATTAGTTAAAATCAGACAAATCTTATTTCGTTTAAATTATAATAAATAGCATGTTTTTACGAAATATTATAAGAATATGGTTGATTTATTTATAAGATCTTAATTGTTTTTAGTTTAATAATGTTATTGTAAAATAATTTATCAAATTATAAATTTATATTGTTTCTATTATCAACCTTACTTCAGAAATAAAAATATTGATTTTTTAATAAAATTACATTTCAATAATGAATAAGATTAAAATTTAATTAAATAATTCTTTTATGATATTAGAATTTCGCAAGCCAAATGATAACAAATTATCATGTTTGGTTTTATAAGCGGTAAAACCGACTCTTCTAGTCATACTAGTTCTTTAGAAGATGTTTCTAGAAAAATATTCAGTGCTCACTTTGGACAATTATCTATAATATTTTTATGGATAAGTGGAATGTATTTTCATGGTGCACGCTTTTCAAATTATACTGCTTGGTTAAGCAACCCTGTTGCTATTAAGCCTAGTGCTCAAGTAGTATGGCCTATTGTTGGTCAAGAAGTTTTAAATGGTGATGTTGGTGGTGGATTTCAAGGTGTTCAAATAACTTCAGGTTTCTTTCAGTTATGGCGAGCATCTGGTATTACTACAGAAACTCAGCTTTATGCAACTGCAATTGGTGGTTTATTAATGTCTGCCTTAATGTTGTTTGCTGGCTGGTTCCATTATCATAAAGCTGCTCCTAAATTAGAGTGGTTTCAAAATGCAGAATCAATGATGAATCATCATCTAGCTGGTTTACTAGGCTTAGGATCTTTAGCTTGGGCTGGACATCAAGTTCATGTTTCTTTACCTATTAATAAATTATTGGATGCTGGTATTTCTCCTCAAGAAATTCCATTGCCGCATGAATTTATAATAAACAGAGCTTTAATGGCAGATCTTTATCCAAGTTTTAGTAAAGGAATAGCACCATTTTTTACTTTAAATTGGTCTGAGTATTCAGACTTCTTAACTTTTAAAGGTGGTTTAAACCCTGTTACTGGAGGCCTTTGGTTAAGTGATACAGCTCATCATCATCTAGCTATTGCTGTTCTATTTATAGTTGCAGGTCATATGTACCGCACTAATTGGGGAATAGGGCATAGTATGAAAGAAATACTAGAAGCTCATAAAGGTCCTTTAACTGGTGAAGGCCATAAAGGTTTATATGAAGTACTGACAACTTCTTGGCATGCTCAACTTGCTATTAACCTAGCTATGATGGGTTCGTTAAGTATTATAGTTGCACATCATATGTATGCAATGCCTCCTTATCCTTATATTGCGACAGATTATCCTACCCAATTATCTTTATTTACACATCATATGTGGATTGGAGGATTCTGTGTAGTTGGAGCAGCAGCACATGCTGCAATCTTCATGGTAAGAGACTATAATCCAACGCAAAATTATAATAATTTATTAGATAGAGTTATTAGACATAGAGATGCTATTGTTTCGCATTTAAATTGGGTTTGTATCTTTTTAGGTTTTCATAGCTTTGGTCTGTACATACACAATGATACTATGAGAGCATTAGGGCGTTCTCAAGATATGTGAAATTCTAATTTTTTTATTATAGGAACTTAAATTTAATATAGTTTGATAGGAGTAATTAAATTTTTTTGCAATAAATATATTTAAACTATTTTACTAAAGCATATTTAGTAAATAATGTTTATACAAAAAAATAACAATAAAGCTAAACTCTAAATTAATTTTATATTATGAATTAAATTTAAGCTTTGTACAAATTTTAATTTTTATAATTAAGTCAGATTATCAATAGCTTAAACTATCGATATAATCGAATGTGCTATTAGATATTAAAATTAAAGATTATTATTAGATATATACTAATTTATAAATCAAAAAAAATTATGCAATGATCCAAAGTTTACAGAACTATTATGATACTAATAACATAACAGTAGATTTACAAAATTTAGATTCGCTTGATTGGTATTCTTTACCATGGAAAAAAATAGAAAAGTTTGTTTTAAGTTTTCAAAAACAAATTTATAATGCGACATTTAGTCAAAATCTACAAAAAGTTCACAGATTCCAATCTTTATTATCTCAGTCATATGCCCTTAGGCTATTAGCTTTAAGAAGAGCAATTGAGTATTTCAAAACAAGTAAAAAATATTTTAACAAGTTAAACAGTTTAAATTCTAAACAAAAATTAGATTTGGCCAAAAGCTTAGATCTAGCTACTATTATTGCAGATTTGTCTTTTCAGGAAGAAAATAGATTTGAGTCTCTTCAGGCAGAAGCTAAAGAAATAATGGTATATTTTTGTTTGCGTCCACAATGGGAAGCTCAATTTCAATTAAATAATTATTCTTATTCTTTTAACGTTGATGTTAAAAAGATAATTGCTATGACTATTTTTAAGCTTAGAAACCACAAGTGGCAATCAGGTATTTATGTTTTTAATGGGGTAATTGAAACATATTTTTCCACCATTAATCAAGATTATTTATTTAAGGTTTTAGATTCTATTCCTATATTCTATAAATATCTTGAGTTAAATTTACAAACTTTATTTAAAAAAGAAAAAATATTTAAAAATATAGATATTAGTCTAAATCAAATTGATTCTAATAATTTGCTTGAGTTACTAGGACATATATTAATGTTTAACTTTGAAAAAGATATTACATCTGATTTAGTAAAAAATACTAATTCATCTATTCTATTGAAAATAATTAGATATAAAAATCATTTTTTAATTTTTAGTGATTCTTTAAAATTAATATATTCTGTAAAAAATAATTGTATTAAGTTTTTTACTCATGTAGGTTTAAACTATGATTGGAAAAAAACAAAAATTTTTACAAATCAACAAATTTTTCGTTTTTTAGGTTTCGATATATCTAGTAATATATTATTAACTTATAACAGTACATATCAACGTTTAATAATTTTACCTACTAAAGAAGAAAAAAAATTAATTTTGGCAAAAATTCGTTATATATTGCGTAATAAACAAAAAAATGGTAAAACAAGAGCTAGAACTAATATGCCTTTAGGGAAAGCCATATCTTTAATTAATCCCTTAGTTAAAAATTGGAGAGATTATTATATTAATTTTGTTCCTAAATCTATATTATTAAAAATGGATTGGTTATTAAATGAAAAAGTTTACCGTTGGTATATTAAAAGGCTTAAAAAAAATAGAGTAAATCATTGGAATTTGAATTGTATTAAACTTGTTAATAATAAAAGGCGTATAGCTGATGGTACATATGTGTTGGAATTATTTGGTCATATTTAATTTTTTGATTTTTATTTATAAAGCTAATAAAGATTAATTTTGAATAAGCTATATTTTGCATAAAAATATAATTGTATAGTTTTGAAAAAGAGGATTTTATCCTACTTTATATCTCTGATACAGCTATTCAATTACAACCAGTATTTGCTCAATGGGTTCAAAGTATTCATACTTTGGCTCCTGGGAATACCGCACCTAATGCAATAGCTAGTGTGAGTCAGGTTTTTGGTGGCAACGTAGTATCTGTAGGTAATAAAATTGCTATGATGCCTATAAGTCTTGGAACAGCTGATTTTATGGTACATCATATTCATGCTTTTACAATACATGTAACTGTATTAATATTATTTAAAGGAGTTCTATTTGCAAGAAATTCTCGTTTAATACCTGATAAATCTAGTTTAGGTTTTTGCTTCCCTTGTGATGGTCCAGGGAGAGGAGGAACTTGCCAAGTGTCTGCATGGGATCATGTATTTCTAGGTTTATTCTGGATGTATAACTGTTTATCTATTGTTCTATTCCATTTTAGTTGGAAAATGCAATCTGATGTATGGGGTACTGTTTCTTCTGATGGAAGCATTTCTCACATAACTGGTGGTAATTTTAGCCAAAGTGCAATTACAATCAATGGTTGGTTAAGAGATTTTCTTTGGGCACAAGCATCTCAGGTAATTCAATCATATGGTTCTGCTGTATCTGCTTATGGTCTAATATTCTTAGGTGCTCACTTTGTTTGGGCATTTAGTTTAATGTTCTTATTTAGTGGACGTGGTTATTGGCAAGAATTAATTGAGTCTATTGTATGGGCTCATAACAAATTAAAAGTTGCTCCTAGTATTCAGCCTAGAGCACTAAGTATTACTCAAGGCCGTGCTGTTGGTGTCGCTCATTACTGAACTAATTTTTATATTAATAAAATTAAAATTCAACTATTATAATTTCTTGATTTAAGGATTGACTAAATATATTTTTTATTTTTAATTGAAAAATAAAATTTTTATTTTTAGTAGTAATCTAAATATATATAATTGTACTAAAAAAAAGTCTTAATTCTTAATTTTGTTATATTAGCTTGTGTGTAAAAAATAAAAACTATTATTCAAGAATTCTAAATTTATATATGATATTTATACAACTGTCAAATTTAATTTTAGAATAATTCTTATACAATTTTTAAGCCGTACAATATGAAAAATATTTTTTACGTTTTAGAAAAAGTGGTTATTTAACCAACTTTATTTATTGGGTGGTATTGGTACAACTTGGGCATTCTTTTGGGTGTGATAATTCAACATAGTTTTCAGTTCTTAAATTTTTAACAATGCTTATTTTTCATAATATGTTTTATAAATAGCAAGTATATATTAACAATCTTAAATTTAAAAGAAATTTATTATTATTAATAAAATAGAGAATAGTTGCTAAAAAGCATAAAGTTAAAAGAACTGTCATCTTTAATTGATATAATTTTTATAATCCAAAGACATAATAATTCAATTGAAATTTTGTTATCATAGAATTTAATTATTATAATAATTCATTAAAAATTATAAAAGCAGTATTGTATTAAAATACTTTTTACTGTTTTAAGATAGAGATTTAAAAAAATCTACTAATAATTAGCAAGAATAATTTCTGTAGGATAATTTAAAGTAATAGGATTAATAAAAAAAACTATGGCAACAAAATTCCCTAAATTTAGCCAAGCTTTAGCTCAAGATCCTGCAACTCGCCGTATTTGGTATGGGATTGCTACTGCTCATGATTTTGAGACACATGATGGAATGACTGAAGAAAATCTTTATCAAAAGATTTTCGCTTCTCATTTTGGTCACTTGGCTATTATATTTTTATGGACTTCTGGTAACTTATTTCATGTTGCTTGGCAAGGAAACTTTGAACAATGGGTTTTAAATCCAAATAAAATTAAACCAATCGCTCATGCAATTTGGGATCCCCATTTTGGTCAAGCTGCATTAAAAGCTTTTACTCGTGCAGGTGTATCTTATCCAGTTGATATTGGTTTGTTATCTGGCTATATAAAGTTTAATAGATAAGATTATACTTAAAAATTACTTTTAGAAAGACTAATTTACTTATTTAAATTTATAATTGTTCAGTATCTTTATAAGTAATTATGTATTTAGTATGGAAAGAAAAATCTAGCTTTTTTATATCATATGGAACTATAGCCATACAACTTTATAATATTGTTTCTATTTAAATATTCAAACAAATACTTTGTATTAAAAGTATTATTTTATATCTATTAATAAATTAACACATATAAGCCATATAATAATAAATTATTTCTTATGGTTTTGAAAAAGAGATACCTAATCTACTTTAATCATATTCTGGTGTTTATCATTGGTGGTATACTATAGGAATGAGAACAAATAATGATTTGTATACCGGAGCATTATTCTTATTAGTGTTATCAGCTGCATTGCTTTTTGGTGGCTGGTTACATTTACAACCACAATTTCGTCCTGGATTATCTTGGTTTAAAAACAATGAATCCAGATTAAATCATCATTTATCAGGTTTATTTGGTGTTAGTTCTATAGCATGGACCGGACACTTAGTACATGTAGCTATTCCTGAATCTAGAGGTCAACATATTGGTTGGGATAATTTTACAAAAATTGCTCCACATCCTGCTGGATTACAGCCTTTCTTTAGTGGAAATTGGAGTGCTTATGCAGGTAATCCAGATACAGCTAATCATGTGTTCGGTACTAGTAATGGTTCTGGTAGTGCCATCTTAACATTTTTAGGTGGTTTTCATCCACAATCTCAATCTTTGTGGCTAACTGATATTGCTCACCATCATTTAGCTATCGGTGTTTTATTTATAGTTGCAGGTCATATGTACCGTACTAATTGGGGAATTGGACATAGTTTAAAAGAAATTTTAACTGCTCATCGTCCTCCTAGTGGTAAATTAGGTGCAGGCCATAAAGGTCTATTTGATACTGTTAATAATTCTTTACATTTTCAGTTAGGTTTAGCTTTAGCTTCTTTGGGTGTTATAACTTCTTTAGTAGCGCAACATATGTATGCAATGCCTCCTTATGCTTTCATGTCTAAAGATTTTACTACTCAAGCTGCTTTATATACACATCATCAATATATAGCAGGATTTTTGATGGTTGGTGCCTTCGCTCATGGTGCTATTTTCTTTGTTAGAGATTATGATCCTGCACAAAACCAAAATAATGTTTTGGCACGTATGCTAGAACATAAAGAAGCAATTATATCACATTTAAGTTGGGCTAGTTTATTCTTAGGTTTCCATACTTTAGGATTATATGTGCATAATGATGTAGTTACTGCTTTTGGAACCCCAGAAAAACAAATTCTAATTGAACCTGTTTTTGCTCAATGGATTCAAGCTACTTCTGGTAAAGCTTTATATGGTTTTGATGTTTTATTATCATCTTCTAATAGCGCAGCGAGTATTGCTGGAAATAGTATATGGTTACCAGGTTGGTTAGAAGCTATTAACAGTGGTAAAAATTCATTGTTTTTAACTATTGGTCCTGGTGACTTTTTAGTACATCATGCGATAGCATTAGGTTTACATGTGACTACTCTGATTTTAGTTAAAGGTGCCTTAGATGCAAGAGGCTCAAAGCTTATGCCTGATAAAAAAGATTTTGGTTATAGCTTTCCTTGTGATGGCCCAGGGAGAGGAGGAACTTGTGATATTTCGGCATGGGATGCTTTCTATTTAGCTGTTTTTTGGATGTTAAATACAATTGGTTGGGTAACTTTTTATTGGCATTGGAAACATATTTCCATATGGCAAGGAAATGTTTCTCAATTTAATGAATCTTCAACGTATTTAATGGGATGGTTTAGAGATTATTTATGGTTAAATTCGTCGCCTTTAATTAATGGATACAATCCTTATGGAATGAACAGCTTATCTGTTTGGTCTTGGATGTTTTTATTTGCCCATTTAATTTGGGCAACAGGTTTTATGTTCCTAATTTCTTGGCGTGGTTACTGGCAAGAATTAATTGAAACTTTAGCTTGGGCTCATGAAAGAACACCTTTAGCTAATTTAGTTAGATGGAAAGATAAACCAGTTGCACTTTCAATTGTTCAAGCACGTTTAGTTGGTTTAACTCATTTTTCTGTTGGATATGTTCTTACATATGCAGCTTTCGTAATTGCTTCAACAAGTGGTAAGTTTGGATAATTAATTTAAGCTTATTTAAAGTATAAAACTTAACAGCTATCTATTTTTAAGAGCCATTGCTGATTATTAGATCACAATGGCTCTTTGATTTATTGAAGTATAATTATTTAAATTTGTATATAATTATAATTAGAAGACGTTCTCTGTAAAGAATCGTTATATAATATCTCTATATAATTTATAATATTATATAATTTCTTAAGGAGCATTAATATTATTTAGTTTATTAGATCTTATATTAACTTATTCATTAATCTTACACTCAATAGAACTAATATTAACAATATTTGTTCTATACTTATGATTATAATAATTAATTATTATAATCTAAAACATATACATATGTAATTTCGGAGCATTGAACATGTCTATCCCATTGCTAAGTTACTCTTTTTCTACTCAAAACCAACGTGTTGACGGTTGTGAAGTTGTCCCTGGCGAAGAGCAGCCTAGAATCTATTCTACTGAAAGTCTACCTTCTTCTTCTGATATGAATGAAATTATTTGGGCGGCTTATAGACAAATTTTTAGTGAACATCAAATTTTAAAATATACAAAACAGTCAATTTTAGAATCCTTATTTCGTTTTAACCAAATTACAGTAAGAGATTTTATTAAAGGTTTATTAAAAAGTAATTCATTTAGAAAAATTAATTATGATGTAAATAATAATTATAGATTTGCTGAATTATGTGTTCAAAGAGCATTAGGCAGAGATGTATACAGCGAAAGAGAAAAAATTGCTTGGTCTATTGTGATAGCTACTCAAGGAATTGAAGGTTTTGTTGATATGCTTTGTGATAGTGATGAATATCTGGAAAATTTTGGGGATAATATTGTACCTTATCAAAGACGTCGTATTATTCCACAAAGGGTAAAAGGCCAAGTACCTTTTAACCTTAAAACTCCTCGTTATGGTAAAGATTTTACAGCAAGATTAGGTATGCCTAACTTTACATGGCAAGGTGCTATCCGTAGTTTTAGACCTCAAGAAAAAACTATTAGATCTGGAGATCCTGCAGCATTTTTAAACATGGTCTCTGAAGTTGTTTCTATGTTTTAAATGAATTTTTTATATGATTACCTCCTGTAAACTATAGGAGGAATCATATAATTAAATTATTATATATTTACTAATTAAGTTTCATAATTAATTTCAGCAATTATTGTATATAATATTATTATTGTCATTAATTGACTTTTTCTTTTTTATCACAGTATAATGTTATATATTTTATAAAAATAACAATAAAAAATATTTATAAACTTTAAAAATTATATATAACAATGGTTATAAAAAATAAATCAGCTATTAAGCGGATAAAAATTGCTGAAAGAAATCACTTGCAAAATAGAAACTATAAATCAACGATTAAAACATTAACCAAAAAGATTTTATTATCAAAAAGTAATAAAGATGACTTTCTTATTATTCAGACAAAACTTGCTCAAGTGTACAGTAAAATTGATAAAGCTGTAAAAAAAGGTATTATCCCTAAAAATACTGCAGCTCGTAAAAAATCTTGGTTAGCTAAAAAGTGTGTTTAAGCTAAATTTTGAATTATACAAATTAATAAATATTCTTGTAATTGGTTTTAAAAAAGTTTGCAAACGATTAACTATTTTAATATTTTTTAATTATACTTGATAGATTACGTGTATTATAGTTTTCGTTGATTAATTTTATATTATCTAATTTGAAAATTGAATAGCAAATTAGTTTTGTAAATTTATTAATTAAGTCTTGGGTTTTAATCGCTAAAGTATGATTTCATATAAATTGAATTGTTTGCAAGATTTTAAATTACCCCATTAACTATTTTTAATTGATTTTATGTTTACTACATTAAAAATAATCTCTCAATAAATGTATTATTTATTGCATTTATGATTTTAGGAATCATCATTATAGATATGTTTTCATAATCTATTATAATAATATGTAATATAATCAATCATAAAAATTTATATTATGAAATTATAAATTAATAAAAAAATAAAATAAATGTGTTACTTATAGCTAATAATCAAGGAAATATATGACTTATATAAATTCTAAAGCTTTAAATTTTACTGCGCCTGATTTAGTTGATATTCAAAGAAAAAGTTTTCGTTGGTTTTTGGCAGAGGGATTAGGAGAAGTATTGGATTCTTTTCCTTTAATTGTTGACCCTACTAATCGTCTAGAATTGAAATTATTTCCTAGAGAGTACAAAATCAAATTCCCAAAACATAGTGTTAGAAAAGCAAAAAAAAGAGATCGTACTTATAGTGCACAAATTTATATACCCGCTAAGTTAATTAAAAAAGATTCTATACTTTCCAATATTCCAGTAACAGATAAAGATAAATATAATGTTTATTTTAATAATTTTAGTAAACAAAATGATTTAGAAAAAAAAAATATTAATAAACGATATAAAAAAAGACCAGTTTTTATAGGTGATTTGCCAATGATGACAAATAGGGGGACTTTTATAATTTCTGGTACTGAAAGAGTAATAATCAATCAAATTGTGAGAAGTCCTGGTATTTACTATAAACAAGAAATTGATCAAAATCAAAAACAAACTTACAGTGCTAGTTTAATTTCGAATAGAGGATCTTGGCTAAAATTTGAGATTGATGCTAAAGGAGCAATATGGATTCGTATTGATAAAACTCATAAGATTAATGCTTATATTTTTCTACGCGCAATTGGTCTTAGTATTGATAATATTAAAAAAGGATTAAGTCAATATCAATTTTTGATTAAATCATCTTTGCAAAGTATTGAAGATTTTTATATCGGAGATATAGAAAATATTTCTGAAGAGGATGCTTTATTAATTGTATATTCAAGACTTCGACCTAATGAGCCAGCAACAGTTGCTGTGGCTCAACAAATACTTTATTCAAGATTTTTCGATCCTAAGCGCTATGATCTAGGTGAAGTTGGAAGATATAAATTAAATAAAAAATTAAATCTTACAATACCTCAAAGCTTTCGTGTTTTATCTCCTCAAGATATATTAGCAGCTGTAGATTATTTAATTAATTTAAAAGTCAAAAATTATGGTTCTTTTGATGATATTGATCATTTAGGTAATCGAAGAATTCGCTCTGTAGGAGAATTATTACAAAATCAAATGAGAATAGGTCTTAATAGATTAGAAAGAATTGTCAGAGAGAGAATGATGATTTGTGATATTGAATCTTTAAGCTTATCTAGTCTTATTAACCCTAAACCGGTTATGGCTGTAATTCGCGAATTTTTTGGTTCTAGTCAGCTTTCTCAATTTATGGACCAGACTAATCCTTTAGCAGAAATAACTCATAAACGACGCATTAGTGCTTTAGGACCAGGTGGATTAAATCGAGATAGAGCAGGTTTTGCTGTAAGAGATATACATCCTAGTCACTATGGAAGAATTTGTCCTATCGAAACACCTGAAGGTCCAAATGCTGGGCTTATAGGATCTTTAGCGAATTATGCTATTGTTAATCAATATGGATTTATAGAAACGCCTTTTTATCGTGTACTAAATCGAAAGATATGCAAACATGAGTCTTATGTGTACATGACTGCAGATGAAGAAGATAACTTTAAAATTGCACCTGCAGATATTTCTATTACTGAAAACAATTATATTAAATCTGAAATCATTCCAGTGAGATATAGGCAACAGTTTACTACTTCTTTATCAAGCAGTGTAGATTATATAGCTCTTTCACCTATACAAGTAATTTCTGCAGCTACTTCTTTAATACCTTTCTTAGAACATGATGATGCCAATAGAGCTCTAATGGGATCTAACATGCAAAGACAAGCAGTACCTTTATTATATCCTGAACGACCTATTGTAGGAACTGGTTTGGAGTCTAAGGTTGCACGTGATTCCGGAATGGTTGTTGTTAGTCGTACTGAAGGTTTTGTTAATTATGTTTCAGCAAGTAAGATAGGGATTCAAGATAATAATGGTAGAATTGTGCATTATCGATTAAGAAAATATTTTCGTTCTAACCAAGATACATGTATTAATCAGCGTCCAATTGTTTGGCCTGGAGAACATGTTATTATTGGACAAATTATAGCTGATGGTGCATCAACTGATGGTGGCGAAATCGCATTGGGTAGGAATGTATTAATTGGTTATATGCCTTGGGAAGGTTTTAATTATGAAGATGCTTTTTTAATTAGTGAAAGATTGGTATATGAAGATATTTATACATCTATTCATATCGAAAAATATGAAATAGAAGCAAGGCAAACTAAGTTAGGGTGTGAAGAAATTACAAAAGATATACCAAATATTAGTGACTATGCAGTACGATATTTAGATAAAAATGGAATTGTTACAGTTGGTTCATGGGTCGAATCAGGAGATATATTAGTTGGTAAAATCACTCCAAAAGGTGAATCAGATCAATTACCTGAAGGCAAGTTACTAAGAGCTATTTTTGGTGAAAAGGCAAGGGATGTTAAAGATACTTCTTTAAGATTACCTAATGCTGCAAGAGGAAGGGTCGTAAGTGTAAGAGTTTTTACTCGCCAAAGAGGAGATGAGCTACCTCCGGGAACAAATGCTGCTATAAGAGTACATGTGGCCCAAAAAAGAAAAATACAAGTTGGAGATAAAATGGCTGGTCGTCATGGAAATAAAGGTATTATATCAAGAATTTTGCCAAGACAAGATATGCCTTATTTAGCAGATGGAACTCCATTAGATATTGTTTTAAATCCATTAGGTGTTCCTTCACGGATGAACGTTGGTCAATTATTTGAGTGCTTATTAGGATTAGCGGGACAGTATTTAAACAAACGATTTAAAATACAGCCTTTTGATGAAAGATATGGTTTAGAAGCATCTAGAGCATTAATAAATATAAAATTAAAAGAAGCAGCTGTAAATCATAAGTGGTTGTATAATTCTTTTTCTCCAGGTAAAGTACTTGTTTTTGATGGTAGAACAGGAGAAAAATTTGATAATCCCATAACTGTTGGCAAAGCTTATATGCTAAAATTAGTACATTTAGTTGATGATAAAATTCATGCTCGCTCAACAGGTCCTTACTCTTTAGTTACTCAACAGCCTCTTGGAGGAAGGGCTCAGCATGGTGGTCAGCGATTAGGGGAAATGGAAGTTTGGGCTTTAGAAGCTTTTGGAGCAGCTTATACTCTTCAAGAATTATTAACTGTTAAGTCAGATGATATGCAAGGTCGTAATGAAGCTTTAAATGCTATTGTAAAAGGAAAAGCTATACCTAGACCAGGTACTCCAGAATCTTTTAAAGTTTTAATGCGTGAGTTACAATCTCTTGGTCTAGATATAGCTGCTCACAAAGTTAAGTTGGATGCAAATGGAGGAAATCATGGAGTTGAAATTGACTTAATTTCTGGCGAAGCACATTCTAAGATACCTTCTAGACCTAGATATGAATCATTAATTTTTGAAGATTTGGATAATTTTATGAATCAGTCAGGAAACACTTAAAAATAATATTTTATATAGTTTGATTTGAATCCATGATAAAATTCGAGCAACATTTTGATTATGTAAAAATTAGTTTGGCATCTCCAGAAAAAATACGTCAGTGGGGAGAAAGAACTCTCCCTAATGGTCAAGTAGTTGGAGAAATTACAAAACCAGAAACAATTAATTATCGAACTCTTAAACCAGAAATGGATGGTTTATTTTGTGAAAGAATTTTTGGGCCTGTTAAAGATTGGGAATGTCATTGTGGAAAATATAAAAGATTTAGATATAAAGGAATTGTTTGTGAAAGATGTGGGGTCGAAGTTACAGAAATGCGAGTAAGGAGACATAGAATGGCTTATATTGAGTTATCTGCCCCTGTAACTCATGTTTGGTATCTAAAAGGCAGTATTAGTTATATAGGTTTATTACTTGATTTACGCGCTAAAGATGTTGAAAAAATTGTTTATTTTCATTCATATGTAATTCTTAATCCAGGTAATTATTCAGAGATTACTTATAAGGAATTACTAGAGCCACATGAATGGAAAGCATTGGAAGATAAGTTATACAAAGAATATAATTCAACAATTGGAGTAGAAGTTGGAATAGGTGCTTTTGCTATACAGAAGTTGTTAGATAATTTAGATTTAAAAGCTATTGCAAAAAATTTGCGCTGGGAAGCAGCGAGTCCTCCTAAAAATCCTAATAATTATTCAGCTAATACAGCTTTTAATAAAAAAATGAAAAAGTTGAGGCTAATAGAAAATTTTTTATCAACTGGTGCTAAACCTTCATGGATGGTTTTTTCTGTTATTCCTGTTATTCCTCCCGATCTTAGACCTATGGTTCAATTAGATGGAGGTAGATTTGCTACAGCTGATTTAAATGAATTCTATAGAAGAATTATTAATAGAAATAATCGATTAGCAAGGTTAAAACTTATATTAGCTCCAGAAATTATCATTCGTAATGAAAAAAGAATGTTACAAGAAGCAGTAGATTCTTTAATGGATAATGGTCGTCGTGGAAGAACAGTAGTTGGCGCAAATAATCGCCCTTTGAAATCATTATCTGATATTATTGAAGGTAAACAAGGGAGGTTTAGACAAAATTTATTAGGTAAAAGAGTAGATTATTCAGGTAGATCTGTTATTGTTGTTGGCCCACAGCTTAAACTTCATCAATGTGGTCTTCCAAGAGAAATGGCTTTAGAATTATTTCAACCATTTGTTATTCATAGATTAATAGTACAAGGTTTAGTAAATAATATCAAAGCTGCTAAAAAAATGATTCAAAGAAGTGAAATGATCGTTTGGGATGTATTAAATGAGGTTATTGCTGGTCACCCTGTTCTTCTTAATAGGGCGCCTACTTTGCATCGCTTAGGTATTCAAGCTTTTGAGCCTGTATTGGTTGAAGGAAGAGCTATAAAATTACATCGTGCGTATTGATAAAATATTGATAATCTTTATAGTTATATTATAACTTAAGTATATTAAGTATAATAAAAAAAGCATTCTATTAAGTTAAAGATTAAAGGCTAAAAATTAATTGTTGAATTAATTTCGATTTTTAATTTTATTATTATATGTACATATAAGTATATTATATTACAATTTTAGGGTGTAAAATTCATATATAAACAAAGCCTTCGTTCTTATAAATACAATATTATTAATCAATTAAACTTATATTAATTACAAATTCTAATTTAAAGCCATTTGTCTTGAAAGTTACTTGAATGGTTTCGAAAAAGGTAAGAATTTTAGTTACCTAATTTAATCTTTAGTTTGTCCTGCGTTTAATGCTGATTTTGATGGTGATCAAATGGCCGTCCACATACCTTTGTCGTTAGAGGCTCAGGCAGAAGCTAGATTATTAATGTTAGCTCCAAATAATTTTTTATCTCCTGCGACTGGCCAGCCAATTATTATGCCTAGCCAAGATATGATTTTAGGTTGTTATTATCTAACAGCAGACAATCCGTCTCAGCAAAAAGGAGCGGGACAGTATTTTGCTAATTTAGATGATGTATTACAAGCTTACCAACAAAATAGATTAGATTTGCATTCTTATGTTTGGGTAAGATTTAGTGGTTCTTTTGATGATAAAGCAAGTAAAACTATAATTTCTCATAAGCAAAATCATGATGGCAGTATTATAAAAATATTTAAAAATAAAAAAATCAAAGAAGATTCGAATGGCCATATTTTAGTGCAGTATATTCGCACTACACCTGGGCGAATATTATTTAATGAAATAGTGCAATATGCATTAACCTTATAATAAAAATTAATAATTGTATTCTTCATTTTAATATATTTAATATCAATTCTAGTTTGGAGGTCTGATGCGTAAAAGCCAGAATCATGGAAGTCTTCAGCTTCAATTTTTAAACCATGTAATGGATAAATCTCAGCTAAAAAAGTTAATTGCTTGGTCTTTTAGAAATTATGGAGTTGCTAGAGCAACTAATATGGCAGACGAATTAAAAAATTTAGGTTTTTATTATGCTACAAAAGCAGGTATTTCTCTAAGTTTAGAAGATTTAAAAATTCCACCAATAAAAAAAGAATTGTTGGAAACCACATTTGATAAAATAAAAAAAACTGAAGATAGATATTATAATGGATCAATTACTTCTGTTGAAAGATTTCAAAAAGTAATTGATACTTGGAATAATGCTAGTGAATCCTTGAAACAAGAAGTAATTATGTATTTCCAACGATTAGATCCTCTTAATTCAATATATATGATGGCATTTTCAGGAGCAAGGGGAAATATATCTCAGGTACGCCAACTTGTTGGTATGAGAGGTTTAATGTCTGATCCTCAAGGTCAAATTATAGATTTACCTATAGCTAGTAATTTTAGAGAAGGTTTAACGGTAACCGAATATTTTATTTCATCTTATGGTGCTCGCAAAGGACTTGTGGATACAGCCTTGAGAACAGCAGATTCTGGTTACTTAACAAGACGTTTAGTTGATGTTGCACAGGATGTTATTATTAGAGAACAAGATTGTGGTACTTGCCAGGGAATACTAGTAAACTTGCAATTATATGATTTAAATAAATTAGATCAGTTACTCTGTGGTCGAGTACTAGCTGAAAATTTATATGATTTATCTACTAATCGACTTATTGCTCATTCAAAGCAAGATATACAACCAGAATTAATTGAAGAAATCAAATTAGCTAATCTAAAAAATATATTAATACGCTCTCCACTCACCTGTGAGTCTCGATCTTCTGTATGTCAAGTGTGTTATGGCTGGAATTTAGCCCATGGTAAACGAGTTGATTTAGGTGAAGCCGTTGGTATTATTGCTGCACAATCTATCGGTGAGCCTGGGACTCAATTAACAATGCGAACCTTTCATACAGGTGGAGTTTTTACAGGTGAATTAGCTAATCAATTTTATGCAGAAACAGATGGAAAAGTTGTTTACCCCCAACATTATAAATTAAAGCCTATTCGTACGCGACATGGAGACAATGCATTTATAACTTATGGTAATTTTGATTTGCTTGTCATTTATTCTAAAGGTGTTGAAAAACGATTGTCTTTTAAGGAAGGTACAATTATTTACGTAGCAAATCAAAGTTATTTAAATAAAGGCGACTTAATCGCTGAATTACCAGTGAAAAATAGGTTCTTGACTGAAAAAGCGCAAAAATATTTATTATCTGATATTGCAGGTAAAATTTATTTTGCAGACTTGACAATTGAAGAAATTAATACTAATAATAGTACAACAAGAATTGTTAAAAAAGATGGTTTAATCTGGATTTTGTCATCCAAGATGTATAATATACCAGAATCTGCTGAGATTTTAGTAAAGAATAATCAAAGCGTATCAAATAATACTATAATAGCACGAGAACAAATTTTAAATAAATATAGTGGAATTGTTAATATAGCAAACGAATATAATATAGACAAATCAGATGTGCAAACTGTCCGAATTATAATTTCTTCGTTTTCGTTAGATAATTTCAAAGTGTATATTGATGATTTATCAAATACTCTCCCTAATTATATCTTAAAAACTTCATCTGGACATGAACTTAAATTGCAAGTTTCTCCTTCTAGTAAACTAAAAAATAATCAAATCATTGCTATTTTAGAATCAGATCACTATTCTACTACAACGGGAGGTATCATTAAATACTTAGATTTACCTGTTAGTAAAAATGAGTTTGATAATAATGTGAATAATATTATAGGTCCTGGATATATTCTATGGATACCTGAAGAAACACATGAGATTGATAAAGATATCTCTTTAGTATTAGTTGAAAATAACCAGTTTGTTGAAGCTGGCACAGAAATATTTAAAAATATTTTTTGTTCTCATGCAGGTATTGTTGAAATTATTCGCAAAGACGATATTCTAAATTCTATTGTCATTAAGCCTGGAGAATTATGTTTAGTTACTGAATTTCAGAAATCTAGTAGTAAAAACAAGGGTTTCTTAAGACCTGGAGAATACATCCATGAATCAATTACCACTGATAAATTAGTATATTGGGAATATATTGAGCAAAACAAGAATGAATATCTTTTATTAAGGCCTGTTATTGTATATTCTATACCTGAAAAAGTAGATTTTTTAGATCAGTTTTTGATTAATCAAATTCCAGATTTATATGAACTTAAAGTTAATCGCAAAATTTTATTTAAAGATGGAACTAAAGTTAAATCTATCGATGGAGTTAAATTAATAGAAACAGATATTAGTATTCAAATCAATAATATGGATACTAAATTAATGTTTTTTATAGAGCTTAAAAAAAATGTTTTGGGTTCTCATTTCTACGATATTTTTTTAGTTACTGCGGAAAATATTATAATTAAAAAGGATTCTCCTAGTAGCATTGTTAATAATAATCAAGTCACTAGTCTGCTTGTTTCTAATGGTCAAAGAATTCAAGAAAATACGGTTGTTCTTAAAAATGAAATACTATCTTTTGACCAAGGCATTGTTGAGAGTATTAGTAATAGTTCTGAAAAAAGTCGCAGAGTTTCCGTATTAACTAAATCTGATACTATGCATTTAAACAAACCTTTAGAATATCAATCTAATTTTCAAGTAGGTGATTGGGTTCACGCTGGTGACATTATATACGAAAATCTTATTTTGTCAAATTCTGGGCAAATTTTAGACATAGGAGTAGATTTTATTTTATTAAGAAAAGCGAGACCTTATTTAGTTTCTTATGATACTATACTTTATGTGGATAATAATGATTTAATTGATTGTAATGAATTATTAGCAAGTTTGGTTTTTGAGCGTGCTAAAACAGGTGATATTATACAAGGATTACCCAAAATAGAAGAAATTTTAGAAGCTAGAAAAAAAACTGATGGTTCATTTAGTCCCCATAGATTATTAAAATCTATATTTTTTAAATATCTTGTAGATGAAAATCTTGCTTTATATGATGCTGCTAAAATTAGTTTGCAAAATATTCAATTATTACTGGTTAAAGAAGTTCAAGCAGTATATCATTCACAAAATGTCGATATTGATAATAAGCATATCGAAGTGATAATTAAGCAAATGACATCTAAGGTAAAGATCATTCATGGTGGAGGTACTGGATATTTACCAGGTGAATTCATTGAGCTGCATAAAATTAATAATGTTAATTCTATTATGACACTTATGAATAAACAATATGCTATTTATGAGCCTATTTTATTGGGAATAACAAAAGCTTCTTTAAATACAGATAGTTTTATATCTGCTGCAAGTTTTCAAGAGACTACTAAAGTTTTAACTGAAGCAGCACTTGCTTCTAAATTTGATTGGCTTAAAGGTTTGAAAGAAAATGTTATTATAGGACGTTTAATACCTGCTGGTACTGGATTTAATAGTTATGGTTCTCGTCAATCCTCTCTTAGTAATTATAAAGCGAATTATAAAGAAAAATATAGTTCTGATTCAATAAATAAAAATATTTATAATCAGTATAAACACTCTTCAGATGATATTATTTTAGATGATAGAAGTGCTCGAAATTATTCTAATCATAATTCTAATGATTAATTTATAGTTTTATTGATAAGATGAAAAGTTAAATTTAAAACTAATTTTTTAAAATTACAAGGAAATTATGGCTGTAGTAACTTTAGCAGATCTCTTAGAAGCAGGTGTGCATTTTGGTCATCAATCTCAACGATGGAATCCCAAAATGTTTCCTTATATTTATACAGAACGAAACGGAATTCATAGTGTGGACCTTATTATACTTAAAAAGGAAGTAATTCCTTTAATGAAGTTATGTATGTTCAAGTGTTTTATTATATAATTTTCAATAGAAATTAAGTAGTACTAATTTACTAAACTGTTGTCTCACAAAATATAAATATAGTACTTGAAGAGTAAAATTTATGAATATGAAATTCATTCTAATAAGCATATTATAGTAAAACAGTATTGATCAATTATATATCAAGCAGTTAAGTGTAAAAAAGGTAAAAATTATAATTTAATTAAAGCATTGACAGAATAAATACAATTAATAATATTTGCATAATAAAATTGTCAAAATGTTTTCATATATTCAACTTATAACTATATATAATTTTATTAAGTTTTGAATTTACCAACACATGAAAATAATAACGCTATGTGATACATGAATATCATGCATAGTGTTGGCTAAAGATTAAAATTTAATCGATTAGTATTAATTGATTTAGGTTAAATTATTGACGAAATAATCTATGAAAATTCAATAGTATTGTAAGTATTAGTTATCATATCAAAATTATTTAACAAGACTTTATGTTTTATATTATAAAATTACTATAATTAATTTAGCGAGGCTTTTCTAAAACTTTAAATGTTTTGATTTTAATTAGCTATTTATAATTATAAACAATATTGTATTTGAAACTATTGAATACTATGATGACATTTTAATATAAGTAAATATATATATCAACTTTATATTTTATAAAAATTATTAATAAGATTTCTACAAATTTATACTAAGATTTTTATTTTATAAAAATAAAAATAGAAGCCGTATAATATGAAAAATATTTTTTACGGTTTTCATATGAAGATAATAATTATTATCAATTTAATTCCAAACAGCACAACTTTTAACAGAGGCTTATAATTTTGTAAAACAATCTGCTATAGAAGAAAAAAAATTTCTTTTTGTAGGAACAAAAAGACAAGCTTCTGGAATTATTGCAGAAGAAGCTAAAAAATGTGGAGCTTATTATATTAATCAAAGGTGGTTAGGAGGAATGCTTACTAACTGGTCAACAATCAAAACCAGAGTAGAATATTTAAAAACTTTAGAAGAAAAAGAAGCTAATCAAGAATTTGATTCTTTGCCAAAAAAAGAAGTAGCAGTTTTGAAAAAAGAATTAGATAAATTGCGTCAACATTTTGAAGGTATTAAAAATATGAAAAAATTACCAGATGTTGTAATAATAGTAGATCAAAAACGTGAAATTACAGCTATTCAGGAAGCTCTTAAATTAAGCATACCAACAATTTGTATATTAGACACTAATTGCAATCCTGAATTAGTCGACATACCAATTCCTGCTAATGATGATGCGATAAGATCTATTAAATTAATTATATCTAAGTTAGCAGATGGAATCTATGAAGGTTATAATCATAATATTCAATTAGTTTAAAATATAATATAATTAGTAATATACTATTTAAAATTATTTACAAGTATAAAACTATTTTTCAATTTTATTGTGTAACTTCAACAATACTTAAAAAAATTGAAAAATAGTTATTTGTAACTAGCATTCTTTAATTTACATGAATGAGGAAATAAATGTCATCTAATAGTCACCATACCTACTATAATATTAATTCAAATAGTAATATTATAGTTGAATATTTTTATCAAAAATAACAGTAATATAGTTTATGATTAACTTGTGTTATTTTATTAAAAATATAAACTACATATGTATAAATCTTTATGACATACTAATCAAAATAAATATTATTATTTAATATAAAATTATTCTGTTATAAATATTAGTTATCCAGAATTATTTACTATTATTGTATGGAAATTTAATTATGCTAATTTATACAAGGTTTAAAGTAGTATCTAAAAATTATAAATATTGATAAAAATAACTTAAAGTATAAAAAACAGTCTAATTATTATAAGAACTGTTTTCAAGTGTTAGTAAAAATTATATTGCTTAAATTTTTAATACTAAATATCAAAAATTCCTATTTATTATAATCTCTAATAATGTAAACTAATTTTGATACTATGCCGTGTGATAAGAAATTATTATGCACGGTATTGGCTAGAGATAATAGTTATAAAAAATTTACTATTTTGTCTACTAGCATTATCTGCGCAAATAGTAAAAGAGTTAAGAGAAAAAACTGGAGCAGGAATGATGGATTGTAAAACAGCTTTGATTAATTCTAATGGAGATATGTCTAAAGCTGTAGAATTATTAAGACAAAAAGGTTTAGCTTCTGCTGATAAAAAAAGTAGTAGAAAAACAAGTGAAGGATTAATAGAAAGTTATATTCATACAGGTGGTAAAATTGGTGTTTTATTAGAAGTAAATTGTGAGACTGACTTTGTTGCTCGTCGATTAGAGTTTCAAACTTTAGTTAAAGATATAGCTATGCAAATTGCAGCTTCTCCTAGTGTTGAATATATTTCTAAAGAAATTATTCCTCAAGAAGTTATTGATTCAGAAAAAAGAATAGAAAATGGTAAAGAAGATTTAAAGAATAAACCAGAAAATATTAAAGAAAAAATACTTATTGGAAGAATTGATAAACGTTTAAAAGAAATGTGTTATACGAAATTTAATTATTTTCATCATGATTGAATTAAATTGACAATTATGTTTACTTTAAATATTTTAGCTTATTCCTAATTGGTAAAGCATTTTACTTTTTACATAAAAATAATTCTAAATTTTGTAAAGTAAGCTTGCAGTGAGAAAATAAATTGTATCAACTATTTACAATTTTGTGAATAAGGAATTTTAGAAAAATTGAGTTAATCAATTATTATCGTAAAAATCATAGTAAAAGTTTTATTCTAATATAAAATAAAAGCTGTAAATATATAAATATATTATTACAGTTTTGCATGAATGATTCTATTTATGAATTAATTTTGATCGCTCATGAATCAGTCTTTTATTAAAAATCAAGAAATAACAATAGAAGAATTAGTAAAACAACATATTTCTTTATTAGGAGAAAATATTAAAATATCTCGATTTCAAAGATTTATATTAGGAAATTATTGATAGTAAAATTTTGAATATATTTATCTAGATTAAGCAAATTGATTTTTCTAATGATTTATAATGTATAATTTAATGTATGTCAATATATTGTAAATTATATTACTTAGAAGTAAACTTTTGTTTTTATTTCAAGAGATGAATTAAAATAATTACCTTTAATATTTTGTTTTATTATGAATACTGTTTAATAGTAGTTTGTATTAATGTCTTATATAAATATAGATAGTTTAAATCCATTTTTTTCTTTTTCTAGTGTAGAAGTAGGAGAACATTGGTATTGGTCTATTGGATCATTACAAGTTCATGGTCAAGTTTTTGTTGTTTCTTGGATTGTTATCACTATTTTATTGTTAATTAGCATAATAGGTACAAGAAATCTTCAACGCACTCCAAAAGGATGGCAAAATTTTATGGAATTTGTTCTAGAATTCTTTTATATTGATTTTGAATATAAATTAGAAGATAAACATAAGTATAGGGATTTGCATGATCATATAATTTTAAGAACTATTAGTTTATAGAATAATATTTTAATTCATATTAGTAAGAATAAAATGAATCTATCCTTAATAATTAGTATTTTATTACAAATTAATAATTCCTGAATCTTATTTATTAGTTTTATCTTTCAATTATCAATTAAATAAATATCCTTGGCACTTTATTTTTATTTATAATGAATACATTGTGTAATGTATAATAGTATTTTTACTTAGTGAAGCTATATAGATATAAATATCTTCTTATAGTTTCTATGAACGAGAATAGAAATCTCTATTTTTACAAGATATTGCGAAAAATCAGATTGGAGACCATGAATATCGTCCTTGGGTACCGTATATTGCTACATTATTTTTGTTTATATTTGGTTGCAATTGGGCAGGCGCTTTATTTCCATGGAAATTTATTGAAATACCAAATGGTGAGCTTGCAGCTCCTACTAATGATATTAATACAACCGTAGCATTATCATTGATGACATCTTTTGCATATTTTTATGCAGGTATTAGTAAGAAAGGAATTGGTTATTTTGCAAGGTATGTAGAGCCGACTCCTATATTATTGCCAATTAATATCTTAGAAGATTTTACGAAACCTTTATCTCTTAGTTTTCGTTTATTTGGTAATATTTTAGCTGATGAACTAGTAGTATCTGTTATAATATTATTTTAATTTAGTTATCAAAAAGGTTATGACTTCTCCTATGAATTTTTTGTATGAATAATTTATGCTCTTATTATACTTATCTCAAACTCTTATATTTAAAATATTGCACCAGTAAATTAGAACAAAAAAAAAAACCTTGTAAATTCTTACTATTATTAAAATTATTAATAATAAAGTAATACATTAAATTACTTATATGATTATACTAAAATAAATGATCAATATTTTTAATATATTATTTAGTATAAATCTTAAATTTATATTTTTATAGAAAGCCGTACATATTGAAATTTATTAATACGGTTTTAAAAGAGAGGCTAAATAAGTTTAGCCAACTCTAGATATTGACTTTACTAGTGCCAATTATAATTCCTTTACCTGTAATGATTTTAGGATTATTCGCTAGCTCTATTCAAGCTTTAGTTTTCTCTACTTTATCTGCTGCCTATATTGGAGAGGCATTAGAAGGACATGGCGTTGCCAATTAATTGGTATTATATTTTTAAATTTTATTTGAGAGATCAGTAAATTTGTGTTACTCTGAAGGTTATAGTAATTATGAATATATAAAAATATAGAAATGTAATGTATAAACTAGTCAAGTTAATATCGCCATTTAATTTAATTAGTTATATTGTAATTATTATTTATGTTAATTATTTACTTTATTCCTTTATATTATAAAACCTAAAATAATTATATATTGATATTATAGAGAGATATGTTATATTCAAGCATTCAAGCAGTCTGCATGCTGTAAAGCTATATGAATAGAAATTTTCATTTATAGTTTTTAAAAAAGAGTATCAAAATTTCTTATTTTGTAAGAATAATAGCTTGAGTTCTGTATAAATTAAATGAAATTTGTCAATTTTTTAAAATTTTATTAGTATTAATTAAATTTATGAATCCAATTATTGCTGCTGCTTCTGTTGTTGCTGCTGGTCTTTCTGTTGGTCTTGCTGCAATTGGTCCTGGTATTGGTCAAGGAACTGCATCTGCTCAAGCAGTAGAAGGTATTGCTCGTCAACCAGAAGTTGAAGGAAGAATTCGTGGTACACTATTATTAAGTTTAGCATTTATGGAATCCTTAACTATTTATGGATTAGTAGTTGCACTTTCATTATTATTTGCTAATCCATTTAATAGTTAATTTGTTTTGCGCTTAGTTCTTTAATAATAACTAAGCGCACTTTGTAATTTGTGATACTGTGATCATGTACAATTATTTCAACTATAAAATTTGAAAATGCAAATAATATCTTTGTTTTCATCTATTTTGCTAACTGTTGAATCCATTGGTGAAAGCAATAAAGGTGGACTATTTGACTTTAATGCTACTTTGCCTTTAATGGTATTGCAATTTCTCGTCTTAATGACAATCTTAAATTTTATTTTTTATAAACCTGTCATTAAAATTTTAGACGAAAGAGATGATTATATCAGAACAAGTTTGACAACAGCTTCTACTAACCTTTTAGAAGCAAATTCGTTAGCTAGTTCATATGAGGATCAGTTAGCTGAAGCACGAAAAACTGCACAATTTACTATCGAGACAGCTAAAAAAGAAGCACAAGAACTTGTTTCTACAAAATTGCAAATAGCGCAAAAAGAAGCAGAACAATTAATTGCTGATGCATCTAGACAACTTAATCTGCAAAAAGAACAAGCGCTAAAAACTCTTGAAAGCCAAGTAGATACATTGAGTGATCAAATTAAATCCAAATTAATGATTCCTTAATTATTAATTTATTTAATTTTTATTCAATTTGTGATTTATACTAACTTTCATTAATCTAAAGTAAAAAATACTACTTATATTTGGTAAGAATTATGAACATTAATGAAAATTTTGTTCAATTATTTAATTTGTTTGCGGAACATACTTCTAAACATACTTTCGGTCTGAATTTTAATATTTTAGAGATAAATTTTATTAATATATCTATTCTACTTGGAATTGTAATTTATGTAGGCAAACCTTTTCTAAGTTCTACATTAGAAGCTAGACAAGAAAAAGTGCTAACAGCAATTCAAGAAGCCGAAGAAAGGTTGGAACAAGCTAATTTGCGATTATCAGAAGCAAGAAAACAATTAGCCCAAGCTCAAAGAATATAAGAAATTACCAAAATATAATTTTCTTTTAAGTTATTTTTGAATTTATGGTTGAAAATATTATTGATTTTATGAAGTAAATAATTTACGACTTAATAGATTCATTTGAGAATCTATTTTTTACTTTAAAAAAAACAACCTTGAAAATTAAAATGGAAAATATTTTTATATTAGATGTTTTTTTAATCTTTAATTTATATCAATTAAAGTATTCGATTGCAGATTCATATCAATTTTATTAGTTAAATATAATATTATGATTTTGTAAAAAATTTTGTCTATTTAATACTTAATAAATAATAAAAGCTAAATGTTTTGAAAAATGCTTGTTTAGTTTTTCAGGGAAGAATAAAACTTAATTTTTACCGTGTGAATTATAAAGTTAAATAATTTATTAGATTGCATATAGTTAATAAGAATAAACATTTAGATTATTTGCTGTAAATTAATTAGTAAATATAAGATAAGTGAATATATTAATCCATTTCTCTGAGCAAGTATACCTTGTAATTCAAAAGTGGTAGGGTAATCCACTAAATATTCAATTGTGATAACATATAATTAAATCTTTGTCTTTATTATATAAATTTAACAAAATAATATTCTAGACAAACTAGGAGAAAAATTTTATTTAAAACAGTAATTGCTAAAATTTTATTGTTTTTTGAGGTGTATGTATATGAAATATACAGGTACATTTCTTTTAAAGGTATTGCATACCTATTATTCAATTAGTAATTGATCAAATTAAAAGTGAGGCCAATTCGACCGCAACTAAAGTCAGAGATTCAATCATTGCGCAAGGCAAATTAGATATTGAACGTTTAAGCGCTTCTAGTAAAGTTACTATAGCAAATACTGAAGCCCAAATAAGCAGACAAATTCAACAGCGTATAGCTACTTTGGCATTAAAAAGAGTATTATTATATTTGAAAAGTGCTATGGATATTAATGCACAGACTCGTATTATTGATAATAATATTAGTCAATTAGGAGGCAAATTTTGAGTAATAAAAATTTAATAGCTAAAATTGCACAACCATACGCAGACGCTTTGTTAGAGATTGCCAATAAAACTGGTTGTATATTTTTGATTTAATAAATTCTCAAGACTATAAAAGGCAAAGACTTTAGTAAGATTTCGTATATTATATAGAATTTTAATTTTTTTCTTATTCAGCAATGAAATCAGAACCAGATTATATTGCTTATAAATTATGTGTCTAAACCTTTTTAAATTTTATTTATTATATCAAATTATTATTGATCACATTATAATTTTAATAGAATGTTATATAAGGTAATAAGTGAACTTTATTATAATTTTAAATTATATATTAGATAGGTACTATGAATTAACTTAATGTATTATATATTAATGATTATATAAAAAAATTAATTCTAAATTAAAAATAATATAAAATTCTATACTAAATCTAAATAATTATAAGTCAATACATATCTTAATTTACTTGAATTTATATGAAATTGTAAACAGTACTATTCTGTTATTTTTAAAATAAAGCTGTACAATATAACAAGTATTTTCTACAGTTTGTTAAGCAAGTTTATTTTAAACTTGACTTTATTATGTGTATAAATTTATTTTATTAAATTTTTTTTAAGCTATACGTAATCAAAGTTGCATTTATAGTTTATGAAAAGGTAAAGTTTTGCCTAATTTATCTGTAGATATTTGTGAAAGAGATTTGAATATTGTCTTAGAAACTTTGAATAATTCAGAAGAGCTTGAATTGTTTATATCAAATCCTTTGATTCCAAATGATACTAAAAAAACAATTTTAAATCAAATATTTACTAATGATTTGAATAGTATTAGTTTGAATTTTTTAATGGTTTTAGTAGATCGAGGAAGAATTAGTATTATTAAAAATGTAATCGATAAATATCTGGAATTAGTTATAGAAAATATATTGCAACAATTATTGTCTTATATATTGCTACAATATAAAATTAAATTTATAAATTTTCAATATAAAATTAAAAATGCATTAATTTCTAATTATTAATTATTATTTTTATTTTAGAAAAAAAATTTATCTTATTTATCGCAATAAATATTACTATATATAAAATTTTTATCATTGTTCAGCTACATAAATAAAAATAATGCTTTTATATAAAAAATTTTTTAATTCACTAATATAAATCTATAATAATCAATTATAGATAAAGCTATAAATGTGTAAACATGATTTTATAGTTTTCAATAAAGTGATTTATTTGTTACCATAAATCAACTCTAATCTTGTAAAATTTCATCTACAATTATTGCAGATGTAAATACATCTATTCCATTTACAGAGTCCCAGCATGATCTATTAATTGATGTTTTTTTAGTATTAAAATAATCTCAGTATAATTTTTAAGTATGATTAGATGATTGTAATGAATCTATTTATAAATTTATAAATATATATCACAATATTTGTAAACAAAATAACAAATTTATTAAATTTTTATTATTTGTCAATAATCATTAATAAATTACTTTGATTTTATCAAACCTTGCTTAGTATAATTTTCTAAAAAGGAAAGAATATTATTTCAATTATTCAAAAATAATAATTAATATATAAAATTATTATGTATTTTATGTAAGCTGTATATACTTAGCAGTATTTTTGCAGTTTTGTAAGGAATAGTCTAAATATTTACTTATTAAAATTAAAACAATGACTGGTGCTAATAAAGTTAGGTTAAATGTTAATATCAAGGCTGAGCTTATTGGCGGATTTACAATTCAAATTGGTTCAAAAATTATTGATACAAGTTTACAGGGGCAGCTGAAGCAAATGGCTTCTTATTTAGAGTGTGGTAATTAGTAAAAAAATTTTTTGATATGTTTACAGTTATGTCAAGTTATGGTTAAGTATTAAATCAATAATTAAATTTTAAATTTTATATTATTTTTAATTTGTCACTTATAAATAAATTCAATATTTCTTTCAAATAAAATTGGTACCTTTCATGATTCTTGATTATTAATGTAACATATATGATATATAAAGTAATTAACGAGTAGATGATATATTGAATAACAAGCTATTATAAATAAATTTTACATATTATTAAATCTACATAAATACTATTATCTTAATTTAGTTTTATAAAAGCTATATATTTATACAAATAATTTGTATAGTTTTAAAAAGAGATTGGTTTCTACTTTCATTAATTTTAACGTTTTATTGAGCAACAAAATTTAAGTTATAAGTGTTACTGTTTGAAATCTAAAAATAATAATTTTAACTTATATATAATAATAAATAATTTCTAAAATAATTTATTTGTAAGTTAATTATTAGGTTAAAGTTATATCTATGAATATATTTATAAATACGTTAAAAATATGTTTATTTAATTTATTATATAAAATTGAATAGAGAAAATAGTATTAGTTACATATCAAATAAGTAATTTCTTTTGAAACTAAAATTATTTAAAATATTATTCTTGCCATTTATTAGAAAAATTCATTTATTATCAATTTAACGTATAAGAATATTTTTTATAAGCTGGATGTATTAAAAAATACTTGTCCAGATTAATAAGGAAAAAAAAATTTATCCTAATTGTAGCAATGGTATAAAAAATTAATTAGATCTTCTATTGTAATTAGAACTAAAAATAAATTATAATTTGATATTATTATGGTAAATATTAGACCTGATGAAATTAGTAGTATTATTCGCACGCAAATAGAACAATATGATCAATCCGTGCAGGTTACTAATGTTGGTACTGTTTTACAAGTTGGTGATGGTATCGCAAGAGTATATGGTTTAGATCAAGTTATGGCTGGTGAGTTGCTAGAATTTGAAGACAAAACAATTGGTATCGCTTTAAATTTAGAAAGTGATAATATTGGTGTTGTGTTAATGGGAGATGGTCGAGATATACTAGAAGGAAGTACTGTAAAATCTACTCAGAAAATTGCTCAAATTCCAGTTGGAGAACAGTTTCTTGGTAGAGTAGTAAATGCTCTTGCTCGTCCTATTGATGGTAAAGGAGAACCTTCTGTTAATGATACTAGATTAATTGAAGCAAGTGCTCCAGGTATTATTAGTCGTCAATCTGTATGTGAACCTTTACAGACAGGTATTACAGCAATTGATGCAATGATTCCTATTGGACGTGGACAACGTGAATTAATTATTGGTGATCGTCAAACAGGAAAAACATCTGTAGCAATTGATACAATTATTAATCAAAAAAGTCAAGATGTTGTTTGTGTTTATGTAGCAATTGGACAAAAAGCTTCTTCTGTAGCACAAGTAGTTTCTACATTAGAAGAAAGAGGAGCTTTAAGTTATACAATAATTGTTGCTGCTAATGCAGATGATCCTGCAACTTTACAATATATTGCTCCTTACACTGGTGCAGCTTTAGCAGAATATTTTATGTATAAAGGAAAAGCAACATTAGTAATATACGATGATTTGACTAAACAAGCACAAGCTTATAGACAAATGTCATTGTTATTGAGAAGACCACCTGGACGAGAAGCATATCCTGGTGATGTATTTTATTTACATTCTAGATTATTAGAAAGAGCAGCTAAATTAAATTCCTCTTTAGGAGGTGGCAGTATGACTGCTTTACCGATAATTGAAACTCAAGCCGGTGATGTATCTGCTTATATTCCAACAAATGTAATTTCTATTACAGATGGACAAATTTTCCTATCTGGTGATTTATTCAATGCAGGTATTAGGCCAGCGATAAATGTTGGTATTTCGGTATCAAGAGTAGGATCAGCTGCTCAAATTAAAGCAATGAAACAAGTAGCTGGAAAATTAAAATTAGAGCTAGCGCAATTTGCAGAATTAGAAGCTTTTTCTCAATTTGCGTCTGATTTAGATAAAGCCACTCAAAATCAATTGGCTCGGGGACAAAGATTACGTGAAATTCTTAAACAAGCACAAAATTCTCCGATTCCTGTTGAAGAACAGACAGCTATAATTTACACAGGAATAAATGGATACCTTGATAATATTAAAATTAATGATATTAAAAGTTTTATTCAAGCTCTTCGTGATAATTTAGTTAATTCAAAACCGGAATTTGGCGAAAGTATTCGTAGTGCAAAAAAATTAACAACTGAAGCAGAAGAAATTTTGAAAAAATCTATTGAGGATGTTAAACAAAGTTTTGATTTAATTAAATAATTTAGTTCATCAAGTATTGTGAATTAATCTTCGCAATACTTGATGAAAAAATCTTGACAAATAATATAAAAAGTTTTACTATAGTTGGAGTATATTAGTTCTAATGCATCTGTTGCCTAGAGGCCGAAGGCAGTGGACTCATAATCCGCCATCTTAATAAGACGTCGCTGGTTCGAATCCAGCCAGATGCTTTTTTATAACTTATTTTATTGTTTTTTCGGTGATATTAAAGTAGATAGATGATCTATCTCTTTTCAAAATTATATGATTACTTTTTAGTAAATATAGCTTTTAATATAAACAAATTATATATTTATAACAAAGTAAATTACAGTTTAGCTTTTCTTTAGTATATTCATGCTTTTTTATTGTTATTTAATATTGCCTTTAATTCTTTTAATTAGGTATTCTATAAATATCAATACTTTGATGTTGTTAATCTATACAATATTAGAATGATATTTTTGTTCAAAATAGGGTGTTGTTTTACCTTTTACATTTTACAATGATACAAAATTACAATAAAATAAATGATTTTCTATATTAAATTTTTTAATTTAGCTTAACAACATAATAATATTTTTACCATCTCTTAATGGTTTTTGCTGGATATCTGATAAATTACTTAAATCATTTGCTAATTTATTCAATAATTCTATAGCCAAATCTGAATGTTGTATTTCTCTTCCTTTGAATGTTACAGTAGCTTTTACTTTATCTCCTGCTTCCAGAAAACGAATTGCTTGATTAACTCGCACTTTATAATCATGTTCTTCAATTTTATAGCGCATTTTAACCTCTTTAGTTGTCGCACTATGTTGTTTTTTGCGAGCTTCTCTTGCTCTTTTTTCTTGAGTAAATTTGTATTTGCCGTAATCTAATATTCTACAAACAGGTGGGTCTGATTTGTCACTGACTAACACAAGATCCATCCCATCTTTTTCTGCCAAATTAATCCCTTCTTTTGTAGAGAAAATACCTAGTTGAACTCCATGAGTATCAATTACTCGAACTTTAGCAAATCTTATGCGCTCATTAACAATAGCTACCTCTTCGGAAGCTTTTCTTTCATTCTTTGACTTATCTAGCACAGTTTATATTTTATAATAAAAAATTAAGACTTTAATTTTAATATATGCATGTGTATATAATTATAATAGTAAAACTTCTTTTTGTGAACTACCTCTAAATCTTTTAACAATAGAATTAGTTTTATTATTTATAAAGTTTTTAATTCTTCTTTAAAAAACCATATTCTCACATGCTCTACAAATTCAACAATTATCACAATTGATTCTGTGTTAGTAAATTTCAGACCTTTAATTATTCCATATCTACCTATTTTTGCTGATATTTCTGATGAATTTATAGATAATACTTTTACTACTTGAACAGTTTGACCAATAAAAATTGATTTATTGTTGTACATTATATTATGATTAATATATACAATATATTAATACAATTATATATAATATATTATGTTAATTGCCGATAATCTTGATAAATTATTAGAAATTTTGCCTAATTTTGTGCGTATTCCCCTTCAAAATCATCCTAAGAAGGACGAACTTATTGAAGTAGTAATGGATTTGGGTAGGCGCCCAGAAGCACGATTTCCGTCTAAGCCTGAATATATTTCTCATAAAACTATTGATTGGATTGATTTGGATTATTCAATTAAACGAGTAGGAAATTTTAGCGGTGATAATAGGGCAGGTATTGAACGAACACTTCATCGAATTAGTTCAGTACGCAATAGAGAAGGTAATATTATTGGCTTAACTTGTAGAGTGGGCAGAGCTGTTTTTGGAACAATTTTGCGGACTTAATTATTATTAAGTATTATAATCTTATTAGTATTTGACTGAAACAATAGCATGATTATAATAAATTTATTATTTTTAAAAATAGATATGGCTAATACTTAAAGCAGAAAGTATACGTAAACTTAAAATTTTGCGAAATATAAATAAAATTAAGTAAATTATAGTGTTTAATTATCATTATAATTAAATAAATAAGCTATAAAGATAGCCTAAATCTTTATTTTTTCTTAATGATATAATAGTAAAATTATGTGTTAATTATTAAGGATTTTTATGATAAACAAAGCTTTAGAAATCATAATAAATTTTATTGCAATTGAAGCACTGTACTTTAAAAAATGTTTTCAGTGTTTTGTATAAGATTATATCTATCTATTAATGTAATTCGAGATCTACTAGATAATCACCAGTCAATTTTATTATTAGGTAAACCAGGAATGGGTAAAACCACTGCAATTAGAGAAATGGCTAGGATATTGGCTGATGAAATGGAAAAGCGAGTAGTAATAATTGATACTTCTAATGAAATCGCAGGAGATGGAGATATTCCTCATCTTTCTATAGGTAGAGCTAGAAGGATGCAAGTGTCTCAACCAGAATTACAACATAATGTAATGATTGAAGCAGTAGAAAATCATATGCCAGAAGTTATTATTATTGATGAAATTGGAACAGAATTAGAAGCAGCAGCAGCATGTACGATTGCAGAAAGAGGAGTACAATTAGTTGGAACAGCACATGGTAATTATTTAGAAAGTTTGATTAAAAATCCTATTTTATCTGATTTAGTTGGTGGAAGTATATTAAATTATGAATTTTATTGAATAATAAATTTAAACATGTAGGCTAACAATTTATGAAATATATTATTTATATTTAATGATCTTATCTTTTTTTTAGTATTTCCTTTACTAAAATTTAAAGCTATTAGCATGATAATTAATTTAATTCATTAAACTTGAGATACATTCAATTGTATAGTCTAAAATTATTTAGAAAAAAAGCCGTATATATATAAATATATTTGTGCGGTTTTCAAAAAGAGTTATTAATTAGAGAATATCTACTTTACTTTCAATATGTTACTTTAGGCGATGAGGAAGCTAAAAGAAGAGGAACTCAAAAAAGTATTCTTGAAAGAAAAGCATCTTCAGCTTTTCAGATTGCTATTGAAATGCATGAAAGATATCGTTGGGTAAAATAAGAGATGCTATTATTATATTGAGTTTTAATGTTATCAAATTAATTACTTTAAGTTTGGCAAGATTATGAATAAAAAATTATTAAAATAAATTAAACATTAATCTTATATATTGATTTTTAACTAAATATATAATTAATTATCTATAAATTAAGTTTAAGTAAATTTAAAATCTAAACCATTTAATTCAATATTATTAGCATTTTAGTTTCAGCTATTGAAATAAAATAAATTTACTGAGTTTATTTTAACATTATTTTGTATTTATTATTAAATTAAAATAAAAAGCTATTTATAAATCAAAATTATACTAATAGTTTGGCAAGAAAGCTATTATATCTACACTAATATAACAGCAATTCTATTTAATTCATGAAAATGTAGAAAGCGCAATAGATCAAATTTTACAAGGAAATTACAATATTGTTCAAAATAGAAAATTCGATCCTATTGGTAAAACTTATATAGAAACTAATAATATTAATTTATTTTATTCTAATTTATTTGTAAATATTAATGATAAGTGGAAAGAAAATATTTCCATATCACAATTTCCAGAATCAGATTCTACAAATAAACTATATATTGACTCTATTATACCTAATCGATCTACACTTGTTCAATCAAATCGAGTTAAAGATAGTATTAATATTATTAATTTATATGTATATAGAATTAATTTAGGTCAAATTAAAAATTTAATTAAAATTTTTAATTTCCCTATTTCTATTACTCGAAAGTTAGATCAAGCTGATGTTATTCTAGGCCTAAGAATCAATTTAAAAAATAATAAGTATATTAAAGAAATAGCTAAAATAAAAAAAATTTATATTCAAACTGTTGCATCTTCTTCATTGCAGCAAATTAGTAGAGCACTTTATTCTATTTTAAATAGTCATAATAATTCTTTTTTTATTAATAATCAAACTTTAATATTAGATTTTATTGCTCATGATAATAAAAATGAAGCATTAGAGGAAGTACGTTTAGCAATAGAAAATATAGTAATACCTTATAAAAAACCTGTTGAGCTACTATCAAGAATTGCTCTTGTGAGAAAAATTCAGCATCAATTAATTCACCATTACAAATTAAAAGCACGTAGTATAGGAGAAGAACCAAATAGGAAACTTCGAATTTTTCCGCCACAATAAATATTTAGATACAGACTATTGGTAAATGCAGCAAATTGGGATACTTGTGTAAATGACTACAACTACTTTAGAAAGAGTTAAAGAAATTGTCTCTGAACAATTAGGTGTTGAACTAGATAAAATTAATGACAACGCTAATTTTGCAAATGATTTAGGGGCAGATTCTTTAGATACAGTTGAATTAGTTATGGCTATAGAAGAAGAATTTAATATAGAAATTCCTGATGAAGAAGCAGAAAAAATAGCAAATTTATCACAAGCGGTTGATTTTATTGAAAGCAGAATGAAATAATATAATAAAATTTTGATATCCATATTTTATCGGAGAAGGTAGGATTCGAACCCACGGAGCCTTTGACAGCTCATCTGATTTCAAATCAGACGCGATAGACCAACTCTGCCACTTCTCCTAACCATTTTAATTTTACTATATTTATATCGAATTGTACATCTTATTATTTATTATTAGTTTTTATTTTTTAAACTTATAACTATTATTTTATATTTATTTATAGAAATAAATCAATAAAAATTTACTAGGTTATCACAAATATATACCAATTGATTTTATAAATAGTAATAATTAGTTTATATGCTGAATCTATATAATCAAATCAGTTTATTTGTATAAAACTCAATAAAAACAAAATAAAAGTTAAATTTGTACTTAAGATTATCAATTATATTTTTTAATGAATAAAACTTTGAAATTATAATCTATCAAATTTCTTTAATTAATATAATAATATTTAAAACAATAAATAAAAATCAATTATTATGGCTACATATAAAGTTAAATTAATAAGTGAAGAAAATAATATTAACGTTGAAATAGATTGTGCTGATGATGTTTATATTCTTGATGCAGCAGAAGAAGCAGGAATAGATATTCCATATTCATGTAGAGCAGGTGCATGTTCTACGTGTGCTGGAAAAATAACAGAAGGTGAAATTGATCAAAACGATCAAAGTTTTTTAGACGATGATCAAATAAATGCAGGCTTTGTATTGACTTGCGTAGCTTATCCTAAGAGTAATTGTACAATTGTTACTCATGCTGAAGAAGAATTATATTAATATTATTTCATTATTTAATAGAAAAAGATTAAATAGGATTAATTAATCCTATTTAATCTTTTTCTATATTAAATATATAATTTTATAATTTAACTTCAATATCTACACCTGAAGGCAAAGTTAATTTCATCAACGCGTCAATAGTTTGATTAAACATAGATTATTAAAATCTTATAAAAAACTAGACTAGCTTTTCTATAAGCATCTAGCTTATATGTTTCATATATATGAAATAAAACACTATTTAAATATCATAATAAATACTACAATCAAGATATAAATTATATACGGCGCTTATTTTGAAGAATATTAGATTATTATATGTAATTGCAATCTATTATAATAAATCTCTCTATTATTTAAAATTTGTATTAAATTTTCAGCACTATGGATAGAGATTGATAATTAGATAATCTATTTCTTATTCATTATATAAATATGCTATTGTTCTTAAAACTTATAAGTTTAATTTATAATATAGCGCAAATATATATTTATCCGCAAAGATGATGGCTGATAAATATCTATTACTCGGCGATGATACCTAATCTCAAAATGCTCTCTGGAATCTTTATTTACATGAGGAGAGCGTAAAACACAATAAATTCTGCGTTTAGTCGGTAGTGGTACAGGACCTATAGCTATTGCTTTTGTTCTATCAGCTGTATCAACAATCTGTCCACATGATTAAGTTGATCTTTATAGATAATAAAGATCCCTTTTCAAAACTATAAAAAGATATTTATACCTATATAGCTTATATAATAGAAATAATATTTATTATTAACTTATCTATATTTATTACTATTTTAAGTAAAAAAAGCAAAAAAAGAGCTTTATGATTTTAGTTATAATATATCAAAATTCTAAAATAAGGTTAAGTTTATATTCAACTTTAGTCTTGAAGCTTAGATAATATTTAATAAATGTAAATATTATCTATATTAAAACAATTTTTTGTAATATTAAATATTTTTTATTTCATAACTCTATTTATTTTAATAGGTGAATTTTATATTTTGATTTTTAACATGTATCCAATAAATTATAATCATATGCAGAAAGCCGTATACGAATTTTTTGTTGTAAATTATTCACTTTGATAATTTGACTTATATTATTTATTAAAGATATCAAATTATATAATATGAATCATATTATATAATTTTTTGCTATTGAATTATTTTTGAAACAACACCAGCTCCTACAGTACGTCCACCTTCTCGAATAGCAAATCTCATTCCTTGTTCAATTGCTATAGGATTAATTAGTTCTGCCTTCATTTTAATGCGATCTCCTGGCATAACCATTTCTGCTTTGTCTCCATCATCAGAAGTAAATGCAGAAATAATACCAGTTACATCAGTTGTACGAACATAAAATTGAGGACGATATCCTGGAAAAAATGGCGTATGTCTTCCTCCTTCTTCTTTTTTCAATACATATACTTCTGCTTCGAATATTGTATGTGGAGTAATTGTCCCAGGTTGTGCTAGTACCATGCCTCTTTCAATATCTTGTTTTTGAATACCCCTTAATAAAATTCCTATATTATCTCCAGCCATTCCTTCATCTAAAGTTTTTTGAAACATCTCCAAACCTGTAATTGTTGTACTGCGAGTATCAGAAAGTCCAACTATTTCTATAGTATCTCCAACTTTTATAATTCCTCTTTCAATTCTTCCTGTAGCTACAGTACCACGACCCGTAATAGAAAACACATCTTCTACAGCCATCAAAAAAGTTTTGTCTATATCTCGTTCAGGAGTAGGAACATAGTCATCAACTGCATCCATCAATGCATAAATTTTATCGACCCATTTATCTTCTCCTCTTGCAGTAGTAGGATTATTTGTCATTGCTTCAAGAGCTAAAAGAGCTGAACCGGTAACAAATGGAATATCATCTCCTGGAAAATCATACTGAGATAATAATTCTCTTACTTCTAATTCAACTAATTCTAATAATTCAGCATCATCAACTTGATCTTCTTTGTTTAAAAAAACAACAACATTAGGTACACCTACTTGTTTTGCTAGCAAGATATGTTCTCTAGTTTGTGGCATGGGTCCATCAGCAGCAGAAACAACAAGTATAGCACCATCCATTTGTGCTGCACCTGTAATCATATTTTTAACATAATCAGCATGACCAGGGCAATCTACATGCGCATAATGCCTGTTCTCAGTTTCATATTCGATATGTGCTGTATTAATTGTAATTCCTCTAGCTTTTTCTTCTGGGGCTGCATCAATTTCATCAAATTTTTTTAATCCTACTTCACCCATACTAGCTAAAGTAGCTGAAATTGCTGCAGTTAAAGTTGTTTTTCCATGATCTACGTGTCCTATTGTTCCTATATTTACATGAGGTTTATTACGTTCAAATTTTTCACGTGCCATTAACCAGAATTCCTTTTATTAAATATTAAAAAATATGTACAAATTTTACTTTTGGCTAAAGTAGATATAAATTATTTTAATACCTGTAATGAGCGAAAGCTTTATTTGCTTCAGCCATTCTATGTGTTTCTTCTTTTTTTCTAATAGAACTACCAGTATTATTGGCAGCATCTATTATTTCACTAGCTAATTTCGCAGACATACTTTTACCATTTTTTTCTCTAGCAAATCTAATAATCCATCTCAAAGATAAATTAGTACCTCTATAAGCTCTTACTTCCATTGGTACTTGATATGTAGATCCACCTACTCTACGCGCTTTAACTTCTACTAGGGGAGTAGTATTTCTAATTGCTTTTTCCAAAAAATTTAACACATCAGTTGATTTTTTTGCTTTTATAATATCTAAAGCTTGATACACAATGTTTTGAGCCAATGTTTTTTTTCCACTTTGTAATACGCGAACAATTAACATATTAACTAGAATTAATAGATAGATTATTATTTTCTATCTTTAAATAATACTATAAACAATAATTTATTATTCTATAGCGTTAAATTATTATAAAATAATAATTAAATGCAATAATTAATAATTATTTATATAAAACAATATGCATTAAGCTATATATAATTTATCAAATAATTATAGTTTGATTATTCACTTTATTTATAATATTTGTAATCTGTGTAATATTAAAATACTACTCTTTATTTTTATTGTAACAAGAAGAGATATTTAATTTATCTCATATAATTTGATATATTTGTAAGTAGTTTTGCTTAATTTCCTATCTATAATTACACAATAATATCTTTAATAAAGTTTTTTCTCATACATTAAATTAGATATACTATAAATACATTTATTCATATCCTTTTAAAAACTAAACGTACAATTTTCATTGTATATAGCTTTTATTAATTTAAGGTAACTTAATAATTATATTTCATGAATTTTTATTTCTATTTATAAAATATTTTTAGAGATTAGATACTTATTTATATTAATCTAACAAATAAAGCCGACTCTCTGATATTGAGTTGATTATAAAAATATTAATGATTACCTAATTGTTTTATCATACTCTAATTATTTTATATTCAAATTTGTATGCTCAGCATGCTATGGTCTTAATTATTTTGCTTATTCTATGAAATTAGCTGTAGTTTTTTATAAATATAATAATTCGCAATCGGCTGTTATATATTGGATCAGGAGAACACAAACGTTTTTTTGCAGTATTACGACGAGACATAATTCTTTTTCTATATATAATTAAAAATTAACTTTTTGGCTTTTTAGCTCCATATTTAGAACGACTTCTTTTTCTATCTTTGACACCTGCAGCATCTAAACTACCTCGCACAATATGATATCTTACACCTGGATAAAATCATGATTAATAATTAAATATGTAAGAATAAATAATTATTAATGTATTTTTTTTAAACTATACAAGCGACTTTTATCGCATATAGCTTAATCGAAAGAACTTATTTCTTTCTATAAATATAAATAATAATCATATACTTATAATTATTTTAGAAATCTTATAATATTGGATTTATAATAATAGTTTTTAATTATATTTTAGACATAGCCTTACCTATGCTGTTAATATAAAAGTTTTGTTAATTAGATTCTTAATCTACTTTATAAATTTGCTACTTAAATCCAAATTTGTATTAAATTTTATTTTGCTTGCTTTTAATAAAATTATATGTTTTCTTGATTTCGTAATAATTCGCTATTAAGTCTTTAACTCTTCCTCCTCTAATTAAAACTACTGAATGCTCTTGTATATTATGCCCTATACCAGGTATATATGCAGTAACCTCAAACCCAGATGTTAAACGAACACGAGCAACTTTTCTTAAAGCAGAATTTGGTTTTTTAGGTGTTGTAGTATATACTCTTGTACATACTCCTCTTCTTTGAGGACAACTTTTTAATGCAGGGGATTTTGTTTTTTTGACTACTTTCACTCTTGGAAAACGATTAGAGTAGGATTATAATTTTCCTCTCTTTCAAAAATTACAAAAGGTAGTTTTTTACCATGTAGCTTATGAATTTTTAATAATTGTAATCAAATACTTTGATCCTAATTATTAAAATCAAAAACATATTTATAATAATAATATATTAAAAAACTTCAAGTTAGATAATTCGTATACTTACTAAAATGTATTGTAATTATATTTTGGCCTCATTCAAAAATAATACTATAAAATTATCTTATTGCATTAGACAAATTTGAATACATGAATATTATTTTATTGATTGTTTATCACTACGACCAATTGTTGAATAGTTGGCATTATTTTTAATAATTAATTGATTTAATTAGTATTATCACTGATTTTATATTTACGCATAAAACGTTCAACTCTACCTTCTGTATCTATAATTTTTTGAGATCCTGTAAAAAATGGATGATTGCCTGACCATATGTCAACATGCAATTCTGGTTTTGTTGAGCCTATAGTCATTATTAATTAGAGTAGACAAAACGTCTCTTTTTCAAAACTATATATATTTATTCAGTAAATTTATAGCTTATTATTATTATTTTATAATATAAAACATATGATTTTAGATAATTAAAAAGATAATACTATATAAATGTTATATCCTTAATAAACATAATTTAATGCTTACGTTATTCTATATTACAATATACTAAATCAAATAATTAGATTCCAAATTTATTTTTTATTTGATATATATTTATAGTCAATTTATAATTATAAGAAAAATTATTTAAATATAATAAAATAATAAATATTGGTTGTTAAAATGTAATCTTAATTTATTTTATTTAAACAATATTGTAATCAATAATTTTATTATCAAAATTGACCATCACAGTATTTAGATAGATAATATATATAATTATCTTCTTTCAAAACTGTAAGCAAATATGAACTATTTATACAGCTTTATAAATAAGTGTTGTTTGTAAATATTATTTTTTTATTGATAATAACTATTAACCTAGAAATAATAATAAAAAATCGATTAAATTTTATAAATTTTGTTAACTATTAATAATTCAATTGATACAAATCAAATTAATTTTATAGCTTTGTTATATTACTTTTTATTTTTAATTTTTAATAAGTGAATTAAGTATAAATTGATAAAATGTGATCACAAAGCAAAAAATATTTTATATTTTATATAATTCTGATTTATAATAATTATTAATCATTAATTATTATACGACTTTACAATTATCATACCACTTAGGATGTATATTTTTTTTTGCCATTGTTGTTATAATTTTTACTGAATAAATAATATTAAATTATCGTTTAGAAAATTGAGGTGCTTTTCGTGCTTTACGCAAACCATATTTTTTTCTTTCCTTAACTCTTGGATCTCTTTTCAAAGTTCCCTCTAGTTTCAAAGCTGCTCTGTAATCAGGATTCACTGTACATAAAGATCTAGCTAAACCTAACTTAATAGCATCTGATTGTCCAGTTAAACCACCGCCATAAGTATTTACATAAATATCATATTTAGATTCTAAGCCTAATATTGTTAGTGGTAATAATGAGCATTTCAAGTAATTCGGATTGTATTGTAAATATTCTTCTCCAATTTTTTTATTAATTGTTAATTTTCCTGAACCAGGTTTTATTATAACTTTAGCTACAGAAGATTTTCGCCTACCTGTGCCTAAATACATTAATTTTGGTTTAGATATCATTCTTTTCTATTTGTTTTAAATTAAATATTAATTATTTCAGGTTTTTGTGCTACGTGTGGATGCTCTGAACCACTATAAACTTTTAAATTAGTAAAAAGATGTCTTCCTAAACGTCCTTTGGGTAACATGCCTTTTATAGCTTTCTCTATTACTCGATTTGGTAACCTCATTTTAAGTTTTTCTAAAGATTCTTTTCTTAAACCACCTGGCCTTCCAGAATGATAATAGTACATTTTTTGTTTTTCTTTTTTTCCTGTAGTTTTTATTTTTTCTGAATTTATAATGATAATACTATCTCCTAAATCACAATCTGGAGAATATGCTACATTATGCTTTCCCATTAATCTATTTACAACTATGGTTGCTAAGCGTCCTAAGGTTTGACCATTGGCATCTATTAGATACCATTTTTTTTTGTTAAGATCTAATTGCTGAAACAAAGTTTTATTCATATTTATTTACTGAAGTCAATAAATTTATTAATAATTAATTATAATATTAATTATTCTTACTAGCTTTTTCTTTTGGCAAGCTAATCCCTAATCTCTTTTGTAAAGCTTCAATAACTTCTTCCGCCGATTTTTGTCCAAAATTTTTAATCTCTAATAATTCTTCTTGTGATTAGAGTAGATATTTTCTCTCTACTAAACTAAACAAAATAATTTCTTATTATTTAGCTTAAAATTATAAATAAAGAAAAATAAGAATTGATTTTTCTCTTTTATTTAAGGTATTTAAAAATATAAATTAGGTGAGTAATAGTCATATATATCAAATTACTACTTCGGGTTTAGAACAAATAAAAATATAAAATTATCATTTATATAAGTATAAATAAATTTTTTTTATTAATTTATGTCTATTCAACTTAACTCAATCTTTATTCTATTAATTTTTCAAAACGTTAATTTTAACAATAATCTAATAAATCAATCAAAGTAGAATTGAACAAATTCTCTTATTCTAAACTAAATAAGTTTATTTATAAAACATACAGCTTGTATAGTAAATAACTACTATTGTTATCTTTAATATATATTAAAATTTTATCAAGGCTAAACAATATCTATATGATATAAATTTTTAAATTGATTTAATTAAAATCTGTAATCAATATATTTTAAACACAAATTAAATGTTACATTTAATAATTGAAAATTATATTCGACATTTATCTATTATTATTAATTGATTATATTAAATTTAAAATTTTATATTTTATTTATAAAAAGTAAAATGCAACAGAATGTATTTGAGCTCTTTTTAAACAATTATATGCTCTAACAGATAATTGTAATTCCTCAATTAAAACTTGACTTATCTTTTTATCTTCTTTAGTAGGAGTGCTTTCAATAGTTTTTAAGTTCAAGTATTTTAATGGGCTTAATAAATCTATTAGCATTTCAGAAGCTTGGATAATTGCATCTTGTGGAGATATACTTCCATTCGTCCAAACTTCAAACGTTAACTTATCTTGAATAATGTATGGAGTTGCTTTTAATTCTTCTACATTATAATTAACTTTTTTTACAGGCATGAATACAGAATCAATTTGTAACAAATCTAATGTTTAAATCGATAAAAAATTATCGTTTATTTCAAAACTATACGAAATAATTTGTTATTATATAGCTTAGCCATTATTTATATTTGATATTATTAACAATATAGTGAATTTAATAATTATACATATTAAAAATCATTTTTTTATAATTTAGACTTTTTTTCTCTGTTAATAAATTTAAATTTATTTTAAAACACGCAAATAAAATAAATTATTATATTTAACTTATTACGATAAAATTAAAATTATTAGTCATAGAATTACTTAATTAATTAAATTTTTGCCATAAATAACACGTGTTATTTATTCCTTTCTCCACTAATCTATACCCATATCCTTTTCTTATATGAAACTCCATTTCAAATAACATATTTGTACATACAGTTGCAATATATTGACAAAAACCATATCTTATTGCATTTTTTTATAAACTATACGAAGGTATTTTTACCTATATAGCTTGAGATATATGAAATAAATTTTTGATATTAAATAATATTATGCACTTATTTAGAAAAACTAAATGCTAATTTACAAATCATATTAAAGTAAAAAAGAAGTAAAGTTATGATATTGATCAAACTAATAATTAGATATCGTTCTTAGCTTCGTCTACTAATTCCATCTTAATTTGGTTATTTTAATTATTAAATTAACTATAGTCTTTAATTAAATTAATTAATATGTAAGTAAATATTACACGAGGATCAATTAACTTGATTTCAGGCGGTAATTCAAATAAACCTGAAGTAATAATAGCAGGTCCTTGAACTTTTATTCTTCCAATGTAAGTATCTTTAATGTCACTTTTTAAAATTACTTCTTTTAAATTAAGTAAAATTTCTAATACATCTTCTCTAACACCAGGTATCGTTGAACAAAGTTATTAATATGTTAATTAATTCATATTAAACTATACATGTAACTTTTATTACACATAGCTTTTATCAACAAAAAATATTTTTCTATTTAGTTATCTTTTATTAACTTTTATAAAAGTCTTATCATGTAATTTACATAATTAATATTTTTAATATAATTTTTTAAAGAAATTAGGTTATAAAGGAATTATATAAATAGAATTTTCCTATTTGTTAAATAATTGAATATAATCAATTCATAAAGTATATATCAATTTAATATGTTAACCGTATTATTCTATAGTATTAATATTTTACTTAAAAAATCTGTTTTAATACTTAATATCTTATTTATTAAGGTGAATTTTATAAAAATAGGAAATGATAATTATATTTATATATTTCACACAAATTCGTGATTTACGCCAACTATTTTAACAGCAATGATTGATAAGAATAAATATTCAATATTGTTCTCTAAAAACCATTTATACAATTTTTAATTGTTAAAGGCTTAAAAACTATAACATATATAATTATATAGTTATAGAATTATAGTACAATAGTTATCTTTAAATTTTATACAATTATATTATTTACTAATTCATTTAACTATAATATTTAAAAAATAATTTTATATATAAACTAATTTGAAGCTTCATAACTAATTACAAATTATTTTTAATTTTAATACTGAAATGAAAGTATTATTACTACGATAATTATAATTTTATGAGTTTGGTTTCTACTCGTAGCTTACTTGTATTAAATATATAAATTAATAATTATATAAAATATCAGTTCCTTCTAAGTCAGACAAAATTGTTCTACGCAATGCATTTATAATGTGGATATATAATTATCCCTTAAAAAAACCATAGAAGAATTTTATTAATTCATATGGCTTTAATTAAATTCATCACATTATTTAATTCATCTTCATTATAGTTTTATAGTTGTCAAATTTTGAAGATATCTTTAATTTAAAAATTTTTTAAATTGTACAATTATATATTAAGTTAAATAATTATAGTTCAATTCTATCAATACTCTATAAGTAGATTATATAAGTTAAGAATAATCTATATTTGATAATATAAACTATAATTATTTTTTGAATAAATAGAGTTTTATATTAATTAAACTATTCAATATACCTAATAATATAATTTAATATAAAGATATACCAATAGTTATTCCTTGCCCTTGATTTAAAGGTTCAATAATAAATTTGCCATAATGATCACGAGCTCCTGGACTTTTTGACTCTATACATTCAATTTGAAATTGAGCCATGAAAAAGTTCCTTTAAATTAAACAGCAATATAAAAAAATATTAAAAGAATTTCAAATTTAAATTCGTCTTTTTTTAGGAGGACGACAACCATTATGAGGTATTGAAGTAATATCTTTGATTAAAGTTATTTCAAGGCCAGCTGCTTGTAATGCTCGAACAGCAGTTTCTCTACCTGCACCTGGACCAGTAACAGTGACTTCTACTTTTTTCATTCCTTGATCGATTGCTTGTTTAGCTGTTTTTTCGCTAGCAGTTTGAGCAGCAAAAGGCGTACCTTTTTTTGCTCCTTTAAAACCACCCATACCAGATGAAGACCAAGAAATAGTATCTCCTTTTAGATCTGTTATGGTAATAATAGTATTATTAAATGTGGATTTAATATGGGCGATTCCGCTTACTACATGTTTTTTATGTTTTTTAGATATTGTTCTTTTTACTTGTCTAGCCATATAATGAGTTTCAATAATAAAATTGTGTATAATATATTATTTTTTAGGAGCCTTTTTCTTACCTGCAACAGTTTTTTTAGTTCCCCTACGAGTTCTAGCATTAGTTCTTGTCCTTTGACCTCTTAAAGGTAACCCTAAGCGATGTCTTCTACCACGGTAACATCCAATATCCACAAGGCGTTTAATATTCATTGATTCTAAACGTTTTAAATCGCCTTCTATATCGTATTCATTTTCTAAAATTTCTTTTAAATCAATAATATTTTGATCATTTAAATCTTTACATTTTATATTTTTATCTAAATTTATATGTTTTAAGATTTTATTAGATAAAGAAATGCCAATACCATATATATATGTTAATGCAATTTCGATCCTTTTATTCTTAGGTAAATCTACTCCAGCAACTCTCGCCACTTTAATTTCCTCCAATATAAATTTGATATAATAGCATTTAATAAGATCATTAATTGATTCAACCCTGGCGCTGTTTATGCTTTGGATTAATACATATAATTCTAACTTTTCCATGTCTGCGAATAATTCTACATTTCTCACACATTTTTCGAACAGAAGGTCTAACTTTCATAATTGTCTTAAGAAATCATTATATAAGTAATGCATAATTTAGTTAAAATCTAGAGAATTTTAAATTTATTATACCTAATTTTTATTCATTGTTTCATATTTTTGAGAAATTTTATATATTTTAATTTCTTTTACAGTATCAGCTGTAACATTAATAAGAATAAATAAAGTTGTAACACCTAAGCCTGTAACATTAGGAGTTTTTGTAATTATAGAAATTATAGATGGTATAGATGCTATTATACAAAGATAATTAGCGCCAAGAAATGTCAGTCTATTTAAAATTATCTTAAGATAATCAGTCGTTGCTTCTCCTGGTCTAACTGTAGGTATATTTGTGCCCATTTTTTTTAAATTTTTAGATATCTCTTCTGGATCAAGGATAATAAAAGATTGGATATAACTAAATGTAATAATTAATAAATAATATAAAATTAAGAAAAAAATTTTATTATATTGAAAGAAATATAAAAATTTATAATTTAAAAAATTCATTATGCTAGATGACAGAATTAATGGCATAACACCTAAATAATTAAATTTTAATGGTAAATAATTACTAATATTAATTTCTTTGCCTAGTTGTCTTGTCGAAATTAATAATACTTTTCTTTTTGCTTCTTGAATAAAAATTGTTATTATACTCATTAAAAAAAAACTAACTGACAATGTAATTACTAATTTAAAAGATGAATTATTATAATTGAAAAATAAAGTAGATAATAAATTATTAGCTATAGATGCAATTATATTTTGAAAAATTAATAAAGACTGGCCATTACCAATACCTTGTTCACTAATTAATTCACCTATCCACATAATAATAGTAGAGCCTGTGATAAGACAAGTTATTGTTTCAAAAATAAAATATAAATTCCAATCAAATACATATGGTTTTATCCAGATAAGAATACCTATACTTTGCATAAAAGCTAGACCTGTAGCTAAGTATCTTGTAATTTGATTAATTTTTCTATAACCATTGCCTCCATCTTCTCGCAATTTCTGCAAGCTTGGCAAAGTTTTGCTCAAAGCTTGTATCATAATACTAGCATTAATATATGGTCCTATTCCAAGAGCAAAAATTCCTAATGTAGAAAAACCTCCTCCAGAAATTATATTTAAAAAGTTAACAAAACCATTGCGAGAAACATTGTAGTATAAAGAATCATGATCTAAACCAGGAATTGGTATGAAAAAACCTATCCTAGAAAAAATCAATAAGGAAACCGTAAAAATTATTTTATTTGTTAAAATTTTAAGATTTATTGATTGTTCCATAAATTTAATTAACATAAAAAAATATAACATATAATAATATTTACAATTACAATAATTTTTATATTAAATTTATAGTTTTTATTTTAATACAAAATCATAAATTATAATTGTAATTACTAAAGACTCACAATTTGGAGTCTTTAGTAATTATTACATACTAAGTTAATGAAACATTATTGGCATAAAAATGATCAATAGGTAAATCACGATCTCTTGATACTTCAGATAAAGTTGTTAATTTAGTTAAAGCATCTAATGCAGCCCTTGCATTATTTAATGGATTAGAAGAACCTAATTGTTTGGCCAAAATATTTTGGACACCAGCAAGTTCTAATACTATTCGTACTGAACCACCAGCAATTACGCCAGAACCTGGAGCAGATGGCCTCATTATAACTGATGCAGCACCAGCTATGCCATTGATAGGATGAGGGATAGAATTAGATTTAGTTAAAGGTATCTCAATTATATGCTTCTTACCATTTGCAACACCCTTTTTAACAGCACCCATAACGTCACTAGCTTTACCAACACCAACTGCAACTTGTCCTTTTTCATTTCCAATGACAACAATTGCTCGAAAACTTAATTTCTTTCCCCCTTTTACAACTTTTGTTACTCTCCGAATTTGTACAACTTTTTCTTGCCAATTCGAATCTTTTTCTTTAAGTTTACGACGATTAGACATATTTTGTATTTACAGGTTATTTATAACAAATTTAAAATATTAATCCATTAGCACGTGCAGCAACAGCAAGTGCTTTTATTCTTCCATGATATAATTAGAATCGAACTAAAAAACTTTATTAAGTTTATATTTAGCACTTTCTTAAAAAACTAAGACAAGCAATTTTCAATGCATCTAGCTTAAAATTTATAAGTAATTAAGCACAATATAATTAGGAAATATTGTGTTTTAAAACCATATTGTTTTTGCTATAATAAATCAAGTATAATTAATTTTATTTTTACAGTTTTTCATAGATGTAGCTTAATAAGAATATTTAACCTTTGATTAAAATATGTTACTATTATTAAATTTATTTAAAATTACCATAATATTTTTTTTAATAAGCCTGTCTATAATGAATTGAGAATAAAAATATATAATCTTAGCTACATCTACCACCTCTATCAAACACAACTTTTTGGATTCCTAAAGCAGATGATTTTTTTGCAATAGTTTCTCCAACTATACTGGCAGCAATACAATTTTGAGTTGTAGATATTAAATTTTTTACATCTGAATCAAGAGTTGAGCTTGATACCAATGTATTCTGAGCAATATCATCAATGATCTGAGCATATATATGCTGATTAGAACGAAAAATAGCTAATCTTGGTCTGAAAGCATTGCCACTGATTTTGCGACGTATACTAGCATGTTTTTTCACAAGTGCTATTATTTTATTAATACTCATAATTATAATCAATTTATTATTTACCTTTACCTGCTTTTCCTACTTTTCTTTGAACATACTCATCTTTATATCTTACTCCCTTGCCTTTATATGGCTCTGGACTTCTCATAGACCTAATTTTAGCAGCTACTTGTCCAACAGATTCTTTTTCGATACCTGAAACAGTAATATTAACATTATTTTCAACAGAAATAGTAATGCCTTGAGGAGGCTCAACTTTGATTACATGACTGTAACCTAAATTCAATATTAAATTTTTTCCGTCCATTTGAGAACGATATCCTACTCCCTGAATTTCTAACAATTTTGTGAACCCTTGAGATACTCCATGAATCATATTATAAACAAGTGTTCTACTCAAACCATATAACTGATTAGATTTTTTATTAGTAACGTTTGTATGAAGATAAATTATATTAGCATTTTGTTCAAGATTAATGAAGTTATGTATTGTTTTACTGATGCTTCCTTTAGGCCCTTTAACTGTGATTTCTTGTCCATTTATAATGGTAGTAACATTATCAGGTACTATAATAATTTTTTTTCCTATTCGAGACATATCTTCCTCTTTTTCTAATAATTACTACCAAATATAACACAATACTTCTCCACCAATGCCATTGTAGCGAGCATTTCTATCTGTCATAATTCCTTGCGAAGTTGATATGATAGCTATCCCCAGACCTCCCAAAACACGTGGTAATTGTTTATGATTAGCATAAACTCTTAAACCAGGCTTACTTACTCTTTTCAAGCATGTTAATACTGGCTGCCTATTTTTACCCTTATATTTTAATGAAATTAATAAATAAAGTTTTAAATTATCTCCTATTTCTTCAAAATTTTCCACAAAACCTTCTTCTCGCAGTAAAATTAGAAAAATATTTTTCTTTTTACAAACTGTATATGCAACTTTAATAGCATACAGCTTTTAAAATGATTTAAATAAAAAGCATATATTTATTTGATTAATTCTCTGTTATTATTATAAATTATTTTTTTATTAAAGAATTTAGATTATAAATAATTTATAAATCTGAGAGAATAATCAAGTCTTACAATAGATTCTCTGTTAATAATTAATATTAAGATATATAACCTTATTCTGTATTTAATTTATATTTAATCAGCTTTTAAAATGATTTAGCTAATTAAATTGTCAATAATTTTAATAAGCCACAAAAACTTTAATAATATTTCTCGTCATTTTAGTTGAAGGTATTTGTACTATTTGATGCCTTGCTAAATTCGCATTTCGAATTCGAGTCAACATATCAGCAATTCTATCATTAACCACTACTTTTCTCCTTACTAAAATATAAATACCATATTTAAATTTTATATTTCCTTATCTTTAAAAGGCATACCCAAACCTTTTAATAACATAAAACATTCTCTATCAGTTTTGGCAGTTGTTACAATTGCAATATCAAGACCATCTATTTTATCGACTTGATCATATTCAATTTCTGGAAAAAGTAATTGCTCTTTCAGCCCAATATTATAGTTTCCTCTTCCATCAAACCCTTTAACTTCTATCCCTCTAAAATCTCTAATTCTTGGTAAAGACAAATGAATAAATTTATTCATGAAAGAATACATGCGATATTTTCTTAATGTTACCATTAAACCTACAGGTACTTCTTCACGAATTTTAAATCCAGCAATAGATTTCTTAGCCTTGGTAACCATTGGTTTTTGACCCGTAATTAAAGCAAATTCTGCAATGCTTTTATCTAAAAGTTTACTATTTTGAGAAGCTTCTCCTAATCCTCTATTTAATGTAACTTTAATTAGTTTAGGTATTTGATGAACATTTGCATATTTAAAATGTTCCATTAATGACAAACTAACTTGATCTTTATATAAGTTATATAATGTATGATCCATAGTAATTAATTATGTTCTTGTTTTTGTAATAATTTCACTATTTTTGGTTTGAACTCTTACTGTTTTTCCATTATTTTCTTTTTTATAAGCAATTTTAGTACACAATTGATTTTTTTCATCATATAACATAACGTTGGATGCACTAATAGGAGCTTCAAACTGAACTATCTGCCCAGGATTTTCATTATCTCTCGATTTACTATGTCTTTTTTTTAAATTAATACCTTTGATAACTACTAAACCTTGAGAATTGTATATTTTTTGTATTAAACCAATTTTGCCATATTCTTTTCCTGAGATAACTTTTACCATATCTCCAATCGAAAAATATTTAGAAATTTTTTTGCTTTTATAAAATTGTGATTTTAGTCTCATAATTTGTAACTATTATAGTAAAATTTAATCATAAAATATTGAATTTAGAAACTTTACTATACCACTTCCGGTGCTAATGATATAATTTTAGAAAAATTGTAGTCTCTTAATTCTCGAGCAATAGGACCAAATACTCTTGTACCCCTTGGATTATTCTCTTGATTAATAATAACAACAGCATTATCATCAAAACGAATACTCATTCCATCTTGTCTTTTCAATGTTTTTTTTGTTCTAACAATAACAGCTCTAACTACATCAGATCTTTTAACTATCATATTTGGAGCAGCATCTTTAACTACACCAATAATAATATCACCAACAGTAGCATAAGAAGGATTACTACTTCCTAGAACTCTAATACACATTAATTTTTTTGCACCACTATTATCAGCAACATTTAAACAAGTTTGTGGTTGAATCATTATTAATTCTCCTAAGCTAGATACATACTAAATTATTACCTAGAAATAATATCAATCATTGTCCAAAATTTAGTACGACTTAATGGTCTTGTCTCTTGAATTTTAACAATATCACCTACTTTACATAGATTATTTTCATCATGAACTTTATATTTTTTTGTACGGACAACAATTTTTTTATATTTAGGATGCTGTACCCTATTTTCTATAGCAACAACTACTGTTTTATGCATCTTATCACTAATTACTTTTCCGACTCTTTCCTTTATTGCCATATAATATTTTATTTTTTATGTTTACTAATTCATTTTTTGAGTTTTAATAGTATATAATTGAGCTAAAATACGTTTGTTAAGCTTAAAAAGATGAGGTTTAGACAATTGATTTGTAACCTTTTGCAATCTTAATTCAAATAATTGTTTTTTTACTTTTTCTATCTCTAAATCAATATCTACTTCACTTAACTTTCGCATTTCTAACATATTTTTTATGCTACTCATTTAATTGTTCCTCACGCATAATAAATTTAGTTTTAATCGGTAACTTATAAGAAGCTTTTTTCATTGCTTCTGATGCAAGCTTTTGTGAAACTCCAGCAATTTCAAAAATAATATGCCCTGGCTTGACTACAGCAACCCAATATTCAGGAGCACCTTTACCTGCTCCCATGCGAGTTTCAGCTGCTCTTGCAGTTATCGGTTTATCTGGAAAAACTCTAATCCACAATTTTCCACCTCTACGAACATATCTTGTAATTGTTCTTCTTGTAGCTTCTATTTGCCGAGCAGTTAACCATACAGGCTCTAAGGCCTGCAAAGCATAATCTCCAAAAGCTACGGTATTACCTCTTGTAGCTTTACCTTTTAAACGACCCCTTTGTTGCTTACGAAATTTTGTACGCTTAGGACTTAGCATTTAATAGTACCATTTATTATTTATTATTAATAGATAATGTAATTGACCTGAAACTATTTAGCGATAGAGTTTGAAACTATCTCTCCTCTAAAAAGCCAAACCTTAACTCCTAATATGCCATAAGTAGTTTGAGCTGTTTGATATGAATAATCAATATCTGCTCTTAAAGTTTGTAAAGGCACGCGTCCTTCTCTCACCCATTCACTTCTAGCGATTTCCGCACCATTTAATCTGCCAGAAACTTGTATTTTTATTCCTTTAACATTAGCACGCTGAGCCTTCTGTATAGCCTGTCTTACTGCTCTTTTAAAGGCAATACGTTTTTCTAGTTGTTGAACAATAAATTCTGCAATTAAAGCAGCTTCGGTATCAGGGTTACTTAATTCAATTACATTAACACGTATTTGTTTATTTGAACCTAACAATTTTTGCAAATCTTTTCTTAATACTTCTATTCCAGTTCCTAAACGACCTACTATAATACCAGGTCGAATAGTATGTATTTCTATTTCTATTTGTTCAACTTTTCTATATATTTGAATTCTAGAAATACCTGCATTAACAATTTTATTTTTAATATAAGAATAAATAGGATTAAAATACCTTTTACAGAACTATACAAGTAATTTTAATTACATATAGCTCTAAATATTATTACAATAGCTAAATAATGTTTGCCATTCTGGACTCTAAATAATTTATCAAATCTCTAATTAATATAAAATTTTGAAATTTAGAGAAATAAGGTTATTGATATATATATTTTTAAAGTATAATAAGCACAACGCTCTAAGCCTTACACTTAATGTAACCAAAAGTTATGAAAAACTATATAATCTAATACACATGCCTTAATCTCTTTTATAATTAATACTGTAAAAACTACTAAGCTAATAATCAATAATTATATTAGTAATTGATTATAGATTTTACGTTTATATCAAAATTGTTATTAATTCGCACAGCGTATTCTATAGTCTTCTTGCAAAAAATTAGAGTAATTTTTTGGCTTAGAGAACCATGATGAACGATGAGTTTGAGTAATACCTATTCGAAAACCAAGAGGATGAGTTTTTTGTCCCATAATATTATTATTAATTATTTATTTGTACCTACTATAATAGTAATGTGACATGTAGGCTTTTGGATACGATAACCCCTACCTTGTGCTCTAGGCCTAAATCTTTTAAGTACAGGGCCTTGATCAGCATATGCTTCTTTGATTAAATAAAGTAGATTTAATATATTAAAACTCTTTTATAAAACTGTACGAAATAATGAGCTTATTATACAGCTTTTACTTAATTTGTTTAATTATTTCTAAAGTTTATAGATATTTGGATTTTTACCAATATAACTTTATTTTTTATCTTCATTAAACCAAATAATATTCTAGACTTTTTTTTATTAAATATTTACATAGAATTTTAATTATTATTTGAAAATTAATTAAAATGAGTAAAATTAAGAAAAAATTTAAATTCAATTAGTCTATATAAATTAAATATAATGAGATAATAAAATTATCAACTATTCAAATCTTTTTTATCTAGATTATAGTTATTTATAGCATTAGAACCTGCAGACTTTAAAGTTTTCAATATGTAAGAAGAACATCTGTAAGATATAAATTCTAAAATCATATTTGCTTCTTTATAATTTTTCCCCCTAATTTGGTCTAAAACTCTTCTTACTTTGCTTGGCGATGTTCTAATATATTTGCTAACAGCTTTGGATTGAGAATTTAAATTTGTCATAAATACTATCTTCTTGCTTTTTTATCACTTTTCACATGAGTACGAAACATTCTAGTAGGTACAAACTCTCCTAATTTATGGCCAACCATTTGATCAGAGATGAAGACAGGAAAATGTTGTTTTCCATTGTAAACTCCTATTGTATGACCAACCATAGAAGGTATAATAGTTGATGAGCGAGACCAAGTTTTTATTAATTGTTTAGTACCATTTTGATTCATTTGATCAATTCTGTTGAGTAAATTTAAAGATATAAAAGGACCTTTTTTAATTGAACGTGACATTATTTTTTTCAATATAAAATTAATTGATGTAATATAAACATAAAATTTATTTTTTCCGACGAATAATATAAATATTACTATATTTTCTCCGATTCCGCGTTTTCATACCAAGAGCTGGTTTACCCCAAGGTGTTACAGGACGAGCTCGCCCGAATAAATTAGATTAATTTATCATATTAATCTATTTTTAAACTATTCATACAAATTTCATCATAAATAGCTTTAATTTTATAAATCATAATATATAAAATCTATATAGTCTTTTAATTTTAAAAATTGTCATAAATTAAATTGATATTAAATAATATAAGTAAGAAAGTTAGGTTCGGATATTATTAAATCCATATTCTCCTATGCAATATAGTAATATAAGACAAGGCAAGAATTATCATAAATATTTTTAACCATATTTCTATAAATTCAAAATAATATAATAGAACAAATGTTTTAATCTATCAAATATATCAATAGACGAAGTTCTAATATTATATTTTATTTATATTCAATTCACACTAGGAGACCTGCCTTCACCACCCCCATGAGGATGATCAACAGGATTCATTACTACACCTCTTACAGTAGGTCTTTTACCCAACCAACGAGTTTTACCTGCTTTTCCGACAGTAATATTCATTGAATCTACATTGCCAACTTGGCCAATAGTAGCATAACATTCTTGACGTACTAGCCTAACTTCTCCTGAAGGTAGTTTTAATGTTATAAATTCATTTTCTTTAGCAATTACTTGTGCATAAGTACCAGCAGCTCTAACGATTTGACCTCCACGCCCAGGCTTAAGTTCAATATTATGAACTGCTGTGCCCAAAGGAATTTTTGTTAAAGGTAGAGCATTGCCAACTTCAATAAGCGCACTAGGACCAGAACTTACCACAGACCCAATTTTAAGAGAACGAGGATGTAAAATATAACTTTTTATTCCATTAATATAATGCAATAAAGCAATGCGAGCATTTCTATGTGGATCATATTCAATTGCTACTACTTTAGCAGATATTCCATATAAATTTCTTTTAAAATCTATATTCCTATATCTTTTTTTATGGCCGCCACCACGATGCCGAATTGTAATTACACCACGATTATTGTGACCACTACACGAATGAAACTTTTTTAATAAAGATTTTTCTGGCTTATCTTTTGTGATTTCAGTAAAACCAGAGACTGTTCGATTTCTTGTACCTGGAGTGTATGCTTTATATAAGCGAATTGTCATAATTAAATTAAAATTAAAATTAGTAATTATTTTGCTTAATTATCAGGAGCAATTAGGTTACTTTCGACAACCTTTTTTAGAAGCCATTCTGATTACTTTCATAATAAATGGCTTCAGAGTAAGCTCTTTTTTTGCTTATTTTTTCTATAATCATTTCTAGAATCTTCGTGTTTAGATATCTCAAATATCCAACTTATTATTTAGGTTGAAAAATATATAACATATATAAAAGAAACTAAGCTTTAGTCTATACAAATATAAAATAAATGAATAATATATCTTTTCCTCAACATATTTATTCAAATTATGCATTAATTGGATCATATTTATTAGTTAGCTAATTTATTTCTTGAAAATAATAAAGGAATTAGATTTTAATGTTATATTTACCTATAAATTTACGAAAAGTTTAATTGAATTACCCTTAGCTAATTTAATATATGCTTTTTTATAGGTAGAACAATTACCTATAAATTTACCTACTTTACGTTTTTTTGGAGACGGAATAACAGTATTTACTGAAACTACTTTGACTTTAAACAGGTATTCTATAGCTTCTTTTATAGAAACTTTATTAGCTTTTTTATCTACAGCAAAACAATAACAATTTGTTTCGATAAACTTGGTAGTTTTACTTGTAATTAATGGATAACAGAATAGTTACTAATAAAGAACTTTCCTTCTTAAACGTACTAAGTTTTTACAAACTATACGACTAATATTTGCTATTAAGTAATATACTGCAATAACTCATAATTTAACTATAGTTTTGAATATATGATTATGCAAAGTTAGAATATTATTTCCAAACTTATTAAGCTAGTATGGTTATATTAATAATCTGAATCAATTTTATTGATAAATAAAAAAAATCATATAATTAATATTACAATATGTAAAAAAAAACTCTTTCTTTATATTAATTGAATTAAGGTCAAGAACTTAAAATAATACAATTTTTTAATAAAGTTAGTTAAAAATTATTAATAATTAGTTTAATTTTACCAAAATGAATATTTTTACAATATTCAAAATACTTAAAATAATTAATTATAAAAATCATTAATATGTATATAATAAACTATACATACAATAACAAAAATATCTTGACACAATTCGCTAAATCTAGTTTAAGCATTATAAACCTCATTTATTTTATCTAATGCATCTGTAGTAATAAGTAAAAATTTATTTTTTAATAAATCAACAACATTTAAATTATTAGCTGCAATTATATCTACATTAGGAATATTTCTAGTAGACAAATATAAATTATAATTTTTTTTAGCTACAATTATTAAAATTTTATTACCTAAATCTAAACCCCAATTTTTTAACGCACACATAACTTTCTTAGTGCTAGGTTGATCAAATTGAGTATCAAAATTTTCGACAAGAACTGTTTTATCTGACTTATTGTACAATAAAGTTCTTAAAGCTAATTGCAATTCTTTTTTATTAATTTTTTTATTATAATTAATATCTGATTTAGGACCAAAAATTACTCCTCCTCCTCTCCATAAAGGAGATCTATTAGAACCAGCCCTTGCTTTACCTGTACCTTTTTGTTTCCATGGTTTTTTTCCACCTCCTTTAACTTCACTCCTTGTTTTTGTAGATGCTGTGCCTTGTCTTTGAGAAGCTTGTTGAGTAACTAAAGCTCTATGCACAATATATCCTGCATTTTTTTCAGCTATAATAAAATCGACATCGATTGATTTCTGATTACTATTTTCCCAATCAAAAATAGGATAGTTGATCTTTCTTATTAATCCCATAATTAATATTTAATATTTAATAATATAATGTGCAAATTTTAATTTGATTCTGAAAATATTTTTATAATATTGCCAGCTTTTCCAGGTATGTTACCTTTCAATACTAATAAATTATTATCTTGTTCTATGTGAATAATTTCTAAGTTTTTGATTGTTGTCATTTTATGACCTAATTGACCAGCCATTTTTTTCCCTGGTATAACTCTTCCAGGTGTAGTTCCAGCACCAATTGATCCAGGTTGACGATGATTTTTTGAACCATGAGTCATAGGACCTCTGCTAAAATGATGTCTTTTTTGACATCCAGCAAAACCTTTTCCTATAGATTTACCAGAAACTTTAACTTTTTGACCAACAGTAAATAAATTAACTGTAATTACTTGCCCTAAATCCCAACGACTTAAATCGTTAGTTCTTACTTCATATAAATATTTCAAAGGTACAAGATTATTTTTTTGAAAATGACCGAGAATTGGTTTTGTTAATTTTTTCGGAGAAATTTCTTCATAACCAATTTGTATCGATGAATATCCATACTTTTGATGATCTTTAATCGCTGTAATAATGCATGGACCAGCTTCAATTAAAGTAACTGGCACAACCAAACCTTTAGTATCAAAAATTTGAGTCATTCCTATTTTCTTACCAAGATTACAATAGATAATTCAAATATTATCTTTTATATTTAACTGTATATGCATTTTTAAATGCGTACAGCAAAAGCCTAAATAATAATATATTTATATTTTAAAAAAAACTTTACTAGCATATTAAATACTAAGCTAATTGATTAAAAAGATTCTTTTGTAAAAGAGTTAGGTAAGCTAATATTATGTAAAAAATGTCGAAAATAAAAAATTTTTTTAATGAAACTTAGCACTCTAAGTAATTAAATTTAGACAATATCTGTAACTTTACCAAGACCATATCTTTTACTTGTTATTAATTTTCGCATGTTATTGTCCAATTCTTTGTTAGCAAAAATTAGTTATCGATTTACGCAATTCACACAATACTCACAGACATAAATAGTACTCCATACTATAAATTAGATAATATAAAAATATTTACAAACAGACTACATATAGAAAAAGAAAAGAAAGAAATATCATAAATCATAATATATGATTATGCCGAAGTTGTCAATAAATAGCAATTTTAAATATATAAATATAAAACATATATCAAAGTTTATTAATTTTTTTTACTATAAAAAAATAATTAATCAGCTATATATTTATTTTTAATTCCATATTTTAATAATATTAAAGAGGCAGCGATAGATCTAGATTTTGAATAGCAATATAAAATTATAGTTTTTTTTTGCTTATAATTTTTCATTATATAAACTAACTCTTTTAATTTGTTAATTCTAGACAAAAGTATATTGATAGAATTATTAATATGACAAATCTTATATTCCAAAGATGTTCTTACATCAATAATTAAGTAATTCAAGGTATTGAATGAAATAGAATGTAAATTGTTTACAGATAAAGGGATTAAATCTTCTGATTGATCTAATAAATTATAAAAACTAGACTGAATTAATGATTTCGCTTTCAATAATTGATTACTCTTTACAATTGCGATATACCTAAAACTCATAGTTAATGCATCATAAATTAATAATTTGCCATTTAATATATTCTCTAAACCCAAAATAATTTTAATAACTTCGACAGCTTGTAAGCTTCCAATTATACCAGCGACTGGACCTAGAATTCCTCCTTGAGAACATGTAGGTATTTCAGAAGATAAGAATTTTTCAGAATATAAATCACGATAAGTGGGACCACCACGATAGTTAAAAACACTAATTTGCCCACTAAATTGAAAAATTGCACCATAAATAACAGGTTTATGCAAAATCCAAGCAATATCATTTATTAAATATCGTGTTTTAAAGTTATCTGTACCATCAATAATAATATCATAAGAACTAATAATTTTAAGAGCATTTTCATGATTTAATTGAGATATATAAACTTTTACAAAACAATGAGGATTTAATTGATGAATTTTAGATGATACGCATTCTACTTTCAAATTACCAATATCATAAGTATTATACATTATTTGTCTCTGTAAATTGGACACTTCAACTATATCATCATCAATAATTCCAATATGACCAATACCTGATGATGAAAGATACATTATGACTGGTGAACTTAGTCCTCCAGCACCAATGCAGATTACTTTAGCTGTTTTCAATCTTTTTTGTCCTTCTATACCAATACTATTTAAAACTAAATGACGAGAATAACGTTTGTACTCGCTTAAAGATAATACAATATTTTCAACCTTAGGATTTAACATAAAGCAAAATAATTTTAATTATTATTATATGATTAAATATTATAAATGATTTGACAAACAAATAATTTTATATTACTATTTTATTGATTCTTATACATAAATTATACATATAGCCATGGCTAAAAAAAATATGATAGAACGCGAAAAGAAAAGATCCCAATTAATTAATAAATATGCTGAAAAACGTAATGAAATTAAAGAAAAGATCAAAAAGCTAGATTCATTTGAAGAAAAACTAAAACTGCAACAAAAATTACAAAAATTACCAAGAAATAGCTCAAAATGCAGAGCAAGAAATAGATGTTGGGCAACAGGCAGAAGCAGAGGATATTATAGAGACTTTGGCTTATCTAGACATTCGCTTAGAGAAATGTCTCTTGACTGTTTACTACCTGGTATTAGTAAATCTAGCTGGTAATATTATATTACTATAAAGTATTAAAAATATTAATAACTAATTGTTTTTTTATTTGTCATAAAATTTTCAATATTCTAAAATAGTAATTTCCTTTGTGAGAATTCATTAAGGAAAAATTTTTTCGCAACATTAAAATATGTTTAATTACGTATAAAATTAGTGTTTAAATATCTTTTAATTTGTACTAAATTTTATAAATTAATAATCCCCGTATTTTAACGGGGAAGATAATTAAGTGAAAATTAAGATTTGCTATATTCACATAATTTAGTAAATGCATTATTATCAAGAATTGCAAGTTGAGACAACATTTTTCGATTTATATCTATTTGAGATTGCTTTAACCCTTTAATAAGTTTACTATATGTTAAATTTTCTAGACGAGAAGCTGCATTAATTCTCATGATCCACAAACTTCTAAAATCTCTCTTTTTTTGTTTTCTACCAACATATGCGTATTTTAAGGCTTTGATAACTTGTTGATTAGCTATCCGAAACAAATTTGAATGTGCTCCTTGAAATCCTTTAGCTAATTTCAAAATTTTTTGCCTTCTTTTTCTTGCTACATTTCCCCTTTTTACTCGGGTCATAAAAATGTGTCCTTTTTGTATATTAAAAAATCTTTACTAAAACTATTAATTTGCTACTGTAGACAAAATCTTTTTGCGATATGTTTTACTTAAACATACTGGTTTTGATAAATTTTGTTTAAGCTCTGAATTTTTTTTTTCTAGCAAATGATTTTTTCCAGCTCTTCTTCTAAGAATTGTGTTCTGATTTAAAATTTTAAATCTTTTAGATATAGATTTTCTAGTTTTTAATTTTGGCATAAAATTATTTCAGTTGAAATAGAGAATAAATCAATAATATAAAAATTATATTACCTTATTATAAAATTTAAGTAAAGAATTTAGTGGTAAAGATTCAATTACAAAGCTACTTTTTTGCTATAGCTATGTTTTACTTTATTAATACTATTTAAAATTAAAAGAAAGATTATTTTAATAAAACTAGTATTTAATTCCTGAAAAATTTTCATGTTTAAAGTAAAAGCTATATTAGCTTCAGCAATGATTTGTTCAGTAGTTTCTTGATTTAAAGGCAGGGAATTTAATGCTTCTCTATAAATATTTTTAAAAGATTTTTCATCTTTTATATCACTAAAAATATAAAAATTAGTACCTTCCGAAGATTCTAAATTCATAGCATTTTTAGCTATTTTCCTAAGAATTTGACCTCCAGACAAATCTCCTAAATAACGAGTATAAGCATGAGCAACAAGTAATTCTGGTTGTTGAGCTCCTATTGCATGAATTCTTGATGTATAAATTTGTGTAGCAGAAGAAGGTTGTATTTCTTGTTTCCAATTGTAAGAATAATAAAAATTCAAATCTTCCTCTAGACTTTTTTTTCTTTCTAATGATGGAAAATAAATTGGCTTAATAGCTGGATGATCTTTATTATTTCTCATTTCTTCTTCTATTGAAGAATATACGAAATACAGATTGGCTACAAGTTTTCTATATGAATTTTTATCTACGACTCCACTTAGAAACGATTTAACAAAACTAACATTTTCTGCCATACTATGAGATTTTGTTGTTCCTTCACGAAGCTGAGTTGCTAAATTGCTGCTCATATAAATCACCTTTTATAATATAAAATATTTTATTTTTCTATAATAACATCATTACTTACTACTGTACTGTATAGTAACAATAGTAAGTATTATGACATATTATTTATTTACAAAGTAATCTTTAGACTTTATTGGATCACCATAAATTGTAGATTCGCCTGGCTGCCAATCAGCGGGACAAACTTCGTCAGGATGAGATTGTACATATTGTATAGCTTGTAAAACTCTTAATGTCTCATCGACACTTCTTCCGAATTCAAGATTATTAATTGTTGAAAAAAATTGGTTATAGGTATATAGGTACCATTTAAAAAACTATACAAAGATATTATATATCTATATAGCTTCACAAATTATTTTTTAATCATTTTCCTAGATAAATAACTAGACGGTTTAAATTATTAAAATAACACTTTTAAATTTAAGAACATAGATAAAACTTATAAATCAATGAAATAATTAGAACAATATCCATCCTAATTAATTAAATATCTAAATTATTGTGAATATTAAATCATTTATATGAAATTCCTATTCTTTTAATTAACAGAAAAAAACAAATGAATCGTATAAAATGTTATAAATAATTTATAAATATTGAATAACTCCATCTGGGTCAATAATAAATAAGCCTCTCATAGCAATACCTTTGTCTGGATCAAACACATTATAATCCATGCTAATTTTACGCTTTAAATCAGATAACAATGGATAATTTAAATCACCTAAACCACCATCTTTTCTATTTGTTTGTATCCAAGCTAAATGAGAATTGAATAAAAGATAAAATCAGCTTTTCATTAAACTAAACAGGCAATTTTTATTGCATATAGCTTATTAAGAATATTAAATTAACATACTTTCATATAAATATAAGGCAAAAAATATCTGATATTATTATAGTCAACATAAGAACGTAGATTTTTTCTAATCTAATAAAAATTAAATGAACATTCTATCTTTAAAGAATATGATAAAAATTACAATGATAGTTATAATTTGTGTGTATAAACAAATGATATATCTTATCCTTAATTAATAATATTACTGTACAAATCTAGCTTTTTAAATAAATACTTCTAATAATTTAATCAGTTCGCACATATTCACTATCTACAGACACTCCTACAATTTCTGTATTTAATTTTTGAAAAGTAGGATATTGATCACTAAATGCAGTAATTTCTGTCGGACAAACAAATGTAAAATCCAAAGGGTAAAAAAATTAAAGTCTATACAACTAAAGTTATAGCTTTTTATAAACTACAGAAATATTTTACAATATATATAGCTTATATTTTTGTAGAAATAGAATATTATCAAATAAATAAAAATTTATAGTTTATTCTTGAAAAAATTCATCTATTTTATCACATATTGATGTCTTCACTGAAGATAACTATTTTACTTATAATACATACTTTCTTTTAAGAATATAAAGCTTAGATATTAAATTATCAAATTATAGATGTAAAAAATTTTTAAGCTGAATAGATATATATAGTTATTATAATAAAATATATCTCTCATACAAAACTGTACAAATCAATTATTTCATATACAGCTTTTCAAACAAATAAGCTTTTATAACATAGATAAGTTTATTTGATTAATTTAATCAAAGTCTAATATGTTATCAATCAAAGGAATTGTTAATTAAACTATACTATAAGTTATAAATTATGAGGATGAAGATAATTAGACTAGATCTTATAAATATTATACATACAAGGAAAATAAATTAAATGATAGTAATAAACTATAATTTCAATCATTATCAAAAAATTTAGTCATTAAAATTTACACTATAATTTATATGTCAACTAATTAAATAATTTATAATACACCCTTGTCTATATGACTTTTTCCTAATTAATATATGAAGAGATCATCAATAATAATTTTTTTTAAACAAAGAATTAAATATTTGCCCTTATAATCTACTAACTTAATCTCTTTAAAATCTTGATCGTAAACAGCCGTACCGCAAAATTCTGGAGCTTTTCGACCAACTAAAAGATAATTATATGATAACATTATGATTTTTGATTAAATATTTTTATTTTTTTATTTAACGTACTGAGTTCCATAATATTTGTGAATCAATAGGCTTCATAAAATATAAACGTATTAAACTAATAAATAATTCAGTATAATTAACAAGCTTATAGAAAAATTTGACAACTGGATTCAATATAGAATTATTAATTTCTATTAATTTTTTGTTTTGACAAGAACATTTATCTAATAATTCGAAAAATACTGGATGGTCAACATTTAATCCTACAGGAAAAACTCTAGAAGCACTTTCATTAGTTTTCCTAATAACTTGTATATCAAATTGACGAGCATCCAAACCTATTGAAGAATAAAATGACGATCTTTGAAAATCATTTAAATACATAGTTACAAATACGCTTAATAAAAAAAATCGGCACCAAAGTCTTGACTGCCAATTATTTAAAAAATGGGGCTGTGACTTTAATAAAGCTGCAAAAAAATCACCATGTCTATTTTCATCTTGGCACCAATTTTCAAAATATTTAAAAATTGGATAGATTCTGTATTCTGGATGCTGATCTAAATGTCTATAAATAGTAATATATCTCCAATAACCTATTTTTTCAGATAAATAAGTAGCATAAAAAATAAATTTTGGAGAGAAAAAAGTATAAGTACGATTCTTAGTTAAAAAACCTAAATCTAAAGAAAGATTAAAATCAGACATAGCCTTATTTAAAAAACCAGCATGCCTTGCTTCATCTCTAGACATTAGAAGAAAACATTCTGCAATTACAGGATTAGTATGTTTTAGTCTACGAGATAATTCCTTATATAATAAAAAACCAGAAAATTCTGCAGTACAAGATCTTTCTAAAAACTCAATAAATAAAGCTCTTGTATCATTATCTAAAGAATTCCAGGATTGATTAAAATCGTCATCTCGAATAAAATGTTGCTTATTATAATCTACTCTAAATTCTTCTAATATAGCCTCAAATTCTTCTTCATTTTTTGAAATATTGATTTTGGCCATTTCATCAAAGTCTGTTGTATAGAAACGCGGTGTAAGTAAAGTTTCTTTAGCTGGTAATTTAATATTAACTTGAGTCATGTATCTTGAATTTTATATGAATTATGAAGTTATTAATTGACAATTCAATACATACATCTATTTAAATTTATCCTAACCTTAAGTGGATCAAACTTATTATCTATTACGTTAATTTTTACATTTCTTTATTTTATTGAAATTATTAATTATCACAGATAAATATAACAATAAACAAAAGAAAAGGAAAATTTATATTGTGAAAATATAGTCGCATCCTTAATTTTTTTTATATTTTATAGAAGTTAAAATATTGAAACGAAGATATAAATATATAAAGGGTAATTTAGTTATAACCTTTTGCAATCACAAAATAATAATTTTTAATCATTATTTATTTCCTACCCTTTAAAATCACATTAAATTGTTCTCATTATTAAGACATCTAGTAAAAATTATATATAAAGAAGTATTATACTGTCAAAACTTGAATTTTTTAGTACACAAAAAAATAACTCTAAATTATAACACAGTATTGTAGCTTACTATAATAAATAATATGATAAACTTATCTTTTTTTGAAGTATTGAAAATAAATTATTATATAATTTCTTAAAGCAAAAGAAAACATATAAAATATGCTTTGTTAATCAAAACAAACTTGTTTATATGTTTATAATAATTTTAATCAATGTAAATGATAAATAATAACTATATTTTACTATAAAGATAACAAAATTTTTGATAATTTTTTTCTTTAATCTATAAATATTTTAAAAAAATCAATATAGTATTTGTTTTTTATTTGTTTTATATTATTATAGTTACAATAAGAATAATTAACTTAAATAATGTAGTCTAGTTGTAAATATAATATATATAAGCAATTGCAAATAAATTATGAGTAAAATATATGATTGGTTTTTCAACGTTATGCCGTGATAGTAATCTAATAAAAATACTGATATATTTTAAGTATAAATTAATGCAAAAAAGTTTTGTATGAAAGATATAATAGAGTAAAGTTGAATATAATTCATTCTTCAAAACTAAAAATTTAAAAATAAAATCAGATATTATAGATTATTTTTAAGTTACGGTTATTAAATTTTATTTTAGTTTTTTTATTATAAAAATGAGATGAATAAAAGCTGTATAAATAGAAATATTTCTGTACAGTTTCGTTAGGAGAGTGTAATATTAATTACACTACTTCAATTAGTATAACTAAATAATTATGATTGCTAAACTAAGGATATTATAAATAAAATTACTAAATTCATTAAAATATAAATAAAAAGTAAGCAACTATTTATTTTTCTCGAAATTCTAAAAATAAAAAACTTAAAATCCTAAATCTAGACTCTAAATAATATATTAATACTAGAACAGAATAATATTAAATAATTTGTTCAATAATTTTTAATATTAGATTTTTAATTAAAAATAATAAGCTAAATGATACAAAACTATCCTGTTTAGTTTAAAAATAGGAAAATAATTTAAATACAATTAACTTAATTATTTTACCTAAATGAAGAAAGATTAGAAATCCAAGCTATAGCTGATGATGTTACAAGCAAATATGTCCCTCCACATGTAAATATTTTTTATTGCCTAGGGGGAATAGTATTCACTTGTTTTGTTATGCAAGTGGTATCTGGTTTTGCGATGACATTTTATTATAGACCCACTGTTACAGAAGCTTTTTCATCAGTAGAATATATTATGACAGATGTCAACCTTGGATGGCTAATAAGATCAATTCATAGATGGTCTGCTAGCATGAGTGTATTAATTTATTTACTATTAACATATTTTATTTATTAAGGTTCGCAACAACACCGTGAATTTTATATCTCTAAAAGCAGACATTTATAAAATGAATTAAATTCATGATAAACAATCTAAATTAATTTGTAGGGATAAAAAACTAACCTAAAATATATAAAAATTAATGAAAAATTATAAAAAAAATTTACTATATGTATTTGCTAGATAATAAAACAAGAATGAATATTAATGATTATTATAACAATACAATATCTGATTTATTATTAAATACAATATCATAGACTTAAATAATTAATTATTTATTTATTATATTTATTTAAAAAAGCAATATGTATTATAAAAATACTTAAATTGATTTTTGAAGAGAGTCAATCAAATTTACTCTACTTTAATTGGTTCTAATGATGATTTTGCATAGTTTCCGTGTCTATTTAACAGGAGGTTTTAAAAGACCTCGCGAATTAACATGGGTTACAGGAGTATTATTAGCAGTATTAACTGTTTCATTCGGAGTAACTGGATACTCTTTGCCATGGGATCAAGTAGGTTTTTGGGCAGTTAAAATTGTAACAGGCGTACCTGATGCAATTCCAGTTGTTGGAGGAAGCATTGTTGAATTACTAAGAGGTGGCGTAAGTGTGGGGCAAGGAACATTAACAAGATTCTATAGTTTACATACACTTTTACTACCTTTATTAACTTTAATAGTAATGCTAATGCATTTTTTAATGATAAGAAAACAAGGTATTTCAGGGCCTTTATAAATTTCGCTTCTATTATAATTTAATCTACAACTAGGAGAAAAAAATTTATGTCCATATTAAAAAAACCAGACTTAAATGATCCAAAATTAAGAGCAAAATTAGCTAAAGGAATGGGACATAATTATTATGGTGAGCCAGCATGGCCTAATGATTTATTATATACTTTTCCTATAGTAATTTTAGGTACAATAGCTTGCTTAGTTGGACTTGCTGTCCTTGAACCATCCGCTATAGGAGAAAAAGCTGATCCTTTCGCGACACCATTAGAAATTTTACCAGAATGGTATTTATTTCCAACTTTCAATTTGTTACGTGTTATACCTAACAAATTATTAGGTATAGCAGCAATGGCTTCCGTACCTGCAGGATTATTAACTGTGCCTTTTATCGAAAGTGTCAATAAATTTCAGAACCCTTTTCGTCGTCCTATTGCAACTATAGTATTCTTAGTAGGCACTTTTGTTGCTATATGGCTAGGTTTTGGAGCTACTATGCCAATTAATAATGCTATTACACTAGGTTTATTTTAATCTAGTAATATATTTTTTAGAAAATAGTAGAGAAATCTTTGCTTTTTCAAAATTGAAAAAGCAAAGATTTCTTTACTATTTAATACTAATTTTAGCACCAGCTTCTTCGAGCTGTTTCTTTATTTCTTCAGCATCCTCTTTAGATGTAGCTTCTTTAATTATTTTAGGAGCAGATTCTACTAAAGTTTTGGCTTCTTTTAAACCTAATCCTGTTAAACCACGAACAACTTTAAGAATTGCTATTTTTTTGTCTGCAGGAACTTCTTCTAATGACACATCAAACTCTGTTTTTTCTTCAACAGCTTCTGCTACAGGAGCATTACCTACTACAGGTGCCATCATCATCATTCCACCAGAAGAAGCTGAAGCATCTACATTAAAAGTTTCTTCTATTTGCTTTACTAATTCAGCAGCTTCTAATAAAGTTAATGATTTAAGCTGATCTATAATTTCAATAATTTTATCGCTCATAATTAAAGTTACATTATAATAATAAAATCCAAATATAATAAGCCAAAAATAATATTAAAAGATATGAAAGCTATGCTTTACAAAAAACTATATGATCTGAATAACACACATAGAACAAGTTAAAAACAATATATTTACTTTAAACTAGCAATATCAAGTTGAATTGATGGGCCCATAGTAGAACAAATATAAAAATTTTTCCAATATTTACCCTTTGCTCCGGGTGGACGATTTTTATCTATAGATGCTTGAATAGATGATAAATTCTCTAATAAATCAGATTCTGTGAAATTAACTTTACCGAAAGGAATATGAACAATACCTGTTTTATCAACTCTATATTCTAACTTACCTGCTTTAAATTCTTCTATAGTTTGAACCAAATTAGAAGTAACAGTACCAGCTTTCGGCGAAGGCATTAATCCTCTAGGACCCAAAACCTTGCCTAATTTAGCGATTAAAGGCATAATATCAGGAGTTGCTATTAATTTATCAAAATCTAAGCGACCTTTCGATATTTCATCTATTAATTCTTCGGATCCAGCAATATCTGCACCAGCATTTAAAGCTTCTGAAACTTTATTTCCTTTTGCAATAACAGCTACTTTAATTTGCTTACCTGTTCCTTTTGGAAGTACAACAGTAGCTCTTAATTGCTGATCTGCATATTTAGGCTCTAAACCTAGAACAATATGTGCTTCAGCAGTTTCAATAAAGTTTGCAGTAGATATTGACTTCATTAATTTAATAGCATCTAACATTTTATAATTAGTTTTAGCAACTAATTCTAAAGCTTTCCTCATGCGTCGAGATAGTTTAGTCATTAATAGTTTACCAATATGAAATTCATAATATTTATTATATTATAAGAGAAAATTATTATTCTACTAAAATCCCCATATTTCTAGCAGTTCCTTCAATAATTTTTATTGCTGATTGTATATCTTTAGTATTTAAATCAGGAAGCTTTGTCTCAGCAATTCCTTCTAACTGTTTTCTAGTAACAGATCCAACTTTTTTGCTATTTGGATTACTAGAACCTTTATCAATTCCTGCTGCTTTTGCTAATAACACAGAAGCGGGTGGTGTTTTAAGAACAAAAGTAAAACTACGATCTTCATATACCGAAATTTCTACAGGAATAATAAAACCTATTCTATCCATTGTTCTTGCATTATAATCCTTGCAAAACATTACAATATTAACACCATGTTGTCCCAAAGCAGGACCTACTGGTGGTGCTGGTGTTGCTTTACCAGCAGAAAGAGCCAATTTAATAATAGCGACAACTTTTTTTGCCATGATTTCTAATAGTTTTTTGATCTTAGTATATTATATTTTTACAAAAATAGTTAAATTAATTAATTTTAAATTCAACATATAATTTAAAAAACAGAACCTTACAATTTTATATAATCACAATAATAGAAAAATACTATTTATTACTTGAAAATATTTAATAGTTAGTAATAACTATAATATCAGGAAACTTTTTTTGAGACTTTGAAATAAAAAAAATATTTACATTAAAAAAGCGAAGTTATAAATAAAGTATCAAGTTAAATTTTACTTTTGCAATAATACTATTATATATTAATTCTATTTTGAATGCAATATCTTATTAATTCAGACCGACTACGATTTTTTGTTTTATTAAATAACCGACCGATATAATATTCTACATTTCTAGTAGTCATGCTACTGTTTTTGGCAATTTCTTTATTCATCAAACCTTTTACAGTTAAATTTAAAATATTTTGTTCCTTAGGAGTAAGTTCAATTTGGGGCAATAATAATTCATTATTAATATCATATAAACTAAGACTATAGCATTTCATAATACTTACCTGTAGATCTCTTTTTAATTAACGTAAAGTAATCTATATAATTACTTTATAATATTAATATTAATATTTTTTATATTTAGCTTTACTATATTTTATATGACAATTAATTCTAACTCAAAGGAAGAAAAAATCCTAGTTAAAATAAACGGAGAAATATTTGCTTGTATTGCTAATATGTCTATAAATGAATTATTACAGTATCTAGACTTCGATATTAATCTAATTATTGTGGAATATAATTCACAAATTATCCCAAAAAATAAATTAAACGCAACTAATGTTAAACATAATGACAAATTAGAAATTGTAACAATTGTAGGAGGAGGATAAAATTAAAATTTATTTATTATCATAAATATTTACTAAATAACTAGAATCAACTTTTTTATTAAATTAATTAATAATTAAGTTGATTAAAATTTCAAATTAATTAAAGATAGAAAAATATATTTGCCAAATCATGAAAATACTTGCTTTAACCGAGTAGCCTTACCAGATAAATATCTCAAATAATACAATTTAGCTCTTCTAACCTTACTTCTTCTTATAATTTTTATAGTAATAATTTTAGGAGAATGAATTAAATATACTTTTTCGACACCTACTCCTTGCAATACACATCTTTGAGTAATTGTCGTACCTATCCCTCCATTATTTCTTGAAATAATTACACCTTGTGAAAATTGTGTACGTTCTTTATTTCCTTCTTGAATTAAAACACCTATGCGAACAGTATCTCCAACTCTTATAGAAGGAATATCATTTTTATAATAATGAGCTTCCAAATTCTGAATTAAATCTAATTTTGAAGAAATAGACGCAGTCATATCTTTTTCCTTAAATAAAAATATCCAATAACTCTAAATACATTATTATATAGTATAATAGTATGAACATTTAAAAGTCAATTTTAATTTTAACAATAATAGTAATATCCAAAAATATAAAACAATAACTTATATTAGTTAAAAACAAAACGCTTCACCACAATTATAAAAGTAAAAATATTACTTTTAAATTTTATATAGAACTTAAAAATTTAACTATTAAATACAATCATTTAAATGGAATCAATTAATAATTTAAGAGGGACATATGACATTTTACCAGGAGAAATTGAATACTGGCATTATATTGAAAGCAAAGCACAAAACTTATTTGAACAAGCTAATTATAATGAGATAAGAACACCTATACTTGAATTTCAAGACTTATTTGAAAGAGGGGTAGGAGAAGGAACTGATATAGTAAATAAAGAAATGTATAGTTTCCAGGATAAAGGTAAACGCTATATTACTTTAAGACCCGAAGGCACTGCAGGAATAGCTAGGTCATTTATACAACACAAAGTTTATGCATCAAATAAAATACAAAAATTTTGGTATAAAGGTCCAATGTTTAGATATGAAAGACCTCAATTAGGCAGGCAAAGACAATTCACTCAATTAGGCATTGAAGTCATAGGCTCAAAAAATTCAAGAGCAGATGCAGAAGTAATAAGCATAGCTTTCGAATTATTAAATAGATTGGAATTAAGAGATTTTAACCTAGAAATTAATTCCATCGGCCAAATAGATAATAGGAAACAATATGAAAGAAATTTAGTCCAATATTTAAACAAATATTACAATGATTTAGATGAAGATACACAACATAAATTGAAGATTAATCCATTAAGAATTTTAGATACTAAAGATATAAAAACACAAGAAATTTTAGAAAATGCTCCTCAAATCAATGATTTTCTAGATGATAATTCTAGGAATCATTTTATTACTTTATGCAAATACTTGGATACTATGTCAATTCCATATTCTATTAATTACAATTTAGTTAGAGGACTAGATTATTATAATGATACAGCTTTTGAATTTAAAACGAAAGAGTTAGGATCACAAGATACAATTTGTGGAGGGGGACGATATGATAAACTGATAAAAATTTTAGGAGGACCAGAAGTAGGAGCAATTGGATGGGCAATTGGTATGGAAAGACTGCTTGCAATTATTAAAAATAAAATTCAAATTAGTAAAAAAGAAATAGACTTTTACATAATTAGTGAAAATACAGAGGAAACAAAATTAGAATCAATGTTAATCTTTCAACAATTAATTAATAAAAAACATAAAGTTATCTTAAATCTAGATGATGAAAAATTACAAAAACAATTAAAAAAAGGTAGTGATTACTCAGCTAAATTTTGTATAATTGTTAAGAAAGACGAAAATGAACAAAAGCAAATTATACAAAAAAATATGCAAACAGGAGAACAAAAATTAATAAAAAAAGAGAATATTAGTTACAGTATTAATTAAAATTATGCCAAGAACCAGATTTGAACTGGTGACACGAGGATTTTCAGTCCACTGCTCTACCAACTGAGCTATCCCGGCATATTTCTATTATATCAAGTTATTGCATAAATATCAATATCTGTTGATTATTAAAATCAAAGAATTTATTTATAGTAATTTAACCATTTTCCAGGATCTTCTATATATGATAAACACTCTACAACATCCCAATCTATTTTTATATTTAATTTATCTGATGTCACGCTAACATTTAAAATAGGTGAATGAGCAATAAACAAGGGATTACTATTCAAATGAGATTGATTATGCTGTTTTTCAATTATGTAATAAGTTCCACATTTATTCACATATAAACAATTAATACAAATACACATAATAATTAAGTTAACTTAAGCAAATAAATACTAATTAAAACTATGCCTTTTTTTGAAATCTATTTTTATAATTATAAACAATATATAAACCATATTTTAAATTTAAATATTCTCGAATATAATAATTTAAACTTTTTTATCATTTTTTTATTTGGAATAATTGGAAGCCTATCACCATGTAATTTATCGATGATCCCAATATATATTTCTTATATAACAAAATCAAAAGTGAAAAAAAATAATTATTTTAATAATATACTTTATTTTTCAATTGGAAATTTTATAAGCTGCTTTGCCCTAGGAATAATTTCTACATTTTTAAATAAACTGTACAATGATTTAATCATTAATATTGTAATGTTCACAGACTTTATCAAAATTGTTATTTCATTAAGCTTATTAAATATTGTTAAATTCAGACTTATATTTGATAATAAAATTATAAAAAAACAATATAAAAATAATTTATTTGAGATTATTTTACTTGGAGTAACAACGGGCGCTTCAGCTTCTGCATGTAATGCACCGCTCATAAGTATAATAATGCTATGGACAATTCATTATCAGAATTTATTTTTCAGCTTAGTTATTTTTTTTATATATACATTAGCAACAATTACGCCCATACTATTATCAACGACATTTACAGGATTATTTCAACATAATACATATTTAAAAAACATATCGTCATACTTAATTTTTATTACGGGCACTATCTTATTATCACACAGTATACTTAACATATTATTATTAATCTAAAATTATTAAATGCATTAAAATTAAATAATCTAAAAACAATGTGGAAACCTATCTAGCGTAATTACAAATATCAAGCTAGATAAAGGCAAATTTTATCTAAAAATTATCGTAATTCATAATTAGATTCTTCAATTAATGAAATACCCGTCATTTCCTGAGGTTTGCCAAGATTCATAATATCTAGAATAGTAGGTGCAATATCAACTAAAGAGCCATTAGACCTTAATTTTACTTTTCCACCATGAGCATTGACCCTATTTTGTTCTCCTTCTATAAACAAAAAAGGAACCAAATTTGTAGTATGGGAAGTATGAGGTTGATTTTTTTCATCTAACATACATTCAATATTGCCATGATCAGCTGTGATAATAAGTAAACCATTTGCTTTACCTACTGCGTCAACTAATTTACCTATACATTCGTCAACTATTTCCATCGCGTTTAGAGCAGCTTTATAATTACCAGTATGACCCAACATATCTGGATTAGGATAATTAATAATAATTAAAGAATAATAATTTTTTTCCAAAGCTTTAATTACACTTCTTGTAAGTTCATCAGAAGACATTTCTGGAGCCAAATCATAAGTAGCAACTTTAGGACTAGCAATCAATTCTCTATCTTCACCAGATTTTAATAAATAGTTTTTACTATTTTTATATAAGCTACACAAGCAACTCTAATCACATGTAGCTTTAACAACTAATATAAATACCTACTAATATTTATGTTAAATTATAAAATTTCTTTATATATCTAATAATATAATTCAAGTTTAGTAATATGTAAAATAATAAAGGAAATCAGGCATCAAATTATTATATTTAATTATTTAGTTACATTTCCTATAACTACAATTACAAAAATTTAAATTTACAAAAAAATTAATTTTCCTTATCCCAATAATTAATAAATTATGCTTTTATATCAACTTCAAATCTTCAAAATTTATAATTTCTAAAAATATTACATAGCCTAAACCGCACGAAATGGCTCTTCTACTCCTCCATTAAAAAAATATGTTACATGCGCATATTTTTCTGTTTCAGATATTCTTAACTGCTTTAAAGAATGTTGTGAAACAATTTCTCCAAGGAAATTATTCAAAAGATTAGGTTTGAAAATTACAGATACAGGTAATGAAGAATCGTATTGCGTAAATGTAGCAATATTTAAATTTTGAATTAAATTCCGAGTAAAACCCTTAAAATTATCTTTTGCAAAAGCTTGAACTAATTGTCTCATCCTATCAGGACGATAGTTAAAGAATATAATTGCATCACCTGATTTAATAGCACCTTTATTAACACGTATAGGTAGTATAAACTCATCAGATATAGAATTGTCATAATTTTTTGAAATATATTCTGCTGGTGTAGTCGGTATAAAATTATCATCATTAATTAATATATTATAAGCTTGCTCCGTTCTTGCCCATCTTGAATCTCGATCCATAGCATAATATCTTCCCATAATAGTAACTATATTTATATTTAGAGCATCATTAATATATTTTGAAATTGTGTTAACGAAATTGATTGCAGAAAAAGGATTAGTATCTCGTCCATCAGTTATTATATGTATATATATATTCTGCAAACGATAACGTGTAGCAAAATTAATTAATGCAAATAGATGAGCAATATGAGAATGAACACCACCATCAGAACACAAACCGATTAAATGTAAAGAATTCTGATTAATCTCTAATTTTTCAAATATACTAATTAATTGATTATTAAGAAAAAAAGATTTATCTTCTATGGCATTTGAAATTTTAACTAAATCTTGAGGAATAATTCTACCACCACCAATACTAACATGTCCTACTTCAGAATTACCCATCTGATTTTTAGGTAAACCAACGTATTCACCTGATGCATGCAGAAAAGTCATAGGATAATTATTTATTAAACTATCTAAAATAGGAGTAGATGCATTAGTGAATGCATTACCATGTAAATTATTAGTATAACCCCACCCATCCAAAAAAAATGACATATTATGATTAATATGTTTTTCTAAAACCATACTTGTATATTATACATACATAAGGCTTTAACTTGTTTAAATATTCTAAGAAGATACAAAATTATTTATAATTATGTTTTTATAAATTAATATTTAAATAAGGACATAGATATATGATTAATATTGAAAGTAATAATTCTACAATAATACTACAATACTGATGTAAAATTATATGATTATGTAAACTATAATATTAAGATTAATCATAATTTTTACTAAATTATCCTATCCTCATAACTATAAAAAAACAGCATGCTATTTTTTCTTTAAAATTAAGATTAGCTATTTCACCTTTTGTAATTTAGTAAACATAAACGCACAATAGTTAATACTGTTGGATAAATTTTTGTTCTCGACATATTTAAATAATATTTAAGATTTATATTTTACAGTTTGTATATAGTATATTCGCAATAAAGGACTTAATTTAATAATTGTAACTATTAATTAATCTTATCACAAGGAATCACATATGTCCAAAGTCACTTGTACTAAAAACATAAATACTTTGCTAATTAATTATTGACTCCCCAGGTAGGACTTGAACCTACGACCAATCGGTTAACAGCCGACCGCTCTACCACTGAGCTACTGAGGAATAAATGTTATATATAAGAATTATTATATTAGAATAAATAAAATATATCAAGTTTTGCATAAAACACAAATTTTTGATTATAATTATTAAAGTTTATAAATAGCGGACGTGGTGAAATGGCAGACACGCTAGATTTAGGTTCTAGTGAGGATTCTCGTGAGGGTTCAAGTCCCTCCGTCCGCATATATAACTAGTTTTTAATATCAAAATTAGTTATATCTTTTATTAAATATTTAATTATATTATCTTTAATCATCATTTGTTTTAACAATTCAACTAAATATAAGCGTGACTGAAACTCGTTTAATTTTTTCACTTCTTTTTTTAAAACTGCTAATTTAAATTCTTGTTCTAAAGTTAATTCATTTACCATATTTTTAATTAAATTAATTCTATTATATTCACATTACTTAACATATAAAAAATAAGTATAATCATATACTTGAATTTTCTACACTAAAAATAGTCCATAATTATAGGAGATAATATTTCATAAAATATAGCTTTTATTTCATATTTTTCATATAACAAATAAGATCTTAACCAAAAAGGTCCTTGTCTAGCAAATATTTGTTCAAAATAATTAGAATGAACTAATTCAATAGTTTGAATATCTTTATAAAAATCTACTTTTTGCTGAATTAAATAATGACCTATAGGTATATTTATAGATATTAAGTCCTTATCTTCATTACTCCACAACGAAATAGAATATACTAACTTATCTTGCTTCTGATTAACTAAATAAATTTCCCTGGAAATTTTAAATTTTTCTGCATAATTCCAATTAACAAAGTCTAAAATTTCAAGATTTGAAATTTTAGGATAAGATAACTTTATGCGAGATTTAGTAATTATATTTAATTGCCTAGTTAAAGAACCATCACTTAAAATAAATATAGACCACAAAGTCATTTGTTTTATAATATTCATTGTAAAAAAAACTAAAGGAGTTTAATATATTTATTAAGATATAGAATATTAAAATAGAATTATAAATAAAAAAATCAGTTTATAGAAAATGATCATTATTTATAATACAATTAGTTAAATACACCGGATTATAAACCATAATTTTACGATTAATAATTATTATAAGTTTTTTTTTTAATAGATTAATTAATCTTGTAACGGTTACTCTACTACAACCAATAATTTTAGATATATCTAATTGCGATATTTCTAAATCAATAAGAATACCAGGAGGATATATTATTCCAAAATTTTTACACATAATTAAAATAAAACTCAAAAATTTATTAACTATATTCTTATGATGAAAAATATTAGCAAATAATTCAATGTAATATAATTTAGAATTCAATGAATCTAGTTCTAATTTTAATAATTGAGAATGATATCGTTTACAAGTATAAAAATCTGCAAATGATATAATAAGTAAAGTAGACTTAGTAAAAGCTTTAACTTCTAAATAATAATTAATATTAGTATCTACAGAGAAAATAACATTATTCAAGTTTATTAAGTATAAAGTTACTAACTTATTAGAAGAATATCGTTTAGATATACTAACTATACCATGTAATCCAATGTAAACTAATGATGAATTATCTAAAATCATATTATCTTTTTGCTCAAGATTTATAATTTCAAAAGAAATATTAGAATTATGTATTAAAAAATTCCAATCGTTATGTAAAAACAAATTATTATAAGACATTACTTAAAAACAATATTTTTATTTAATATAAAAGACTAAAAACTTATGGCTAAAATTCAATTTATTCCTGGATTTGATGAAGAAGTAGTCCCTGACGTACGATTAACTAGATCTAGAGATGGAAGTACAGGAACAGCGACCTTTAGATTTGCAAATCCTAAGATACTAGACATTCAAACAACCAAAGAAGGCGATATAACAGGGATGTATTTAATAGATGAAGAAGGAGAATTAGTAACCAGAGATGTGAATGCAAAATTTGTCAACGGTAAACCTATAGGTATCGAATCAGTATATGTAATCAAAAGCCCAAAAGATTGGGATAGATTTATGAGATTTATGGAAAGATATGCCAATAATAATGATTTAACTTTCAGGAAAGCTAACTAACTATTTCCCCCGTCCAAGGTAAGGGGGAAAAGTATATAAAATAAATTTATTCATTCATATTGCGGTATGTAGCCACAGCAGACGGTGAAACTCTATTAAGATAACGAAATATCCAATATTTAAAAATAGTATCTAAAATTACTGGAAATGTAGATATAAATAAAAAAATAAAATCTCGACTTTCTGGCAATCCAAAATGTCTCAACATACTTTCAATAATAACTTCCCATCCATGAGGAGAATGGAATCCAACAAAAATATCTGTAAATAAAATAATTAGAAAAGCTTTCGCAGTATCACTTAAGCCATAAATAACTTCATTAATAAAAGATTTAAGAATAGAAATTTGTTTACGACCAATAACTAATAAAATTATAAAACTAATAACAGAACAAGTCTCAGATAATATATTCTTAATGGCATTAGCACTCTCATTTGAATATTGTTGAGCTAATTCTATAGCTTTTATTCGAATTTGCTGTTCAACTATATTATAATCAATATCTTGTCTTTTACCTATTAAAATTTCAAAATGAATTTTTTCCTCAAACTGTTCTAGCTCAGAGAAAGCTCGCTCTTCTTGAGAAGAATTTAAAAAAATATTAGGTTTGTAGTGATTCCAACAATAGTCAACACAAGGACCAACAACAAGACTTTTAGATAATTGTCCGACTAAAATTGGAGTAATAATCAATATTAAAAGATACTGTGTAGATGAAACTGTTAAATATCTTGATATTCTAAATTCTTCAATGCTTTCCATTTCTGCATTTGGATCCAATTCTTTCTTAAATTTATCAAAAATTTTTGTTATTGATCTTGGAATAGGCCCTAGTTTATCAAAGCTAGATTTATTAACTTCTTCTAAATTCCAATATTTCATATTAACTCCTATTCTCAGAGCATTTTTATCAAAATAGATGCAAAAAAATATAAAAATATTTATATTTAATGTAGAATATGTTTCTACATTAAATATAATAATAAAATAAATAAACAATAATAATATTTAACATTTGCTCTGATTAATAAAGCATTTTCATATTAATCTTCAGATCTAACATCTGCATCAATTACAGAATCATCATTATTAGATGAATTAGAATTATTTACATTATTTGTAACTGAATCTTTATTCTGGCCATATATTTTTTGTCCAATTTGCATTAATAAATCTTGTAATTGCTTGCCTAAAGAAGACATTGCTGAATAGTCATTTTTATCAATAGCTTCTTTTAATTGTTGAATAGAAGATTCAATGTCTTTTTTATCTGATTCATCAATTTTATCACTCATTTCTTGTAATTGTTTCTCAGATTGGAAACATAAAGATTGAGATTGGTTCTTTAAATCAATTTTTTCTCTTTTTTCTTTATCCACAGCTGAATTTTCTTCTGCTTCTTTTACCATACGTTCTACTTCATCTTTAGGCAAAGTAGATGCTCCACTAATTGTAATAGATTGTTCTTTCCCACTACCTTTATCTTTTGCTTTTACAGATAATATACCACTAGCATCTATATCAAATGTTACTTCAATTTGTGGAACTCCTCTTGGAGCAGGCAAAATTCCATCTAGTCGAAAAGTACCTAAGCTTTTATTATCTTTTGTTAATTCTCTTTCACCTTGTAATACATGTATTTCAACATTAGGCTGATTATCTACCGCAGTTGAAAATACTTCTGATTTTTTAGTAGGTATAGTTGTATTACGAGGAATTATTTTTGTCATAACTCCTCCTAATGTTTCTACTCCTAAAGACAAAAGTAGTTATTATATAAATAACTCTTTAAATAAACTATACGAAAATATTTTTATTTGAATAGCTTTGATTTATTATATATCATAGGTTGCAATTTTAAATAAATTATCAAATTAAGAATATCTTTTAAAAAGTAATATGACTCTAATCAATTTGAAATTGTAAGCTTTATCTCTAAATCAATAAAATTTTTTTGTTTACTTTACTCTAACCAATTAATAAAATTTGATTTAATGAAACAAATTCATAGCTTTAATTACATTATAACTAATTAAGAGTTTTTTTCTTTCAATATAAAGGAGTGACATCTAATAATAATATATCTTTTACTTCACCTGCTAAAACTCCTGCTTGAACAGCTGCTCCTATTGATAATAATTTTTTCTATTTGAAAAAATTTTATTTTAAAACTATAAGAATATATTTTAATATATATAGCTTTAACTTTAATAATAAAAATAAAAAGCCGAATATAAAAAAAATAATTAATTAAATTATTTTTTCATATCCAATCAAAAACTAATTAGCAAAAATAATAAGAGTTAACCATTCTTCAAATAATTACAATTATTTTACTCTAGAAGAAAATAAAAATAACATAAAAACATCAATGGTTTAATTTTATTTAACATATAAATTTTTGCGAAATTAATAAAAATATAACAACTACTTCATCAGGATTCACGCTTTGGTTGGGCTGTCTGTTTAACATTTGGGTTACTAATGCTTGAACAGCAGGTATTCTTGTAGAACCTCCGACAAGAACAACTTCATCTAATTTATCAATTGATAAATTAGCATCTTTTAAAGCATTTTTTACAGGTATTTGGCATCTATCAATCAAATCAGAAACTAATTCTTCAAATTTAGCCCTTGTTATTGTTTGCTCTAAATGTTTTGGACCAGTGTTTGTAGCTGTAATAAATGGTAAATTAATATCTGTTTGACTTAAATTAGATAACTCTACTTTAGCTTTCTCTGCTGCTTCAGTTAATCTTTGCAAAGCTTGTCGATCTTTAACAAATAGAACCGAATAGATTCTTATTACAGAACTATACAAGCACTTCTCAGCACATATAGCTCACAATTAATTTACTAAGTAAACATAAACTAATATATTCATAGTTATATAATAAAATAAAAATTATCTTACTATTGATTAACTTTAAGAATATCTCTTATTTTTTTGTATTAATAAATTATAATAAAAAAAATATTTCAACGTTTTTACATATTAATTAATTAAATTATAAGTGTTCTACTTAATTCTAAATTTATCATGAGTATAAAATACTTAAAGCAAATATAATTTATAGATAATATTAAACTATTACTTTTAGTTTGAACTCTTTTGCATCTATTTATTTGTTATAAAGTTTAGTTTCAGCTAATTAAACTAAGACTTAAACACACCAAATTTTATATAAAAGTCGTTTTCACAAACTTAAATCAATACCTTCTTTATTTTTAAAATCTTGCAAAAGCCACTCTACTATTTTTTTATCAAAATCATCTCCACCTAAGTGTGTATCTCCTGAAGTTGATAATACTTCAAACACTCCATCACCTACTTCTAGAATAGAAACATCATCAACCTAAGAATAGAAATTCTTGGCTGACAAGATACACAAAGTAATTATCTTACTATGTATCTTTCATATAAATCAAAACAATACTATTAAAATATAGAATACAATTATTACCAATTATCAAATTTATAACGTTGTGACCAATAAGTTTGATCACCATCATATGGTGATTTTTCATCTAAAACCTTAATATATTGTTGTTTAGGAAACCATCGCATTCTTGGTAAAAAAATAGGAACAGAGGAACTAGTATCAGTTAAAATCCAAGAAGCTGTGTAACAATTATTAAAGAAATAATATTTTTGATTATCAGGAAAATATTTTTGTTTAATCCAATTTTTACTTTTATTAGGATGTTTTCTAATTACTGCTGCTCTAATTTGAGAAAATAATACTTCGTCAAGCTTCTTAAATGCTAGAAAAGATTGACAAGTATCATAATAATAAACCCATTTGAAAATACGAAACCTTATTTTTTTTATAAGAATAGTAATCGATCCAGATTTTAGATTCTGAATAATTTCTCTATTTCCCTGTGTAAATAATCTCATAGATTGAATAGAAGGATAAATTAGAACTTTATGATAAGGATTCGCAAAACCTTTTTGCCCAACATTACAAATACGATAACCGATAAAGTCAAAACTTATAGTACTTGATTGAATATCCACAGCTTTGTTATCAAAAGAGAATCCAAGCTGTAGAATCCATTGTTTAATTAATAAAATTGATTGTAATATTATGTTTTTTTGACTATGCATAATTAAAAATTGATGGCCATACTGAATAAAAGTAAATTTTTCTTTTGTATTTAATTTTAAATTCAGATAAGATTGTAAACCATAAAAATATATATTAACTAATAAAGGACTAAGAATGCAGCCTTTTGTTGAATATGAATATGTATTAGGAAAGTCTAAGCTTTGAGATTGGTAAACATACTCATTAAGTATACCTAAGTCTAACCAATACTGTAAACATGATGTTAATTTAGGCAAAGTATTGATTTTGTTTAAAAATAGAATAGAATTCACATCAATTAAAGTATAGGCTAGATTAATATTAGCTACATGCAAAGGTTTTCGATAAAGATTAGTAAAAATAACTTCTACTACATCTTTATTAGATCTCCCAGGCCTATATCCATAACAATAAGACTCAAACCTAGCTTCCCATTCTGGTTCTAATACTATTTTTACTAACATTTGCTTTGATAAATCTTTTATCAAAGATACTAGAATATAAGAATTATAAAAATCAATACTATTATTATGAATGATTTTATTTTCCCAAATGTTTTGTTCTAATTTCGAAGTATCTTTTACCAAATCATTAATATTTATCTCAGAAGCAATTTGTATTTTTTGATTATCTAAAAAAATTAAGTTTTTGTCTATTTTTTTTTAATATATTTTTGTTCAGTTATTAATTTAACAGATAATAGCTTCGCAAAAAAATTGTCAATTAATTGTGACTGCAAAGAAATTAACATATCATAATTTTTCTGCAAAGATGCTTGATAAATTTTTTTTTGTAGTTCAAAAACATTAAAATTAACCTGGTCCCATGGTATTTCATTCCATGATAAATTTTTTAATTGGACAGACGAAAAATTATGCATTGTATCTAAAATTTTAACAGATTAATAATCAATATATATGCTAATAATATCTATATAATTTTTTATAAATTAGTTTTAATGTTATGCAAAGCGTAATCTAATGAGAAAAAATAACACATACAATTTCTGCAAATAGATTTCCCAAAAATCATATACTTAAATCATATAAACGGACTATTATATAAAAAATTATCAATATTAAAGAAATCCAAACATTCACTTGGATTATTAAAAAATAATAATTAAAGACAACTGTATAATATTATTTTATCCGAATTTTACGATGTAAGTTTAAGAATATAAATTGTGTACAAATAGACACGATATAATATGAATGAATGAAGTCGAAATATATAAATATATATATTTATTGTTTATCTCTCTTCAAAAAAACTAAACATATATTTTATCAAAATATTTAGCTTAAGTATTTATATACATAATTACAGTAAATACTTAGATTTTTCAACAATCTTCAAATATCAATATTATTAAATTTATAGACAATTAATCTAGGTTTGATTAGACATTTTAGAATTAAATAATTTTCTATTGTTCATGTTAAATAAAATCTGCCTAGAGAAAATTTATATTAGTAGTATTATTATAATAAGAACAATTAATCTATAATATTTTATATTGGATAATTACCACCGCCTAAATCAAATACTAAAATTGTTTCGTTATTTTTCTTATCTAAACCATAAGACAAGGAAGCTGCTGTTGTATAAAGTTGATAAATTAATCACTTATTTAAAACTGTAAAACTAATTTTGATTAAATACAGCTTCTCAGAATTTTTGTGAGATTTAAATAATACAAAAAAATTTCAGTGAACAAGCCGATTAATAAAATTAGTAATATATAATTATTTAAAACAAAGGACCTGTTATTCATATACTATATTATGGATCAAAATAACTATAATCAGGCATATAATCTATCAAATAACAAATTATTAAAACATGAGCAAAATAAAGGATGCAGTTACTTTAATTTAATGATTTAATAAAAAAACCATATATGTAAATTAATCCAAATATAAAACAATATTTACTAACGCTCATTAATTATTCGTAATACTTAGTAGGATTGAACACAAAATAAATTTTTTGCTCTTCCTATAAAAACCTAGCAAAATAATTTTTTATTAATAGGCTTTTTTGTAATTTTATTTGATTAATAAATAGCAAATAATTTAAAGATTAGTAAAATAATAATTGAAGTACTGTGGTAAAATTTGGTAAGTATCATAAATAGAAACTAAGTGTGATTTTAAAGTTATATGATTTTTACTAAAATTATCCTGATAAGCAATAATTTTTTTACCATTTATAATTTTGATCCAGTTATGATTCCATTTTTCATACTTAGCAGTCTTATATTTTTTTACTGCATATCGATAAATAATTTCATTTAATACTCGATCCATTTCTTTTAAAATTTTTACAGCAACAAAATGACAATAATAATTTGAAAAATTTTGAATAATAGGGTTTAGCTTTTCGATAATATCATCTTGTCGCATTTGTGAATTAGCTCTCCATCTATTTAACTTATCTTTGTGATACAAACATTGTTTAATAGAACGGAAATATTTTTTTTTATTCTGAGCTGAAGGTGAAATAATTACTTTGGAATTTTCACTATTCCAAGTATTTAAATTGTTATATCTTTTAAAATTATAGCCAAGAAAATCAAAACCTTCATATAAAGAAGAAATAGTCAAATCTGTATTACTCAAAGAAATACCTAACAATTTTAAAAATTGTTTAATAGTAGACAAATAATTACTTATTATATTAATATCATTATGATTTAGTACAATAATTAAGTGATTAGCATATCTTACAATATCACAAGATTTTACATTTGTTAAATTTTGTTTTTCCAAAGTCTTAAAACTTTGCCATTCTAAAGAATGCTGCAAACCATATAAAATTATATCTGCAATTAAAGGAGTAATAGTATGTTTATCAAATAAGCAAATATTAGAATACTGAAATCTAGGATTAAGAAGTTTTTTATAGATATTCATATAACTAGCTTCGAGCCATGCTTTAATCTGATTATACATTAAACCCTTATATTTGATTTTTTTTAGAACTAATTGATGATTCAAATCTGGAGAAAAGAAATTGATTGTACATGAAATAATAGTTGCATTTATATAACGACAATCCTTGACTAAAAAACTGTATAGTTTAATAATAGATTGTTGGATAGAATATCCTTCTTTAAAGCCATATGAACCACTTTCTATTCTTGCTTCCCATTCTGGTTCTAAAACCATCAAAACTAATTTTTGCAAAACTAAATCTTTTAAACTTGCTTTTTTTTCACGCTTATTAGATTTTCTAAAAACTGATATGTATGAAACTTCTGCACTATTATTTAAACATAATTGCTTAATATAATTTAAATCGATAGAAGCAATATCCTCTGATTTCACATACTTTTTATTCCAATGCAAAACATATTTGAGTGCAAGATATTTCAATTCTAAACTATTGATTAAAATTTGTTGATAACTAATTAAATTATTACTATTTCCTTCTGAAGATGCTTGATAAATTTTTTTTTGTAATGTTTTTACAAATAGTTCTAATTTATTCCATAAAGGACTAGAAAATTTTGTATTAATTTTAAGCATATTAATCAAAATATTTTGATCTAAATCATTCATTCCAAAACTTCAATAAATTATTTTTTTAAATTATTACGTATTAATCAAATATTAAAATTAGAGACACAATCTTTATAAAAAATATAGTGTTCGTAAACTTTTTATTTCAATATAATAAATTTTTAATGATATATTATTAAATAAACTCTTAGGGTTAGAGATTAAGTTAGTATAGCTTAAAATATAAGTTTATCAATATAAAATTTGCATTTGAATGTTGATTTTTTAATAATTATCATACCTAACTTTGATAAACAATATTTATAATACATTAAAAATAATCTAAGCCTGCAATTTTACCTGCATTTTTTGTAGCCTGACGTTGTGAATCATTAAAATAAAAGTGGCTATTATATAAAAAGCCTTTTGAAAACAGACCAAGCCTTTATCAAGGCAATCTAGCTTAATTTTAATTAATTTTAATTAAAGCAATAATTATATTATTGTCATTCTAATTAGTTTACTAACAAATAAAATAACTAATTTTAAATAAAAAGTTTATTATAAATTTATAATTTGTATATTTATAATTCAAAATAAGTACTAAGATGTAATTAAATATAATTTATTATAATTAGGAAAAGATAAACTACACAAATAAAAAATTGCTTCAACTATTATTATTAAATGTGTATATATATAAAATACTATTAACTAATTCGCACATATGCAGGTACAGTGACAACCGTTTGATTAATAGATTCTCCAAGATACTTAGAAGTATCATTAACTAATTTGCGTAATAAACAAAGTCAACTAAAAAAATTGCTTTTTGTAAACTGTAAAAATACCTTATAATATATACAGCTTATACACTAAAATATAATTTAGGACTCCAAGTGCGGATCAACTGAAATAAATATTAATAAAATAATGTACACAAATTTAGATAGTCAACTAATCCAATAAAATAAAAGATAATCTCAATTTGCTAATTTATCTTTAAATAAAACTAACTATTTCTAATAATCATTTTCGTGCGATATATTAACTTTTATTTTCTATTTATTCAACCTTGAGCAGAAATTTCTTCTGGAGCGAAATCCTTATTAAGAGCAGGACACTCTATTTTTACACTACCATTTGTAGAACCTATAACATTATATGATACTTGTTTTAATTCTTCTGAGACTTCTTCTGCTTTTCTTCCGATAAAACGCTTAATTGAATATTGAAATAAAATTTTTTTTCATGAACCGTACAAGATAATTTCTTATCAATTTAAATAAATATTATATTTACGGCTCTACTATTAGAAACTTAAATTGTTCTAAAAAAATCTTCAATAGACTATCACTTTATTATATTGCTAAAATATAATAAAACATATTCGTCTCTTAATATGATACAAAGTTTTTTAGATATTATATAATTAATAAAATTTGAGCTACATCTTATATGATCAATCAATCAATAACTTAGAAAAGTATTAAATCTATCTTAAAACTATATAATAATAGCATGCTATTGTCCCAAATCAAACTTGGTTAGCTATCATATTAATCATATTAATCATAAAAAACATGTATTAATAATATTAAAAATACATGCAATAAATCAAATTCGCACAAATGTATTTTCAGGGTTAATAACAGCCTGTCTTTTAGCTATTTGTCCTACTAACAAATCTTTATTTTTTGTATACGCTACTACAGAAGGAGTAGTTCTTAATCCTTCAGAATTAGGAATTACTGTTGGCTTACCACCTTCCATAACAGCAACTACTGAATTTGTTGTAATTAAATCAAGTATGTAAACTTTTTTATTTAAACTATACGAGGATATTTCTATCCACATAGCTTTAATATCTAAAATATAATTGAATAAGAATAATTAGTTCTAAAAATGCATAATATTAAATAACTTATATATAAAATAATATCTAATTTGAACATCATATATTAGTATTAAATTTAGGATTAATACAATAGAGAAATAAATATCAAAAAATTTAAGTGATTTTTCTAAATAATATATAAAAAATAAATAATTATAATCCTTATTTATATCTGTATATTTAATGCTAGTAAATTTAAATATATTTTTCCAATTTTTTCAGATGTCTTTTAGCTCGCACCCTAAATCTATACCGACTACTTTACTCATATTATTTCTACTAAATTTAATTTTGTTAAATACTATTATAATTGGCTAAAGATCTATAATATTTAGCTTAATTAAAAATACTTCACTCACAAGTTAGGCATTAAAGATGTAATTGCCGAAATAGATTGAAACGAGGAAAAAAATAAATATATATACAAAGATCTATACTTTTAATATAGTTAATAGTTCATATTTTTTACGCTATAAACTAGTTTATAGCGTAAAAAATATGAACTATTAACTATATTAAAGAGATGAACCTATTCCTGAATAAGATCCATAAATAAAAATCCCTAAAACAGTGATAACTAATATACCTCCAAAAGTTGCAACAAGCCACAGCGGAATTCTTCCTGTACTAGCCATAAAATAAACTTTCCTCCTTTATATTTATAACAATTTATTAGTTCATACAAAACAATAGCTTTTATTTAATTGAAAAAATAACTTGAAAAAAGGACAGCTAAAACAAATATTAGTAATAATCCCCAATATAAAGATGGACGATTTAATTCTACAGGCTGTTTATTTGGATTAGGATCAGTCATTGCTATATCTCCTGATTATCTCTGAATAAATTGCATAGATGTTATAGCTCCAAGAAAAAATACAGTAGGAATAGCTATGCCATGTATAGCTAACCATCTAAAAGTAAAAATTGGATAAGAAATACTTCTATTTACATTACCTTTGTTCATTATATCAATACCTTTAATTATAAACCTTTCGTTAAATCTTCTAATTCTTGTTTTGCACTAAATCTATCATTAACAAGAGGAACTTGTTGACGATCTTGTGTAAAATACTCATTTGGCCGTGGGGTACCAAATACATCATATGCTAGTCCAGTACTTACAAACAACCAACCAGCAACAAATAAAGAAGGGATTGTAATACTGTGTATAACCCAGTAACGTATACTAGTTATGATATCAGAAAAAGGGCGTTCTCCAGTTGATCCTCCAGACATAATTAATATCTCCCAGCAAAATTAATTCAAAAATTTCCAAAATATAATAATTAATTAATGAAAAATAATACTTTCATTAAAATATTATCGCAAAAAAATCGTAGCGGATAAGAGACACAAAATAATAATTTTCTCTTTTCTGTTATGATTATATATTATAACAGTGTATTTATATTATCTATTATTATAATTATAAAATGATAATAAAATATTCTGACTATTGAAAAAAATTTTTTAATAAATTATTTAAATTAAATATAATTATGACAGAAACAAAACGATAAGTGTATAGAATCAATACTCTCAATATTTCTTAAAAAATATTATAATAAAATCATTGTATGATTTTATTATAACAAGTAAAAAAATTAATGTTAACTACATAGTATTAATAAATTAATATCTATATACATTAATCATAATTACAATATAAGATTTTCCAAACCTAAGGAGATATAACTCATGCTAGACGCATTTGCAAAAGTTGTTGCACAAGCTGACGCTAGAGGAGAATTTTTAAGCAATACTCAAATTGACGCACTTGCTGCTATGGTTGCAGACGGTAACAAAAGACTAGATGCAGTAACAAAAATTACATCTAACTCTTCTGCTATAGTAACTAATGCAGCTAGAGCTCTATTCTCAGAACAACCACAATTAATTCAACCAAGCGGCAACGCTTATACTAACCGTCGCATGGCTGCTTGCTTAAGAGACATGGAAATTATTTTAAGATATGTTACTTATGCAATGATAGCTGGTGATTCTAGTGTTCTTGATGACAGATGTTTAAACGGCTTAAAAGAAACTTATCAAGCATTAGGTGTACCAAGCGCATCAGTAGCTGTTGGTGTACAAAAAATGAAAGAAGCATCAGTAGCTTTAGCTAATGATCCAAGTGGTGTTACACCAGGCGATTGTAGTTCTCTAATAGCAGAATTAGCTAGCTATTTCGATAGAGCTGCCGCAGCTGTTTAATAAAAAACAAAAGAGTAAAAATAAATTTAACTTAAAAATTAATCACATTTATATAAGGATATTATATGAAAACTCCAATTACTGAAGCAATTGCATCTGCTGATAGTCAAGGCCGTTTTCTAAGCAATGCAGAATTACAAGCTGTTAATGGACGTTATAATAGAGCAAGTGCAGGTTTAGCAGCTGCACGTTCTCTAACAGATAACGCTCAAAGATTAATTGCAAGTGCTTCACAAGCTGTGTATACAAAATTCCCATTCACAACACAAATGCCGGGTCCTGCATATGCTTCTAGTGCAACTGGTAAAGCAAAATGTGCAAGAGACATCGGTTACTATTTAAGAATGGTAACTTATTGCTTAGTTGTAACTGGTACTGGTCCTATGGATGAGTATTTAATCGCAGGTTTAGAAGAAATTAACCGTGCTTTCGATTTATCTGCAAGCTGGTATGTAGAAGCTTTACAAAATATTAAAGCAAATCATGGTTTAACTGGACAAAGTGCTGTTGAAGCTAACCTTTATCTAGATTATGCTATTAATACTTTAAGCTAAAAATATTTAAAATAATCTAGTGGAATGTATTTTTCCACTGGATTATTTTATTTTAATTTAAATTTATTATACTGACTATAAGGAAAGATGGCCGAGTGGTTTAAGGCGCAGCATTGGAAATGCTGTTTAAGTTTTGCTTAACGAGGGTTCGAATCCCTCTCTTTCCTAAGATCAAATAGCTTAATTAAAATATAAGATATATCATCTTTTAAATTTATAATAAATTTAAAAGATGATATATCTTATATTTTAATTAAGCTATTTGATCTTGCTCTATATAAATAAAAAGAAGAGCCATACTAAGAGCAGGAAAAACAAGACCTACAAGAGGAACTAATATAGAAGGTAAATAAGTAGCGTTCATAATATAAATTAAATGTTATGTATTCAGTATATACATAACATAATAATAAATAAAAATAAAAATATATAAAAATATTAAATTTTTTTAATTAAAATAAATATATTATAAATTAAACTAAGTCATAAATTCAAGATCAAACCAAAAAGTAGTTCCACTATTTAGCTCGGTAGAAAAGAATATATCACTATTATGCTTATGAACAATATTCTTAACAATAGATAAACCTAATCCAGTTCCTTCTAAAGTATGGACATAATTTTCTAGACGATAAAATCTATCAAATATTTTTGAACGATTACTATCTTGCATACCAATACCGGTATCAGTTATTTCAACACGAACCATTTTATTAGAATTTAAATAAAATTTATTGATGAAATAAAATCTTATAACAATATAACCATCAGAATAAGTAAACTTAATAGAATTAGTAACTAAATTAATAATTATTTGCAGAATCAAATCATAATTACCATATAAATAATTTAAAGAATTTTCTAATTCAATTAAACAATGTATATTTTTTTCCTTTAAAGTAATTTTATAAAGTCTGTTAACCTGATCAATTAAAATGTGAATGTCAAATAACGAAAAATCATATTTTGTATCTGATTCTAATCGAGACAAGTCCAAGACATGATTAACTAAACGACTAAGTCTTTTAGTCTCTTGATTCGCTGTAAACAAAAATTCTAACCGCTGAGTGTTATTTAAACTTTCATCATATTCATATAAAGTTTCTAGAAAAGATAAAATATTAAAAAGGGGAGTCCTTAATTCATGTGATACATTCGCAATAAACTTATTTTTAGCTTCATTTAAATCTACTTCTTTAGTAATATCTTGAATGGTCATAACGATACCCCTAATCTTATCTATATTTTGGTCTAAAACAGGAGCTAAAAATACCCGAATAACTTTCTGTTTAAATTTTATAGATTGCACACATAAATCTTTATTACTAAAATTCAAATCAAGATTTATAGCGCCATCTTTAAGCTTATTAAATATAGGAAGTAACTGACTACTAATTTCTAAGGGCAAACACTTGTAAATTTTTTTACCTATAACTTCTTCTTTTGTAGGTCCTAAATCAAAAACTGTTAATGCATTTAAATTAATTAACATAATTGACAAATCCATATCAAGTAAAATTGCACCATCAGCAATTCGTGAAACTAAAATTTCTAGTTTAGCTTTTTCTGCAGTTAATCGATCTAAATTTTGTTCATCATATCGCTCTAAACGTTCAGCCATCTCATTAAAACTATAAATTAATTCACCTAATTCTCCACCAAATGGTAAATTAATTCGTTGAGAAAAATTACCAATTGATATATTTTTAACACCTAATAATAATTCATTAAGAGGTTGTGCTATAGATAAAGTAGATTTAATTATCTCTTAATAAACTATACAAGGATATTTCTATCCATATAGCTTATCCAATAATATTTTTGTAACACAATATTAAACTTACACATAATATGTTCGAATAAAATAAATTAATTAGTTAAAAAGATTATAATTTAAGAAATTAGGCCAAATAATTATTACAAATTTATTCCCTTATAATCAATAAATAAATGAAATACAGATTAATTATTAACAAGACCTTATCCACAACTATGTTTATGAATATGCTTTTATAGAAATAAATAAACAAAAATACTTTTTACTAATACACAACTAAGGGCATTAAAAATAATTCCAGAAACAATTATAATCCAAATAGACAGAAAAACTAAAACACTAATTTTAATAGCAATTTGAGAAGAGTCAATAATAGTAGGATTTGGATCTAAACCAATGATAAGAAATCCTATATGTTTAGTATTAAAATACAAATCAACAAATACATTAGTTACACCTAAAATACTACGCATATTTTGTTTGTTTGTATAAATCAAATATTCTTTTGTTGAATTGTAATTCCTCGAATAAGATATATATTTAGTCAATTTTATAAAATCAAAATTTTGAAATTTTAATTGCGGAATATTGTAATATACTTCTCCCTCTTCATCTAAATAAACTATATATCTTATACTAGAAGTACTAGAATAAAATCTTTCAGACATACTAACTAAACTATCATAATTTCCTTGATTTATTAAAGGTGTTACATTACTTGCAAGTAACAAACTTATGTCTTCAATAAAACGATTATCAGTGATTAAAGTTTCTTGATGAATACTATTTATTGCCCAATAACTCAAAGCACTCATAAGCAATGATACAGACAAAATCGCTGTAATAATCAGTTTGAGTTGTAACGTTGCATTTAACCACCAATTTTTTATTAAATTGAACATAAGTAGTGAGACATTAGTTTCATAGTGCTAATTTATAAGTATAGCTTATAATTATATAAATTTTTCTTGAGTCTTACAAGACTCAAGAAATTTGACGACACCTAAAAAGTTACCAACTTATAAAAGTATATATTATACATACTGGGGTGGGAGGATTCGAACCTGCGATGGCGGAGTCAAAGTCCGCTGCCTTACCGCTTGGCGACACCCCAATTTTAAATTCAAAATATTGTTTTTATTGTATTAATAAATATTACTGTTGTCAAGATTAAATAGAGTATAGCAAAATTTTGTATGAAATCAATTTTAAAAACAAAAAAATAAAAGAGTTAAAAGTATAATTCCTGAAAATCTATAAATTAATAAATAATAATTTTGAAACTATGGTATTGATACAATCGATGTAAGTAATAATATATTAAATAAAGTTTTCAATTATGTTATTATTGATTATTATCAAAGGTAATTAATTTTTTTACAAAACATATTATAATGTTTGAACGCTTTACTGAAAAAGCTATAAAAGTGATAATGCTTGCTCAAGAAGAAGCTCGTCGATTAGGTCATAATTTTGTTGGAACTGAACAAATCTTGCTTGGATTAATCGGAGAAGGCACAGGGATAGCAGCACAAGTGCTTAAATCAATGAATATTAACTTAAAAGATGCAAGAATAGAGGTTGAAAAAATTATAGGACGTGGATCAGGATTTGTTGCAGTCGAAATTCCGTTTACTCCAAGAGCAAAAAGAGTCTTAGAATTATGAAAAATATAATCTAGTACAATGAATTATATTATTTATTTATTTTTATCATAAAATTAAAAAAATCATCTTAAAAATTCATTAAAATAATAAATCGTATAAAATATAATTTTTTATGTAATTTTATAAGAAATATAACCAGATGTAAGATTTAATTTAATTAAAATATATCTAATATTACAAAGATAAAACAATATTATTAATAGCTAATAACCTATATAAATATAGTTTGTTTAAATTTTATAAAAAGGAAATTAAAAGCTGTGTAATAAGAAATTATTGTATACAGTTTTGAAGAAAAAGGAGGAAAGTATTTTCCTATTTATTTCTATCCCTTGAAGAAGCTAGACAATTAGGACATAATTATATAGGTACTGAGCACTTATTAATGGGCTTAGTAAGAGAAGGAGAAGGAGTTGCAGCACGGGTATTAGAAAATTTAGGTGTAGATATAGCTTCTATTCGAGCAGAAGTCATTCAAATGCTAGGAGAAAACTCAGAAATATCTACTAGCAATAATGGAAATTCAACTAGCCGCAGTAAAACTCCTACATTAGAAGAATTTGGTTCTAATTTAACTCAAATGGCTATTGAAGGTTCTCTAGATCCAGTTGTAGGAAGGCAAAAAGAAATAGAAAGAGTTATACAAATTTTAGGAAGAAGAACAAAAAACAACCCTGTACTTATCGGAGAACCAGGAGTAGGAAAAACAGCCATCGCAGAAGGATTAGCACAAAGAATTATAACAAGAGATGTTCCTCCAATATTAGAAGAGAAACTTGTTATTACACTAGATGTAGGACTTTTAGTAGCTGGTACTAAATACCGAGGAGAATTTGAAGAACGATTAAAAAGAATAATGGATGAAATTAAATCTGCAGATAATATCATTCTGGGTAGAAAACTTTAATTCAGATCATAATCTGAAACTCTCGCATATAAATTTTATACTTTTAGACTTGACAATATATAAGCAACTTTATTTAGTTTAGCATAAGTAAACTTAAAATAATATCTATATAATATATATTAACTAAGAATATATAATATACTTATATAGCTAACTAACTTATGCAATGCAAAAAATTGATCAAAAATCAAATTTAAAAATTAAAATTAAAAACCATACAAATAACTAATTGTTATAGCCTTAAGATTAATAATTAAAAAACCAGAATATTTAAAAATATTAATTCATGCAATTAAAATATGGTGTTTAAAGATCAAAAAATAAAAAAGTATAAGAAAAAATAAAAAATCATATATAATTTACACAAAAATGGTTCAAGTAATGTCATTCATACAAATATAATTAAATACAATTCATTTATAATATGATATTAATCAAAAACGTTTTGATATTATGCCGTGTAATAAAAAATTATTATGTTCGGTATAAGTTAAAGAATAAACATAATAATTTATTCTATTAATTTGATTGACGAAGTCCATACAATAATCGGTGCTGGTGCTGCTGAAGGAGCAATTGATGCTGCAAATTTACTAAAACCTGCACTTGCTCGAGGTGATTTACAATGTATAGGAGCAACTACAGTTGAAGAGTACAGAAAGCATATAGAAAAAGACCCAGCACTTGAAAGAAGATTCCAACCTGTAATGGTAGGAGAACCATCAGTTGAAGAGACAATCGAAATCTTATTTGGTCTAAGAGATAGGTATGAGCAACATCATCAGTTAAAGATAGAAGATAATGCACTCGCTGCTGCTGCAAAATACGCTAATCAATATATATCTGATCGCTTTTTACCTGATAAAGCAATCGATTTAGTAGATGAAGCAGGGTCAAGAGTTCGATTACTTAATTCTCAACTACCACCTGCTGCGAGAGAACTTGATAAAGAATTACGTAATGTATTAAAAACAAAAGATGAAGCAATTAGATCTCAAAAATATGAAAAAGCTGAACAATATAGAATTAGAGAGATGGAAATCAAAGCACAAATTGCCGCAATAGCCCAAAATAAAAAAAATGAACCATCTACAAACATTGAGGAGCCAAAAGTAACAGAAGAGGATATAGCACAAATTGTTGCAGCATGGACAGGTATTCCTGTAACTAAATTAACTAAAAGTGAATCAGAGAAATTATTGCACATGGAAGAAACACTTCATGGTCGCATAATTGGTCAAGAAGAAGCTGTAGCTGCAGTATCAAGAGCAATTCGACGAGCAAGAGTAGGATTGAAAAATCCAAATAGACCAATAGCTAGTTTTATATTTTCTGGTCCTACTGGAGTAGGAAAAACTGAACTTACTAAAGCTCTTGCTTCTTACTTCTTTGGCTCTGAAGAAGCAATGATCAGACTAGATATGTCAGAATACATGGAAAGACATACTGTATCAAAAATTATAGGTTCACCACCAGGTTATGTGGGCTATAGTGAAGGCGGATACTTGACAGAAGCTGTAAGAAAGAGGCCTTATACAGTAATTTTATTTGATGAAATAGAGAAAGCACACCCTGATATCTTCAATTTATTATTACAAATATTAGAAGATGGCAGATTAACAGATGCTAAAGGTAGAACTGTAGATTTTAAAAACACATTATTAATAATGACATCAAATATTGGCTCTAAAGTAATTGAAAAAGGCGGAGGTGGACTAGGTTTTGAACTATCTGAAGACCAAACAGAAAGTCAATATACGAGAATTAGATCTTTAGTTAACGAAGAATTAAAACAATATTTTCGACCAGAATTTTTAAACCGATTGGATGAAATTATTGTATTCAGACAATTGACAAAAGACGAAGTCAGAGAAATTGCAGATTTAATGTTAAAAGAAGTATTTGAAAGAATTAAAGAGAAAGGTATACAATTAGATGTTACCGAAAGATTTAAAAATAGACTTGTAGATGAAGGTTATAATCCTAGTTATGGCGCTCGTCCATTAAGAAGAGCTGTAATGCGATTATTAGAAGACAGTCTAGCAGAAGAAGTGTTATCTGAAAAAATTAGAGGAGGAGATAGCGCAGTTGTAGATATAAATGAAGACGGACAAGTTAAAGTTTTACTCGGGGAAAAATTACAAACAGTGAAATCTGAATTTAATTAATATTCTGAGTAAAATAATCTAATCTCGAATATAATTTATAAAGTAATATTATTTTTATTAAGGAGAAAAATATGCAAGACGCTATTACTAGCATTGTTAATAAATATGATTTAACGGGTAGATATTTAGACAAAACAGCTGCTAACGAAATATCTGATTATTTTGAAAGTGGTATAATAAGAATTGAAATTACTAAATCTATTAATGAGAAAACTTCTTTTTTAGTCAAAGAAGCAAGCGCGCAATTATTTAGTGAACAACCAGAACTTATTAGACCAGGTGGTAATGCATATACAACTAGACGTTACGCTGCATGTTTAAGAGATTTAGAATATTATTTGAGATATGCTACTTATGCATTAGTAGCTGGAAATAATAAAATATTAGATGAACGAGTATTAGATGGATTAAAAGATACATATAATTCACTATCCGTACCAACAGCTCCAACAGTTAGAGGTATTGAACTCTTAAAAAAAGTGATAATAGAAACTTTTTTAATAAATGATAATAAATCTATAAATTTAATATCTGAACCTTTTGATCATATGATTAACTCGCTAAGTGAAAACGATATATAATTTGAAAAAAATCTAGAGTTTTCATTTTTTTATAAACAATATAACTATTAATCTAAATATTTTTAATTAATTTATATAATGCAAAGACTTAATCAAAAATTTACTCTTAAAAATATAATTATTAATTTAAAAATTTGGTATAATTACCTAAATATTTATTAATTTACAATAAAATATGAGACAATACATAAGAATATATGTTTAAACTAATTTTTGCCAAAAAAAATTAATATAGTCAATTAAATAACTATTGAAAGCAAATATAAATCTCTATATTTAATAAATTAATAAAAAGCATAAAATTTGAAGTTTCAAATAAGAAAACAAGATAAAATAATAATAATAATAATGTCATTAAAACTGTATCTTTATAGATATAAACTCATAAACAAATATTAAAAGCCTTATAAATTGACAAATATTAAGTAAGGTTTTATAGGGAGAGAAAATTATACTCTACCCATTTATCTTCTCCATTAAGTAGACTAGCCTTCAATATTGTATTCCTACTTATAGGTTTTTTCGGAGCAACAGTTTTAGCAACATTACCTGGACAAACTGGAGATTGGGGTGTCGTAGCAGGAGGCAGAATAAAATAATAGAGATAAGGTAAAAAATAACTATTAGTTAAGATTAACATATAAATCGCAAAAATAAATAATAAATTGGGTCTAATTATAATATTTAATACAGAATTCAATAGAATATTATTAATAAGGATTGAGAATCTAATTCTAAAAATAAAACAATAAACTCTCTTATTTATTAATGAAAATATGAAAATATATTTAAACTTAAACGTATAAGTTAAATGGGCAAGCGATATATAATAAAAATTATTCTTATCGTTTATTAAAGAGTGTTTATAGTAACTTATAAACAAATCTATTTATTAATTGCTATCTTTGAAATTATCAGTAAAATATCGTATAATTTTGCAAATGAACAACTTAAAGTAAAAGTTATATTAAAATTATTATTCTAATAAAAAAATAGAAATAAAAAATATTTAAATATTTGAGTAGAAATATTAATAATCAATATAGCACTTGCACAATTTTAGTACAAATAATCATACTTAATCTTTATCAAACTAATATTTTCTTACACTCGTTTTAATTTTTAATAAAAATAAATTGAATAATTTTAAAGTCACAAAAAAACACAGAAGCTAATCGATTTAAAACTAAAATTAATTTAAATCAATAAGAATGATAGCTAGTAAATAATTATTTTACTATAAGCCGTATATATAGAAATATATTATTACGGCTTAGGGATAAGGTTATAAAAATCCTATATAAAACATTAATAATCAAAACTTATTAAAGATGAGTATCTTTATAGTTAATAATATTAAAATCGGTATTATTTATGGTTTATTCGTTGATGCCTTTAAATTAGGAAGTTAAAATAATATGCGATTATCGCTAAAATTTAGTAGCGATAATCGCATATTATTTTAAAGCAGACTATAATTTAAACATTAAATAAACGACTTAATAATATATCTTCTGGCTCTATCGTCACAAGATCTGCTTTAGTTAAAACTTTGCTGCCACTTGCAAACATTCTGTTTGCTTGACGCATCCGAGCTCTATCAAGAGCATTGCGGATACTTCTAGCATTCGCGAAATGAGGCTGAAGGGTTCTTCTTTCAATATAATTATACAATACTTTCTCAGCTTCTAAAGTCAAGCGATATTGCTGCTCCGTTAGCATCATCTTACCAATCTGAACCATTTCATCAGGAGTATAATCTGGGAAGTTAACATGATTAGTAACGCGAGATGATAACCCAGGATTAGATTCATAGAACTTATCCATTCGATCTTTATATCCTGCAAATATAACTACTAAATCTTTTCTTTGATTTTCCATTACTTGCAATAAAATTTCGATAGCTTCTGCACCATAATCACGTTCATTATCAGGCTTATACAAATAATATGCTTCATCAATAAATAAAACACCTCCCATAGCTTGCTTCAAGACTTCTTTTGTTTTAGGAGCAGTATGACCAATATACTGACCAACAAGATCATCTCTTGTAACAGTTAAAAGATGTCCTTTTTTAATATAGCCTAATCTATGTAAAATATCAGCCATTTTTAAAGCAACAGTAGTTTTACCAGTACCTGGACTACCTGTAAATGACATGTGTAACCCAGGGCTACCAGAAACAAGGCCGACACTTTTTCTCAATCTATCTATAAGTAACAAAGCAGCAATCTCGCGGATTCTAGTTTTTACAGGAACTAAACCAATTAATTCTTCATTTAATCTGTCTAAAACATCCTGAATTTGAGTTTTATAGTACTCTTCTCGTAAATTTACAAGAGTATCATTAGAAAAATTATCAAGTATCATAATTATTTAATCACCTAATTATATTAAATATTAATAAGAAAAGAGGGAATAAGTAAACAATTCTACTATTCCCTCTTTATCTATACAAGATTTAAATCAAAGTAAATTTAAGTCAACTAAATTAATATCTAGAACCTTCTGGCTTATCACAAGAATAGCTGTGAATAGTATATTGAATATTACGTCCTTGAACTTCTTGACGATCTACTCTGAAGCCAGGTTCTGAAGAAGGTCTATTAATAATAAAGGATAAAGAACAGCTTTCAACTCCTCTAGTGTTATCAAAAGCGTTAACTTTTATATAACATGAAGGCTTAGCTTTACGACAAGCATCTATTTCATATTTTAGAGCCATCGGATCTTTAATATCAAATAAAGGTAATCCCCATAATTCCCAATATACATTTCTTGGATGTGGATCATCAGTGTATTCTACGTTTAAAGACCACCCTTTAGATATAGCATACTTAATTTGCTTATTAATTTGTTCGTCCGTTAAATTAGGAAGAAAAGAAAACGCGCCTTGTGTTAGTCTCACTATTTTACTCCTTTAATAATTAAGACAGTACTTAACTAGCTTTATATAAAATTTAATATAATAGCTTGGTGATAATTAAACGTTAGCTGTTGCAGTTGTAACGAAATCAGCAGTATCTGTAGAAGTATAGTTGAAAGAGATATCTTTCCATAAATCTAAAGCTGTTTGAAGAGGACCACATGTTTTAGCAGCATCTCTTAAAATTTGAGGACCTTCATTTACGTAGTCACGTCCTTCATTACGAGCTAAAACCATACACTCTAAAGCTACTCTGTTAGCTGTTGCACCAGCTTGGATTCCGTCTGGGTGACCAATTGTTCCACCACCAAACTGAAGTACTACATCATCACCTAGATAGTAAATTAATTGATGCATTTGACCAGCATGAATACCTCCAGATGCTACAGGCATTACTTTACGTAATGAAGCGAAATCTTGAGCAAAGAAGATACCTTCAGGTAAATTAATATCTAAGTTACTTAATAGTAGAGTATTGTAAAAACCTTTAATCATTAAAGGATCACCTTCTAATTTACCTACTACAGTACCAGCATGGATATGGTCAACACCTGCCATACGCATCCATTTACAAATTACACGGAAATTCATACCATGATTTTTTTGGCGAGAGTAAGTTGAGTTACCTGCACGGTGTAAATGAAGAATCATATCATTTTTACGAGCCCATTTCCCCATTGATTGAATTGCAGTGTAACCAATTACAAGGTCAATCATGCATATAATACTGCCAACTTCTTTAGAGAATTCAGCACGTTCATACATGTCTTCCATTGTACCAGCAGTAGCGTTTAAATAATGACCTTTAACTTCACCTGTTGAAGCACTAGCACGGTTTACAGCTTCCATACAGAATAAGAAACGCTCTCTCCAACGCATAAAAGGTTGAGAGTTAATGTTTTCATCGTCTTTTAAGAAATCAAGACCACCTTTAAGACCTTCATAAACAACTCTACCATAATTTCTACCAGATAAACCAAGTTTAGGTTTTACAGTAGCACCTAATAAAGGTCTTCCGAAATTGTTCATACGCTCACGTTCACAAACCACACCTGTTGCTGGACCTTGGAAAGTTTTTAGATAAGCTACAGGTAAACGCATATCTTCTAGACGTAAAGCTTTAACAGCTTTAAATCCGAATACGTTACCAATGATAGAAGCTGTTAAGTTAGCAATCGAACCTTCTTCGAATAAATCAATATCATAAGCAATATAAGCGAAATATTGATCTGAAGTGTTAGGAACAGGATCTACTCGGAAAGCTTTTGCACGATATAAATCACAAGCTGTTAATAAATCAGTCCAAACAACTGTCCAAGTTGCTGTAGATGATTCACCTGCAATTGCTGCTGCTGCTTCTACGGGATCAACTCCCGGTTGAGGAGTAACCCGGAAAAGAGCTAAAACATCAGTTTCTTTAACTGCATAATCAGCATCCCAATAACCCATTCTAGCATATGGGATTACACCAGATTCATAACGTTCATTTTTAATCCTAGTCCGTTCTTCTACGGATTGAGACATGTGTTCCTCCTTAAATTTAAGACAAAATTAGATTACTACAGAATCAATTGTCTTGTAATAAATATCTAACTATCCATAATTGGTGGTTGTGAAATCTATTATTACATAGAATTTATTAACCTTAACCTTACTTATTAATTTATCATCATAATACCATCACTTAATCAACTCTTTGTTTATATTAGTAATAAGTTTTTTTAATGTTAATAAGTAATATTACAAGTATAACAGATATCTTTTTTTTTTTTTTTTTTHATATATATTACGTTAATAGCAAGGGACTTTAAAAAATTAACAATATGTCTGTTACTACTCAAGTAAGTGATGTTTAATCATTGAACATAATTTAAAAATAAAAAGTAATAAGGTTAAAAAAATAAATCAATAGTTATATCTATTAAAAATATAATAAAATAGTATGTTGCATTGCTTTACTATTTAATTTCACTTAAAACCTAATTTTCCAAAAATAAAATTACCACTCGATGAAAATATTAGCGAATTTAAATTAATTCTGAATAAAATATGAAAGTTTAGTATAAAAAGCTGTAAATTATTGAAAAATATTTTTACAGTTTAAAAAAATGTTATGAAATACATATTTTATCCTCATTCAAAAAAGAAGTTTTAGATAGTTCTGTACTGCGAGTTAAATTACTTATAAAAATAAAAAAGCTAGAATTTCATGTAATAGTTAGTCTAATTTAATGGATATGATTAATTAATTCTGACAAAATTTATTTTAGATTAGTTTTCAATTGTCTGAACTATGGCTACAGAATATCTAAATTTATAATGATATTGTATGATCTCACTCCAAAATTATTTAAATACAGTAAAATTAACAATAAACATTTAAAAATTAATGTTTATGAATATCAAAATTATATTAAAATCAAAATTAAAATTGAAAAAGCTTTATGCACAAAAATATGCTTGTAAAGTTTGTCAACATAGTATAATCTATAGTTTATCCAGTTTTAGTAGATTTTTGGGCACCATGGTGTGGACCTTGGAAATATTACTTTAATCATTATAAAGTAAAAAATATAAAATAAGATAATAAACAAATAAAATTCGCGAAAAAAAATTTTTATTTTAGCTTAGTATTCAAGGTACTGAAGTCAAAATTTTAAACGAATATCTAATTCTTATATTCAATAATTTTATAAATAATTAACTAACTCTTATAGCACATTAAGATAATATAAAATTAAAATATACTTAAATTAAATAATAATTTTATAATAAACTTTATTCAAGTTTTAAGCTTTACAAAAATAAATTATTATCTAAAGTTTTGACAGAAAAATTTAGCATAAATTTGATCTGCATAGAATGGTAGGACCAGTGGTAGACGAAATTGCCAAAGAATATGGTGAATCAATTAAAGTTGTTGTGCGATTTCATATATTGTTTAAATGATCAATAAGCAAATTAATATACATCTAGCATGCTAAAAGTTAAAGTTGTAGCTCAAGAAATAAACAACATAACTTAAATTTTATAATATTTATTTAATTAAATTTACTAACTTAAAACTTTAATAATGTAAACAATTTAATCAAATATTAAAGTAAATATACAATTTAAATACATGTATATCATTTGTGTTCAAAAGCTATATGCATAAAAATATGCTTGTATACGCTTATAAAAATACTAACAAAATGTATACTTTATAAAATTAATACAGACGAAAATCCAAGCGTGTCTACAGAATATGGTATAAGAAGCATTCCTACGATAATTAAAGATAAATAATAAATTTATTACATGTGTAAAATTAAATAAAGAGTAAATTATTATTAATTAAAATATAAATAAAGTATAATTTTGATGAAGGTAGGATTCAAAAATAATATATAAAATTAAAAATACTTTTTTAAACAACTCTGAAAAAATCATGCAATATAATATAAATATATGATATGTTAAGATAGAAGACTAAAAACATTAATCTGATTATAATGTACTAATTAAAATAGTAAATATTTTTTACTCAAGCTATATATAATAATAATATTCATCTAGTTTGTGTGGAAGTAATTGACTATCCAATATTGATGATTTTCAAAAAAGGACTAAGAGTAGACTCGGTAGTAGGTGCTGTTCCAAAATCAACATTAATTAGCACACTAGATAAGTATATAAATTAATTTAATATTAAAAAGTTATGACAAAAAAATGTTCAATAACAGGTAAAAAAGCTAATAATGGATATCAAGTTTCTCATTCTCATATTAGAACAAAAAAAGTGCAACAAGTTAACTTACAAATAAAAAAAATTTGGAATCCAAAAATTGAATCATGGGAAAAAATCAAATTATCAACAAAAGCTATTAAAAAACTTATAGTAAAAATATAATTTTCTTTAGACTAGATTTATTTAAATAATTTTAAAATTGCTTAAATAAATCCAGTCTAAAAATGTTATTATTAATTCAGATAAAAGCTAGTATAGCTCAATTGGCAGAGCAACTGATTTGTAATCAGTAGGTTAAGGGTTCAAGTCCCCTTACTAGCTAGTCTATATAACACACTAAAAAAAATTAAAGGCGGCATGGCCAAGTGGTAAGGCAAGGGATTGCAAATCCTTTATTCCCCAGTTCGAATCTGGGTGCCGCCTAGAGTTAAAACTTAATAAGGGGATGTGGTGGAATGGTAGACACGACAGACTTAAAATCTGTTGATTTTCAAAGATCGTGAGGGTTCAAGTCCCTCCGTCCCCAATTATCTGGTCTTAATAAAAACTAAAAATGGAGAAAATAGCGGAGAATGGATTTGAACCATTGGCCTTCGGGTTATGAGCCCGACGAGCTACCAGACTGCTCTACTCCGCGAATACCGAATAAAACTATAATAACATAATATTTTAAAAAGAAGAACTTAAAAAAAATTATACTAATAATACAAAAGAAATTAATATTACTTTTACAGAAAACACAGCAAATACTATCTTAATTTTATTTAGTAATGGTATTCCTTGATTCATAGCTACTAATCTATCTTTAATTAGCATTTCTGAAGTTTTAATCCAAAGCTGACCATCATGCCATCCTGACTCTTCGTAAAAGATAATAGAATTTAATAATCGCTGAATAACATAAGACCAAGCTAGGTATAAATTTAATAATATAATAATTATTATTAAATCAGGCAATAAAAAACTTAAAGCTACAAAATGAATGGGATTTTGTAATAAAGAAAAAGTATAAAATGCAATAGGCAAAGAAAAAAACAAGCTAAATATCCAAATTATTAATAAAAAATTTAAGAATTGAGAATAACGATAAGAAGGAATAGCAAAAAAATAAGAATTAAGTAAATTTTTATATTCTTCTAAAGGCTGTTGATCAATTGGTACTGGACATATTTTAGGGGATGAAGACATGGTTAATAAATTAAATTTATGCACAAATTATCTTATCTGTATTTTTTATTATTTTACAAATACAGATAAAGTATAAAAATAAAATTAACTAATCTAAATATCATAGGTTGCTTTATCAGTAAATTTAACGTTAACTGGATTAACATTTTTACCTATAGAATGATTTACGGTGTTTACAATTGTTCTGCCTTCGTTAGCTTTTTCTGGGAAAACACCATCTTTAGGATGTAAATACTGTACTTCACCACTAGGAAAAATTCTATAAATTTTATAATCACTAATTTTAAATTTAGTACGCAGTTGGGTACCTAAAGCTAAACACTGTTCTTTGCGCGCTAAATAAAGCAAATTATCACCAGCTAGCATTATTGCTGCTCCTCCTGTTGGCATTTCAAATACTTCTTGTGCTTTACCTGTCCAAGTAATAGCATATTTTTCCTCAATTTCTGCTGCTCTTAACCAACCACCAGTACTACCTCCAAAAATTGGAGAAGGCATTTGCAAATTAATAGTTTGTGACATATGACTTTGATATTCTATATAATATAAAATTGCTTATTATTTTAAAATTTTAAAATAATTTAATGAAATAATTACATTATAAGCACAAAAAAGCAAGAAAGCTTTATGTTTAATCTTTAAGTACCTAAAAATTGTCCATCTTAAATTTAATCTATTATAAAATTGTTATAATAGATTAAATTTAATCAAATTATCTCTAATTAATCTGTGTTGCCTGAACTTTTTCAAATTGTTTTTTCTTTAATAACAAAGAAACTTGAGCAATGACAATTGTGAAAAAGAAAGCTATTAATAATTTAATACGAGTTGGACTTTGTAAAACTATTTCAGTTTCAGTTTGACCAAATCCACCAATGTTAGGATCTTTAGTTAAAGCTTGATCCATCTTAATCTGTTGTCCTTGGCTTACAATCAATTCTAAACCAGAAGGAATATTCTCAATAATTTCATCACTTAATTTGTTTGCAATATAAATTTGATAATTGCCTTTTTCTAACTTTTCAATTTTTGTAATTTTTCCTGTAACACTTGAAGTATAAACATTATTATTACTTTTTTCACCACTTGGATAAATTTGGCCTCTACCTCTATTGGCACCGACATAAATAGGATATTTAATAAAATGTACAGATTTATCTTTAGAGGGATCTGGAGACAAAATAGGAAAAATAATTTCTTGATTTTGATTGCCAGGAACAGGACCTACCACTAAAATATTATTATATTGTGTACTATAAGGTTGTATATAAACACCTTTTAATTTTTCTTTTAATTCTGCATCTAGCCTATCAGAAGGAGCTAACTTAAATCCTTCAGGCAAAATTATAACAGTTCCTAAATTCATCGAACCTTTACTTCCGTTAGCTAAAATTTGCTTTGAATTATTATCATATGGAATTTTTACAGCAGCTTCAAACACGGAATCTGGTAGAACTGACTTAGGAACTTCAATCGATACAGGTTTTTGAGCAAGATGGCAATTTGCACAAACAATTTTGCCAGTTGCTTCTCTAGGATTTTCATATGCTTGCTGAGCAAATATAGGAAAAGCACTAGAAATCTGAGGGACAGCAACAGTTACAATTAAAAATAGAAAAAAAACTGTAACAATATGTTTAAGTGACTTGAGAATTTTATTAAAATACATTGCCTTAATTATTTAATAAGTAATCTGATTATTGCTAAATAAAATTTCAATTGTTAACTAGTAGAATTATAATCTAACAAAGATTGACTCAGAAGAAGTAGTATTATATTAATTTAATTATTTTTAAAATAAAAAGCTAATTAATTGTTACTTTTTTCTTCCTTTCTTATATCATCATAACATATTAAAGAGAGAAGTCTTACTAATTCAATTAATTATAATAGAAATATTTTTTGGCAATTTTTGCTAGTATAATTACTTTAATATGTCATTAAAAAAAATTAGTTTGCAATATATTAATGATAAAATAAAGAAACATTAATATATTATTAAACATAATACAAAGATTTATAGGACGATAATAATGAAAATCTCATGGAATTGGCTTAAAACTTTGATTAATATTAAATTAGAGAATCCATATGATATCGCAGAGAATTTAACACTCGCTGGATCTGAAATTGAAAGTATTAAATATGAAACAATACTTGGATCAAAAGATATTATTCTAGACATAACATCTACACCAAATCGAAACGATTTACTAAGTGTTATAGGTATAGCGAAAGAAATTGAATTAGTTTGCAATTTAAAACATAAACTTAATAATAATATCTTTTTCGAAAATGATAAAAACAATAAAGTTATAATAAAACAAAATAATAATAATATCACAAACAAATATTATAAAAGCTTTATTAGCAATATTAATATTAAAGAATCTCCACTATTAATTCAACAAAGACTAATCGCTTCTGGAATAACACCAAAAAATAATATTGTAGACATTAGTAATTATATCATGATAAAATGGGGATGCCCATTAGAAGTAATAGATATAGCTAATATTAATGAAAAATCACTAGATTATAATAACATTAATGATTTTCAAGAATCTTATATATCATTAGATAATTTTATACCTGAGAGTAATCAAACAGATATAAAAAATCAAAATATTCTTACTACTACATATAAAAAAAATATAATATATATTAGCGGTATTAATGCTAGTGAAAATTTTAAAATCAAATCAGATACAAAAAATATCTATTTGCAAAGCATTTTATATAACCAAAGTAGTATTAGAACAAATAGTCAACTTTTAGGAACTAGAACTGAAAGTTCAATAAGATATGAAAGAGGAATTAACTCTGAATATTTAAAATCTGCATATATAGAAGCATTATCATTAATTCAACAAGCTAATCTTGATAGTATACAACACTCTATTATTACAAATGATTTGGATAATTATAAAATAAATAATATTCAATTAAATTACAGAAAATTACAAAATATATTAGGACCTATCAATTCAGCTAACAACAAAGAATACTTAAAAGAATCAACTATTACTAATATATTCAATAAATTAGGATTTGTAGTAAGTCAAGCTGATAATTATTGCAGAATTCAACCATCTTTAAGTAGATACAATGATATTACAAGAGAAGCTGATTTAATTGAAGAAATTGCAAGAATTTATGGATTTAATAAGTTCATAGATAAATTACCGTATATTAAATCAAAAATTAAATTATCCAATAAAGAATTGTATTTAAGACAATTACGCATTAGATTAAGATTATTAGGTTTTACAGAAATAGTAAATTATTCGCTAATAACACACACAGAAAAAAAACAAATTACTCTCAAAAATCCACTAACAATAGAATATAATTCACTAAGATCTAACTTAATAGAAGGCTTAGTTGAAAAAATTTATTATAATTATAATCAAAGTAATAAATATTTACAAGGTTTTGAGATAGGGCGCATATTTCATAGAAATAATAATAAAATTATTGAAAAAGAATATATTGGAGGAATTTTAGGAGGCAATTTGATAAAACTATCGTGGACAAAAAATACAGAACAAATGAATTGGTATTTTGCAAAAGGTAAAATTGAAACTTTGTTATCAACATTACAATACAAAATTATTTGGGAACCACTAACAAAAAATATCTATGAAGAAACCACAAATTTACTACATCCAGGAAAAACTTGTATAATAACAATAAATAATCAACCTTTAGGAATTTTTGGTGAAGTACATCCACAAGTTTTAAAAAAATTTAATTTAAATACACAAATTTTTGCATTTGAAATTAATCTAAACTTATTATTAGAATTATTTCTTAGACAACAAAAATATAATACAATAAAATTTCAACAATATTCCATATATCCTATAATTACAAGAGATATATCTATTATAATACCCTTACATATATCTGTTGAACTTATTATTAATACAATTAAAATAATTATTAAAAATAATCATATCCTTAAAAATGTACAATTTATTGACGAATATCAAGGTAAAAATATACCTAAAGAAACTAAAAGTATAGTTTTACGATTACAATATCAGTCTAGATATAAAACCTTAACAACAGAAGAAGTAGACCAATTAAACGAAAGAATAAAAATTGATTTAAATAAATGTTTGCCTATTAGTATTCGATAATGTAGATACAATTAAGGAAAATACTTAGTTTCAAATATTTATTTTAAATAAAACATAAAAACAATCAATATTCTAAATTACATGGAAAAGCAAATTTGGTATCGAGATGATGCAAGAAATGAGCTAGAGAAAGGAATTAAAATACTTGCTGAAGCTGTATCAATTACATTAGGTCCAAAAGGAAGAAATGTAGTACTTAGTAGACATAATAGATCTCCTCAAATTGTTAACGACGGAGTAACTATTGCAAAAGAAATAGAATTAGAAAATCATATAGAAAACACAGGAGCAGCTTTAATCAGACAAGCAGCTTCAAAAACTAACGATATCGCTGGTGACGGTACAACGACAGCTACAGTTTTGTCTTATGCAATGATAAAACAAGGAATACGAAGCTTAAGTTCAGGAAGCAACCCTATAGAATTAAAAAAAGGAATAGAAAAAGCAACGAATTATATTATTAAAGAAATTATCGACATTGCTAAAACAGTAGATAATATTGAAGAGATAAGACATATAGCACAAATATCAGGAGGAAATGATCAAGAAATAGGCAAAATAATAGCATTAGCCATAGAAAAAATTGGTAGAGAAGGAATTATATCTGTAGAAGAAGGAAAATCTATAATAACCGAATTAGAAATAGTAGAAGGAATGAAACTAGACAAAGGTTTTATATCACCTTATTTTATAACAGATACACAAAAAATGGAAATTATTCAAAATAATCCACTAATTTTGTTAACAGACAAGAAAATTAGTTTGGTTCAACAAGAACTAATTCCTATTCTAGAAAAAATTACAAAAAGCGGTAGACCTTTAACAATTATTGCTGAAGATATTGAAAAAGAAGTTTTAGCTACTATGATTGTTAATAAACTAAAAGGTAAAATAAATATAGTCGCAGTAAAAGCACCTGGTTTTGGAGATAGACGAAAAGCAATATTAGAAGACATAGCTATTTTAACAAATGGACAAATTATTAGTGAAGATTTAGGTTTAGATTTTCGTAAAATTGAACTCAATATTTTAGGGCAAGCAAGAAAAATTATTGTAACTAAAGATTCAACAACAATAATCGCTAAAAATAATGAAAAAACAATCCAAAATAGATGTGACCAACTTAGAAAACAAATTGAACTAAGTGATAGCGATTACATTAAAGAAACACTACAACAAAGATTAGCTAAATTAACAGGAGCAATCGCCATAATTAAAGTAGGAGCAGCTACAGAAATTGAAATGAAAGATAAGAAATTAAGATTAGAAGATGCAATTAATGCAACTAAAGCAGCTATTGAAGAAGGAATAGTAGCCGGTGGAGGATCTACATTAGCACATCTTTATAATAACTTAAATGAATGGTCAAAAAATAACCTAGGAAATGATGAATTAATTGGAGCACAAATTGTAAAAGAATCTTTACTAGCACCCATAAAAAAAATTGCGGATAATTGTGGATTCAATGGATCTGTTATAGCAGAACAAGTTAAAAATAGCGATATCTGTATAGGCTATAACGCATATAATAATAAAATCAGCAATATGTATGAAGCAGGAATAATTGATCCAGCGAAAGTAACACGCTCAGCAATACAAAATGCATCTTCTATAGTAAGCATGTTTTTAACAACAGAATGCATAATATCTAACACAAATAATAAATTTACAAACTAATAATAAATTTTTTTTAATTAAAAATACTAAAATATTATAAAAATAATAAAACTATGCCAAAAAAAACCATAAATATTCTTTTACTTAAAGACGAAAAAAATCTAGGAAATATGGGATCTACGCAAAATGTTGCCCTAGGATATGCAAGAAATTACTTATTACCAAGAGGAATAGGCTGTTTAATAACACCTAAAATTCAAGCAGAAATAAATAAAAAAATAGCCATTGAAAAAGAGAATAACAGTAAACTCATTGAAAAAGCTAGAAAATTACAAGCTAATTTAGCTACTATTAATAAATTAACTATTAGAAAAAAAGTTGGTATTAATAATTTGATTTTTGGTAGTTTAACAGATAAAGAAATAAGTGAACTGATTTTCAAAGCAACAGGAGAAAGTATAGATAAAAAATATATCAATGTACCTAATATTAAAACAACAGGCATTTATGAAATAACAGTGAAACTACACCAAGATATTACAGGACAAATTTTATTACAGGTAATACCTGAAGATAATTCATGAAATTAATAATAATAAATATTAGGATAAAAATATTTACAAATTATTCTAATATTTATCAAATAAAAAAATAAACACAAATAATAGATATATTTCACTGCAGCAAAAGAATTAGCAAAAATTTTCTTGTTTTTTTCTATAGGATAAAACTACTTGGGATAATTAATATGAACAATCCTTTTGGAATTACTTATTTGATTTTACTATCTATTTTTTTATCAATTTTTTGTTTTTTTCTAACTCAAGAATTATACAAGATATATAAAGAAAAACAAATTTTACAAAATTCAAAAAATAAGTTAAATGAAACAAATAGTCTAAGAAAAGCAAACTTATACTTATCTAAACAAATTATAGATATAACAATATACGAACTCTTATTTCTTATTCATTCAATTCAAAAAATAAGCAATATAGAAAATATATATATCTTATTAGGACATAGCTACAAAATACTAAATAATAATGAAAAAGCTGAACAATATTATTCACAAACTATGGAAATAATTCCTAATAACACAAATCTAGTAATTAATTATTTAAATATTCTGATTGCTCAAAAAAAAATTACAAAAGCACAAAAAATCTATAATCATTTTTTGATCAATAATCCAACAAATATAGTTATGCAACAAAAGTTTAAAAATATTTTAGATTAAAATATTATCTTAACACAATTCAATTTATGTGCGAAAATTTAAATTTGATTATTGATCAAGATAAAAAAATACCTTGCAATCTATATGCAGAAAAAATGGTTTTAGGCAGTATTATTTTAAACCAAAATTTAATACCAAGCATTTTAAATAAATTAAAAAGTGAAGTTTTTGTCAAAAAAGAATATAATTTATTGTACTCTATAATTACTCATTTATATATAAAATATAAATGTATAACACTATCAAGTTTAATAAGTGAATTAGAAAAAGAAAAACTATTTAATCAAATTGGAGGAATTGAAACTCTATACGATTTAATAGATACAATTGTTGATAGCGATAATTTCGAAGAATATGTATATTTAATCTTAGATAAATATTTTAGACGCAAATTAATCGAAGCAGGAAATAATATTAGTAATCTTGCATATAATGATTCTACTTCCCTTGAAATTATTTTAGAAAAAGCACAATCAGCTATTTTAAGTTTAACAAATAAAAAAAATATAAATACTATACAAACATTTTCACAACTTGCTCAAAATTTATTAATAGATATCGATAATAAATCAAATGACAACATATTAAATGGTCTTACATCAGGTTTTAAAGACTTCGATTCAATTACACAAGGTTTTCAAAAATCTGATCTAATTATTTTAGCGTCTAGACCTTCTATGGGTAAAACAGCTCTTAGTCTTAATATAGCTTGTAACATCGCACAAAATAACAATAATTCAATACTTATATTTAGTTTAGAGATGACTAAATCACAATTAGTATGCCGTATTTTAGCAAGCAATATCAATTTAGCTATGATGAAAATAAAAGCAGGACGTTTAAATAATCAAGAATGGTTATCAGTTAAATCAGGGATAGAATTTTTATCAAAATTTAATATATATATTGATGATGAAATAAAATTATCACCTGTTAAACTAAGATCTAAAATAATATCTTTATTACAACAAGATAAAAAACTAAATTTAATAATTATCGATTACTTACAGTTAATGCAAAGCGATATAAATGAAAGTAGCAGAAATCAAGAACTTTCTTTAATTACAAGATCTTTAAAAATTATAGCAAGAGAATTCGATTTACCAATAATAGTTCTCTCACAACTTAGTAGAAATGTTGAATCAAGAAATAATAAAAAACCTATATTAGCAGATTTAAGAGAAAGTGGATGCATATATAAACATAGCCTCATAAAATCAACTAGTGATAAAATTAATAAAAAAATTAATATTCTTCTACATACTTATTCTAAGCTTTTAATTTATTCGCATGCTTATAATAACAATTTTGTACTAACAAAGATAAAAAATATTTATTGTACAGGTAAAAAAATATTATATCAATTAATTACTAAAACTGGATATTCAATTTATTTAACAGCAAATCACAAAATCAAAACTTTTAAAGGATGGAAACGTTTAGATAGTATATGTTTAAGAGATAAAATAGTAATTTGCAAAAGGAAAATACTTCATGATATAAATATCAAAAATAATCAAATATATTGTTCAATATATTTTGATTCAATTAAATCAATATTTTTATTTAAACAAGAACAAGTATATGATATATATATGAGTAAATTTAAAAATTTCATAGCAAATAATATTTTAGTACATAATTCAATTGAACAAGATGCTGATTTAGTATGCATGATTTATAGAGATGAATACTATAATCCTAATACAATAGAACCAAACATAGCTGAAATAAGCATAGTTAAACAACGCAATGGCCCTGTAGGTAGTTTTAAACTTGGTTTTAACTCAAACTCAAATAAGTTTTTTGACCTTTAAAACACGTCCTGAAGGACTTGAACCCTCGACATCAGGTTTTGGAAACCTGCGTTCTACCAACTGAACTAAGGACGTACACTGGATCTTATTTTAACATATATATTAAATAATATAAAGATGCTTTCGCAAAACATTCAAGTATATAAAAAAATTTTTTTTATAATAAATATAAAATCAAAAATTATATATATATCATTATTATTGTTATTTTGTATTCATAAAAATTTCAATTGCTTAATTTTATATTTTTTTTTAATAAACAGTTTAAAAAAAAATTTATAAAAGACAATAATGCAAAGTACTCCAATAATATCAATAATTTAATAATTATTAAAACTTTATGTCTGTTAATGTTTAACATTAGCCAAAAAATTTATAAAAATTATATAAAAAATATGATTTTTATACTTCCTAACAAAATAGCACAAAAAAATTATTTGTATTTCGAATCAATGTCATTAAAATTTAATATTTTGCTCGATAATACATACTTTCAATATTTTAAAGGTACACTTAAACTAAATTTAATTCTTATTTTATCATTACAACTAATGAATATTGTATTTAATAGACTCCAATCAGTTGAAAATTCTATTAATATAAAAAAAATAATACATAAAAAAGTCTATTATAATACTATAATCCTTTATTATATTAGTTCACAAATACTTGACATAATCAAAACTTATATAGACGAATTAAGAATAACAATAAAAAATAGAAACATAAATATTATTAAATTGAATAGTAATAGTTCAAAGAAAATATTAACTCGAATAACTAACATATATTTTTCTAATATTATAGACTTAGGCAAAGAAATTAGCATATGTTATTATATTAATATACTTAATAATACCCAAACAATTGACGAAATTAGTAAAAAAAATTATTTTGGTGACTTAAGAACAAGCAAAATATACATAATCAGTTGTATCTTTTTATTACTATTAATTGTACTATTATTATAGTACTTTTAATACAAAAAACAAAAATTAATAGCACTAGGTAAAAATGCACTTTATCTACAATAATTTACTTTACTTATCTAAACAACAACATAATATATCAATAAACCAATCTCATACTAAAATCTCTAGAAAATTTAATATAAAAGGAATTAAGGATACCTTTTTATCGAATGAAATAAAAAATATGTTTAACTTAAATGAATTAGAAACAATATCAGGGGAAATGAGTAAAAAAGATATAGATAAACTAGTAAATAATATTAGATCATCTGGTTTCTTTAAACAAGTACAGCTTCGAAGTATAATTATTAATAATACTCAAATGATAAGCTTAGACTTGATAATGAATCCTTATTTACAAAATATTAATTTTATAAATAATCAAAACTTACTAATTCCTCAAAACTTACTACTAAAATTTTTTTCAAATCAAATTGGATATCCAAAAAGCTTAAAAAAAATACACAATTCAATTCAAGAAATTTATAAATGGTATCATAAAAAAGGTTTTAAATGGGTAAAAATAGAAATAGAAAATTGTAAAAATAATCAAAACACAATTAATATTAAAATTCTAGAAGGAAAAATTCATAGTATTCAATTTAATAGTTATGATATTAATCAAAATACTATAAACACACAAAACTACGAATATCTTATAAAATTACTACGGAAATACTTAAAATTAAAAGAAGAAGAACGCATCAATTATTATGAAATAGAGAATAGAATTGCTATTATAAAAGAAAAAAAGATACTAGATAATTGTGATTACAAAATAACTTATTCAAATAAAAAAAATAACCGATTTAATATTATTATTAATATATATAGTTTACCATACAAAGCTACATATTTAATTGGAAAAAACATTACTTTAAGTACAGACTTAAGAGAAATTATTGAAGCTAATTTATTTAATTCAATAAATAAAATAATTAATAGCTATATTAAATTACAACTACCTAATGATTCAATTCAATATAATAAAACTCATATAAATCCAAAATCTAAAATATTGACGTCTGTACTTTATCTTAAAAACATAACAGATAAATATTCAATAGAAAAAATTAAATCTATTATGATTGATAGAAAATCACATTTATTTATTGAGCTATATGAATGGTATATCAATTCTATTTTTATGAATACTAACCACAATATTAAATTGAAACACTATATTAAAAATTTAACTAATAATCAAGAATATATTAATCTCGAATTAAAAATTCCCGATATAACTAAACAATTTAATTTTATTTTATATTTCCCTTGGTTTTATCTAATCAGAGCATATCCTGGGCAACTAAAAATTAAAATATTACAAAATTCATTTACACTAAAAAATTCAGCAATAATAGAATTACTTAACCCATTGGCGCAATATAGCTATTTATTAAATAATTCAATTTTAAATATTAAAGATATACAAATAAAACTAGAACAAACATTAAGCAACAATATTGCAATACAATCAAGTCTAGGTATAAACAACATTCATAATCGATATATGAGTCTTAAAAATAAATACTATAATTTAGTATTGAATAGCAAAAAATTAAAATACTTTGCAATAAATAAAAACTGTTTATTTTTGTTATCTTACATAAGAAAAAATATATTATATAAATATTTATGGATTAATTTAGAAATAAACTATAACACAAAAAATGAAAATAATATCAAAAATATTAATAAAGGAATATACTTTAAATTAATTTCTAAAATTTTTTTCCCAATTAATATAATTTATAAACCTTTTAATAAATATTACCATGACAAATTTGTACAAAAATTAATTATAAAATCAACTATATTTAATAGTTACAACTCAAAGAATATAAATAATAATAAAAAATTTATTATTAGTAATATAGAGTTAGGAATGTTATTCGGATCCGCTAATTTTTTACCCGTTATCGAAGATTTTATACTAAGTGTTCCGAATACAATAAGAGGCTATAATGAATGTTGGATAAGTTTGCCAAAAGTTTTTTATAAACTAAACTTAGAATACCATAAAACAATTACAAAATTCAACAACATTTTTGCTTTTTTTGATTATATTTACATAATTCCAAGGAAATCAAAATGTATAAATTCAGATATTAGTAAAATACTATTCACAAATAATACATTAGACAAATATAGAATTCACAGTTCGATAGGAATAGGCATATCATTTAGAATACCTATCAAAAAGATACCTGAAATAAGACTAGAATATGGAATAAATATTTCACAAAATATTTATTCACATTTAAGAGTAGCTTCGGAAATATATATGTTTCAATAAGCTAAATATTTAATTTTTCTATAAATAATAAAATAAATAAACCTAAGCAATAAAGTACTAAAACAGCAGAAGACATTAAAATTTGAGTAATTGGATCAGTAGAAGGAGTCAAAATTGCACCTATAATTGTAGAAAACAAAATTATATATTTCCAAATTGATAACATTTGGCTAGTAGAAACAATTTTTAAACCTCCTAAAATTATTTGAATAATAGGGATTTGAAAAGCTATCCCTGTGCTAATTAATAATAATAATACAAAGTCAAAGTATTGTTCAAAAGACCATAGAGGCTCAACTAAATTAGAACCATAAGTAATGAAAAATTGAAGCGCAGCAGGAGCTAAAATAAAGTAAGCGAATGATAAACCGGTTATAAAAAGAATGAAAGATATAAGCAATAAAGGTACAAATATTCGACTTTCTTTTATAGTTAAACCAGGTAATACAAATAGAACTATTTGATATAATACAAATGGAAAAGCAATAATTAGACCACAATAAAAAGATATTTTTACAGTAGAAAAAAAATACTCTCCAGGAGCTAATTGTAAAAATTTAACACCTAAAGCAGGGCGTTGTAAGATTTCAACAATAAAATTTATATTAAAAAATACAAGAACAGTTGCTGTCACAAAAAATAGGATAGAGTATAAAATTCTTTGCCGCAATTCTTCTAAATGTTCACTAACAGACATTTCGATATCTTTAGACATTAACTGTTTTACCCCTTTCTTAGAAAATGCTTTTTAATATTTTTTTATAGAAGAATTAAAAATTAATGATAATAGAAAGCTAATTAATAACTTTGATTATTATCATTAATTTTAACACATAGAAAATTAAATCGAAATAAAAGCATTATTCCAAGTCTTTACGATTAGGGTTCCTAGATGGATCATTCGATAAGAAACCAAATACAAATAAAGAAATAAAAAATATCACAGCTGTGTAAACAAAAATTTTCAGCGTAAACATTAGTATTATCCTAGTATATATGTTTATTTAAGTTTATTTAACTTAATATAAAAATTTGTATAATAAATTAAATTAAGCAAATATCAACAGATTATATATTATTAATTATGTACTAAATTTTATGACTTTAATCGATTAATAGCTAAATTTAACTATATCGTTTATAAGCTATAAGTACAATTTTTTTGTTTAAGACTCAAAGACTACAATAATTCAATCAAATTAATATTAATATCTATTCACTAAGTAAGCTTATTTATTAACAAATATTGCTTTAAAATGCAAATAGATGATATATATAATGCTATATAAAATTTTCATAAATTGAAATTTATGAGAAGAATCACAAGTTAAATTATAATCATAAACTAAAATAAATTAATTGATTATCTTCTAAATGACTTTAAAAACAATATTTATGTTAAATCAAATAATTTCTCTACGAAATTGCAAATATGCAGCTACGAATAAAGTAGAATTTGTTCTCTTTACAAAAGGCACAACAAGAATTATATTCTATAAGCCTTTAAATCAATAAAATAGAAAATTTTAGCAAAATATTTCCATTATCATTAATTTTGTAGACTATTAAAGATTTAAATTGACTTTTAAATATACAAAATTGCTTTTATAATATATTCGAAATATACTCAACAATATAACTTTAATAAAAGTATTATAATATGTTTTTTTCTCTTAGTAAGTAATAAAATGATGTATATATATATTATTAAATAGAATAAACACAAAAGTAGTAATTATTAACAGAAAAATTCAATAAAATTAAACTTTATTATCCAATAATATTAAAATTATTTTTATAAAAACTATAATAATCCAGATAACGTCACAGGCACTAATCCTAATATAATACCAGAATTAAATTGGCAAATTACCATTTAAATCAACTGTAGAAATATATTACAATATATACAGCTAAAATTAATTCAATATGTTTAATCTAATTTATACTAATTTAAATATAAGATAACTAAATTATAAAAATATAGTATAAAAAAATCACACTTTAAAGTTAAAGTTTGGATTATCCAATAATAAAATTTAAATAACTAAAAATGACAATATTACTTTATATGAATATTTAAAATAAAAATTTTTTAAAATTAATTTATTCTTACATATGATTTATACAAGCTTGAATCAATTTGATTATTAAATTATTAATAGAATAAAATATTATATAACTAAAAGAGGCTCAACCATATTATTTAAATATTATTTTTTTTATATTTTATCGAAAACCTACTGCAGCTTGCCATACAAAAGCTAGCAATAAAAAAAACACAGGAATTACAGGCAAAATATCAATCAATGGTCTAAAGATTGCATATGTTTCTGGTAACTTACTTAACAACAAAAATGCTTCTGTCATATTTTCCTCTAATTTTAAAGTTGTTGATCATTAAAATTATAAATAATAATGGGTATATACTCAAGCATAATATAAATTTTTAAATTAAAATATTACAAATATGATTACCCATGTTATAAATTATAATATATATAATAACTTAGAGTTCACAAATTATGCGACTTTGTCATAAAGCTATACTGAAGATATTAAAAATAAATTTATCAATAAATAATAAAAATATCATTTAATTTAAAATTATTGAATTATAATATCTAAAGATATTATAATAGGATAGCTTGAGGAGCAAATTGTGTCATTTATTATTTCAATCGTCCTTCAATTACTAGTTTTAGGTATAATAATTTTATCTACATTACTAGTTGTAAGCGTACCAGTCATATTAGCATCGCCTGGTCAATGGGAAGAATCTAAAAATTTAATTTATACTGGAGCTGGTCTGTGGGCCGGACTAATCATATTTACAGGAGTTATTAACTCTTTTGTAACATAAGAATATATGATATCTAGATATTATATCAGGAACAGAATATGTTGATACTTTTATCAAATGCTGTTCCTGATAAAAAACAAAAATATAATATTTTAAATCTTGCATAAAAATAAAAAATATAATATCATTATTGTTACATTAGTAAAAATTAAGCGGGTATAGTTTAGAGGTAAAACACCACCTTGCCAAGGTGGATTCACGGGTTCGATTCCCGTTACCCGCTATAATAAACAATTGTAAAATAATAGAAACTTTCATACTGAAAAAAAATACATTGTTATATTAAAATAAACTATTGTCTAATCGTTAAAAAAAAGATTTTTTCACAAATTTTAATTTTACAAGATATATATATTTATTGACTGAAACACTAAATAAATCAAATGAGTTTATGGAGAATATTTATATGACAAATCACGATAATCTAGATTTATACGACAACGAAGAAATATATAATCTAGAAGATATTAGGCCAAGAGGATGGTCAGTAACTTGCCGTGCGACTAGAATAAAAAATAATATAGATGAAATACATTAATATGTTAAAGGATCAATTAACTTACAGAAAATAAATCAAATAATAAGGACAAAATTAAGCGCGAGATGTCCTCAATATAATATCTAATTATAAATTTTGAGTTTAATCAATTCCTTAATAAAAAATAATTCTATCTTTTTTTTGTTCTTACGAATGTAAAAAACATCTAATCTACAAATATATAATTAAAATATATGCAGAAAAAAAAGCTATATGCTATGAAAATAGCTTGTATAGTTTGTAAAAAGAGTCTTGATTAATTAATTAAATTGAAATGCTATTAATAATTAATTCTACTTTAATAATAAAAAAATTAAAAAGCTAAAGTAATCATAAAAAATAAGGTAATGAATTATTTACTCACATGTAATAAAAGAATCATATAATTTGGTAAGAATTATTTACTTTTCATAATTCTACCTATAAGATTAGACTTTTTATATTATACAAGTTTTTATTTAAATAAAAAAACTAAGCGAGTATATGAAAATAACTTAAAGTTTACTTTACTCTGTTTATATTCAACTAATCACTGAATAAATAAATTTTAAATAAAAATTTATTTATTTAATTAAACAAAGAGCTAGGTAGATTTAAAAATCTACACCTAGAACTAAAAGGAAAAATATTTTTATTTTATTCTAATTAGATGAAACAATTTTTTATTACGTAGATTGTAACTATGTTAATATGTGTAGTGTAAATAATAGAGATGATGATAATTTAAATAAAGAATAATAAAATCTATATCATAATATGCCATAAGATTCATATTAAATGAATCTTATGGCATATTATATACTATAAAAAAGCATTAATTAAAATTTGACAAATGGATATAACAAATTTTTTTAAACTAAGTGAAGGAAATTGGCTATGCCAAAAAACATTTTATGATTTATCAGAACGGAAATATAAGAGCTTAAAAGATGAATTATCAATAAAAAAAGAAAATATGAATATGCATGATTTAAAATTAATAAGCTTTGATCAACAAAATCATATATCATATTCATGTAAATGGAAACAATCCCAAAATAAGCAAAGCAATATAATAATAAATACAAAAAAGAATTATATTTATACATACAATAACAAATCAATTTCATCAATTAAAGAATATAAAATAGAAAATAATAAATTAACTATTTGCTCAAAACGAAATAACTTATTTATTACAGAGACAATACTTTTTTTAAACCCAAATTTACGATTAGCCACGATTATTGTTAAAAATAAATTTGAATCGTTATTTATATCTTTTTCATCTGAAATTAAATTAAACAATAAAAATTAAATATGGAAAAACCTAATAAAATAAACAAAAATTTAACAACACTAGCGATTAATTCTTTAATAGATTTAAAAAAACCTATGGTTTTGTATAAAACTAATATTGAAGAACAATTTATCTATGAACTTAGTCAACCAAAAATGCTAGATAAACTTCAATCTAGTTTTATGAATAATAATTTTAGTGTTACATCAATACTAAGTAATTCAAAACATGATAAAAAATATAAACACTTTGAAAAAATAGAAGATAAACTTGAAACTAAAAAAAACAAAAATAAACAAAAAAAACGAAATAAGTCAAAATTACATCTAAGTGAAGAAGATGACAACTTTAATGAACTAACAACTCATTACAAACAAAATAAGGACAATAACACATCTTTATTATCATTAATAAGACCAGAAAGACCAGATAATATCAATATTTATAGTATTAACAAAACTAAAAAAAATCAACCTTTATCAAAAAAGAAAAAAATAAGTAAAATAGTAATTCCTCAAAAAAACAATGAAATAATTGAGCCAATACAGAGTAATCAAATTGATTTAAATCAACCAATAACAATAAAACAATTATCTGAAGTAAGTTTAATTTCTGAACAGGAAATCATAAAATTTTTATTTCTAAAAGGTAAACTTGTTACGATAAATGAAATAATTGATTTGGATATGGCAAATGCGATAGCAACACATTTTAATATAGAAATTAATTTCAATACACCTAATTTACAAGATCTATCTTCTAATGATATGATCGAACAAAAAGATTTAGATAAACTTACAAATCGTCCTCCTATTGTAACAATAATGGGCCATGTTGATCATGGAAAAACTACACTTCTGGATTCAATTAGAAATACTAGATCTAAGATAGTAGATAAAGAAAAAGGAGGTATTACACAATTAATAGGTGCATATCAAATTAAAATTAATTACAAAGGGAAAGATGAAAAAATTACATTCTTGGACACTCCTGGACATGAAGCTTTTACAGGAATGAGAGCACGTGGTACTAAGTTAACTGATATTGGTATTTTAGCAGTTGCTGCAAATGATGGGATTAAAAAACAAACATTAGAGGCTATTGAATATTTACAAAAAAAAGACATTCCGATAATTGTTGCATTAACAAAAATAGACAAAGAAGATGCCAATATTGAAAAAGTAAAAAAAGAATTAACACAATACAATATTGTACCAGAAGATTGGGGTGGAACAACTCCAGTTGTTCCCATAAACGGAATCACTGGAGAAAATATAGATCAACTGCTTGAAATGATATTACTTACTGCAGAAATCAGCAATTTACAAGCTAATCCACACAGAAGTGCAAAAGGAACTATATTAGAATCTTATTTAGATCGTACTAAAGGACCAATTGCGACACTATTAATTCAAAATGGAACACTTAAAATAGGAGATATCATTGTCGCAGGAGATAGCTATGGAAAAGCAAGAGCAATTACTAATGATAATGACGAAAAAATTTTAGAAGCCGGGCCATCATATCCAGTAAAAATTTGGGGATTGTGTAAGGTAGCTCCTATAGGAGAAAATTTCGAAATTTGTAAAACAGACAAAGAAGCAAAAGAAAAAGCAAACACATTTCATAGTTCAAAATCACAAGAAATAAATTTAAATTTTAATTTATTAAATGAATATAAAAAACAAGAAAAAGATAAATGCTTACGAATTATAATAAAAACGAATACACAAGGTTCAATAGAAGCAATAATACATTCTTTATCTAAAATTCCCCAAAATCTAATTAATTTACAAATAATGAATATTAGTGTTGGTGAAATTACAGAAAATGATGTTGAATTAGCATATTCAGCCAATGCTTACCTAATAGGATTTAATACAACATTAGCATCTGGAGCTAAACAATCTGCTGAAAAAAAATCTATTCAAATTAAAGAATATAATATAATTTATGATTTAATAGAAGATACAATAAGCAAAATGGAAAGTCTACTAGAACCTGAATATAAAGAAGAAGAGATTGGTAAAAGTGAAGTTAAAACAATTTTTAGTCTATCAAAAGGAGTAATCGCGGGTTGCTATGTTAATTCTGGAAAATTAAAAAAAGATGCATGGATTCATATTATCCGAAATAATGACATTATTTATAAAGGAAATTTAGAATCATTAAAAAAAGTTAAAGACGATATTACTGAAATTGAAGCTGGATTAGAATGTGGAATTTTTATTAAAAATTTTCAAGATTGGAAAGTAGGTGATTTAATTAAATGTTACAATTTAACTGAACAAAAACAATCTTTAACATCATTAATTCTTTAGCTATTAAATACAAATAAATATATATTAACTAAAGAATTAAAAAATTTAAATATTTCATACAATTGATATTAATATTAAGAAATCAAAGTTTATTAATAAAAGGAAGAAAAGAAATAATCCGTGCCCTTTTTATAGCTTTAGTTATTTTTTTTTGCTGTTTAGCAGTCAGACCAGTAGAACGTCTAGGCAAAATTTTTCCTTGTTCAGTAATAAATTTTTTTAATAAATCAATATCTTTATAATCTATAATATCAACAGGACTAAGCGGAGAAAGTTTTTTGCGAATAATTGACATATATACAATTCAAGTAAAATGTTTTATATTTATTTAACTTCTTTAAACAGAGTATGATAATTACATTTAGGACAAAATTTTTTTAATTCTAATTTATTAGAAGTATTTCTTCTATTTTTAGTTGTACTATATCGAAAAACTCCAGGCGACCTTTGTTTTAAAGATTTAGATTTACAATTTGATGTACACTCTAAAGTTACAATAATTCGAACACCTTTGCTTTTTGCCATTATTATTTTAAGTTTAAGTTTAGATTCAACAAATAATTTATTGCGCTTAATTTAAAAAAAATTTCTAAAAATTTAATACAATTATCACATATTTTTTTTGAATCGTCAAACACGATAAATTTAAGCTTTTAAACGAGACTGACGGGATTCGAACCCGCAACTTCCGCCGTGACAGGGCGGTGCTCTGACCAGTTGAACTACAGTCCCAAATTATCATACTTTTTAACTACAATTATTTCACAAAGCAAATATTTTGTCAATCAAATTAAGCAGTAAAGGAGAGAGAGGGATTCGAACCCTCGGTAAGTAATATAAAACCTACAACAGATTAGCAATCTACCGCTTTAAACCACTCAGCCATCTCTCCTTTTTTTATAATTAATTAAGCTTGCATCTGGCTCAAGCGGGATTTGAACCTGCGACCTTGGGCTTATGAGTCCCCTGCTCTAACCACTGAGCTACTGAGCCACTTACAACTAAGTAATAGTATAATTGAATATAAAATAAAAGTCTAAAATTAAAATCATAAATTGACTCGCAATATAATATCAAAACTATATTAATCAACTTTACAATAACTTATGTTTGAATTTTGGGAAAACGTAATTCGGCTATTTCGATTTTTTATATCTTCACTAACAGGGTTGATTTTAGTAATTATAAAACCTTTTATTAATTTATATAATAATCCCATAACTTTTTTAATACTTATTTTAGGCATAATAGGAACAATAGTAATTGTTTATACAACATTAACAGAGATGTTAGGAATAAATTCTGTATAGCCAAATTATACAAGACTAAACTATACAAGTTAGAATTTAAATGTATATTTTATTTTAATTTTTTTTATTTATTAATATGTCACTTATAAACTTAAGCAGTAACGAAAAAACAGGAGCATTCGCATTATTAGATAGTTTAGTACAACACAACGTAAAACACATTTTTGGGTATCCAGGCGGAGCAATTTTACCAATATACGATGAATTATATGAATGGGAACAAGCAGGTTTAATAAGACATATACTAGTAAGACATGAACAAGGAGCAGCACATGCAGCTGATGGATATGCTAGATCAACAGGAAAAGTAGGAGTATGTTTTGCAACGTCTGGCCCTGGAGCAACAAATTTAGTATCAGGAATAGCTACTGCTCAAATAGATTCTGTGCCATTATTAGCTATCACAGGACAAGTTAGCAGAGCTTTTATTGGAACAGATGCGTTCCAAGAAGTAGATATTTTTGGAATAACATTACCAATTGTTAAACATTCTTATGTAATTAGAGATCCAAAAGATATAAGCAAAATTGTTAAAGAAGCTTTTTTTATAGCTCAACATGGACGCCCAGGGCCAGTATTGATTGATATTCCAAAAGATGTAGGACTTGAAAAATTTCAATATACTAATAATATAAAAGAAAAAGTATACTTACCAGGTTGCAGGCCTTTAATCAAAGGAAGTTCTCGACAAATTTTAAAAGCTAGTCAACTAATTAAACAATCCAGCCAACCATTACTATACGTAGGAGGGGGAGCAATAATTTCTAATGCACATAACCATATCACTGAACTAGTAAACAAATATAAAATCCCAATAACAACAACATTAATGGGAAAAGGTATAATTAATGAGCATCACGAATTATCTCTTGGCATGCTAGGAATGCATGGTACAGCTTATGCAAATTTTGCGGTAAGTGAATGTGATTTACTGATTACTTTAGGGGCCCGTTTTGATGATAGAGTAACTGGAAAGTTGGATGAGTTTGCTTGTAATGCTCAGGTAATACATATAGATATAGATCCAGCAGAAATTGGCAAAAATAGAATTCCTCAAGTTGCAATAATTGGAGATATTAAAGAAGTAATGGAAGAGTTACTTTTAGAATTAGACAAAGATAATAATTACTTTGAAGAGCAACAACAATCATGGAAAGAAAGGATAAAAAAATGGAAAAAAGAATACCCACTAGTTATTCCTCAACCTAAAGACAAAATTTCTCCCCAACAAATTATATCAAAAATTAGTGAATATCTGCCAGAGGCATACTTTACTACTGATGTTGGTCAACATCAAATGTGGGCAGCACAATTTATAAAAACCTTACCAAGAAGATGGATATCTAGTGCAGGTTTAGGTACAATGGGATATGGCTTGCCAGCAGCTATTGGAGTAAAAATAGCTCACCCTAATAAAAACGTAGTTTGTATAAGTGGCGATGCTAGCTTTCAAATGAATTTACAAGAACTTGGCACAATTGCTCAATATAATTTAAACATTAAAATAATTATAATCAATAATCATTGGCAAGGAATGGTAAGGCAATGGCAACAAGCATTTTATAATGGAAGATATTCTCATTCAAATATGGAAAAAGGTGCTCCGAATTTCATGATTTTAGCTGAATCCTATGGTATCAAAGGCATTACTATTGATAATTCAACTCATATAGATCAAAATATTCAAGATATTTTAAATTATTCTGGTCCTGTACTAGTTGATGTGAAAGTGATAGAGGATGAAAATTGTTATCCAATGGTTGCACCAGGCAAAAGTAATGCCCAAATGATAGGGATACAAAAACAAGTAAAAGATAATTTAAAACATACATCACATTATGATCAAATTAATAATATAATCAAAAATTGACTTTGTTAAATGATAATTGTAATATGATTATTGAAATACTATTTAACCACTAAAATAAATAAACATGATAAAAATTCGCTTGAAAAGATGTGGACGCAAAAAACAACCTACATACAGAATAATTGCAATAAATGTAAAAGCAAGAAGAGATGGTAAACCTATAGAAGAATTAGGTTTTTACAACCCAAGAAGCAAAGAAATAAAACTCAATGCTTTAAGAATCAAAGAAAGATTAAATCAAGGAGCACAACCAACAGAAACAGTTAAATATATTTTAAAAAACTCATTAGACTAAATTTATCTTTATTTATATTTTTCACAATATCTAGGAGGAAAAAATTGCCAAAGTTTACATTAAAAATTTTATGGCTAGAAAATAATGTAGCTATTGCAATTGATCAAGTAATAGGTAATAGAACTAGTCCTTTAACCTCATACTTTTTTTGGCCAAGAAATGACGCATGGGAACAATTAAAAACTGAACTAGAATCTAAAACATGGATATCAGAAAAAGACAAAGTTGATTTACTAAATAAAGCTACAGAAATAATTACATATTGGCAACAAGAAGGAAAAAAACATTCTGTGGCAAAAGCTCAAGATAAATTTCCAGAATTTATTTTTGCAGGAAGTAGTTAACTCAACTAATAAGACATATCTTTAAGTAGACAATATGTTATCCTAAAATGTTACAGGAGATTAAAACTTATGATAGAAAGCACAAAAACATCTATTGTAAGCCCTAAAATATCAAATTTTAGCCCTGAAATAATAAAAGAGCTTTACGAAGATATGCTACTAGGGCGCAATTTTGAAGATATGTGTGCTCAGATGTACTATCGTGGCAAAATGTTCGGTTTTGTGCATTTGTACAATGGACAAGAAGCTGTATCCAGTGGAATTATAAAAGCTTTAAAAAATTGTGATTATGTATGCAGTACCTATAGAGATCATGTACATGCATTAAGCAAAGGAGTTCCTGCAAAAAATGTTATGGCTGAACTATTTGGAAAAGAAACAGGGTGCAGTCGAGGACGTGGCGGATCAATGCATATATTTTCTCATGAACATAATTTTCTAGGTGGTTTTGCATTTATTGGAGAAGGAATACCAATTGCTACAGGAGCAGCTTTCCAAAGCATTTATAAAACACAGGTAATGAATCAAAAGAAAGAGATGGCTGTCACAGCTTGCTTTTTTGGAGATGGAACAACTAATAATGGACAATTTTTTGAATGCCTTAATATGGCAGTTTTATGGAAATTACCTATTATATTTGTTGTTGAGAACAACCAATGGGCAATTGGTATGGCTCATCATAGAGCATCTTCAAACCCTGAAATTTATAAAAAAGCAAATGCATTCGGACTTCCAGGAATAGAAGTCGATGGTATGGATGTATTAGCTGTAAGATCAGTAGCAAATGAAGCAATTTCTAGAGCAAGATCTGGAGAAGGACCAACTTTAATTGAAGCATTAACATATAGATTCCGAGGACATTCTTTAGCAGACCCAGATGAACTAAGATGTAAAGAAGAAAAAGAAGCATGGATAGCTAGAGATCCAATAAAACGTTTAAAAAAATACATATTAGAAAATAATATCATATCTAATCAAGAATTAGAAGAAATTGACAAAAAAGTAAAAAATAATGTCAATGAAGCTGTTGAATTTGCAACACTAAGTCCAGAACCAAATGTAAATGAACTTTATAAATACTTATTTGCTGAATAAATTTTTTACACTATATACAATAATTAACCATTATAGTAGATGAAGTAATGACAAAAACATTTATGTTCGATGCACTAAGATCTGCAACAGATGAAGAGATGGAAAGAGACATAACTGTATGTGTATTAGGGGAAGATGTGGGCCATTACGGTGGTTCATATAAAGTTACCAAAGATTTGCACAGCAAATATGGTGACTTAAGAATATTAGATACACCAATTGCAGAAAATAGTTTTACAGGATTAGGTATTATTAATATACTAAAAATTTAATCTTATTTTTATAAAATAATTTAAATCAAAGGTAAAATGCTGAATTTAATCATAAAATAATTAATAAAAATTGTGAGTCTTATCCTACAATTAAACATATAAAAAATAAATTAAAAACCTTAACATATTTTTAGTTAAAATCAATTATTTCAAATAGTTAATAAAGATTTATATAAAAGTAAATTATTATGAAAATATCAAAATACTTTTAATAAAATTTTAAATAAAAATTAAAATAAGAGCCATTATTTATTTAAAGTAAAACTAATGGTTTCGTAAGAAAGGTAACAAATAACCTAATCTTTTCAATCGGAGCAGCAATTACAGGGTTAAGACCAATAGTAGAAGGTATGAATATGAGTTTTCTGCTTTTAGCATTCAATCAAATTGCAAATAATGCCGGGATGTTAAGATATACTTCTGGAGGAAATTTTAAAATTCCGATAGTAATTAGAGGACCAGGAGGAGTAGGGCGTCAATTAGGAGCAGAGCACTCTCAAAGATTAGAAGCTTATTTTCAGGCAATTCCAGGACTAAAAATTGTAGCATGTTCAACTCCTTATAACGCAAAAGGTTTACTAAAATCAGCAATTAGAGATAATAATCCAGTAATATTTTTTGAACATGTTTTATTATATAATTTACAAGAAGAAATACCAAATGAAGAATATATACTTCCTTTAGATAAAGCAGAAGTAGTAAAAAAAGGCAAAGATATAACTATTTTAACATATTCAAGAATGAGACATCATGTCGTACAAGCTGTTGAAATACTAAATAAAGAAAAATATGATCCAGAAATTATTGATTTAATATCATTGAAACCCCTAGATATGACTACTATTGTAGAATCGATAAAAAAAACACATAGGGTAATTATTGTCGAAGAATGTATGAAAACTGGAGGAATTGCTGCTGAATTAATTGCGAAAATTAATGAACAATGCTTTCATGAATTAGATGAAGCAATCATACGATTATCTTCTCAAGATATACCTACACCATACAATGGACTATTAGAGCAAGCAACTGTTGTACATCCTAATCAAATTGTTGAAGCAGTTAAAAAAATTGTAAAAAAATAAAATAGTTAACTTATCAATATCTAATATGTTTACAATTATTTTAAATTTACTGTAATTATTTTTTTTTGCTATACAATTAAATTATACAATTAAAATTACTGTAATTTATTTTTAGGACAAACAATGACAGATTTTATTAAACCTTATTTATAAATCACACAATTTATATTAAATAAAAATAAAATTCAGAAAATTTAAAGAATAAGATAAATTAATTAAATATTATTATAGATTATAAGGCTAAACTTTTAATTAAATATAAATCTCTTTCTATATCTAAATTCTTTAATTTTATATAAATTCGATAGATTAATCATAATTAGAAATAAAAATTACATTTTGCACAGGAAAACTAACAAAGCTATGTGGATACAAATATCCTCGCATAGTTTATCAAAAGCTTTAAAAGCTATTTTTATAATAACGACCCTTTTGTTGGTAATTGAAAATAATAATATAATTATAACTTAATATATTAACAAGGTCATTTTGTCATAAGTTTTATATATCATTTTATATTTTATAAATACAAAGGACAAATTACTCCCATAAAAACTCTAAACAACCTTAAATAATATTTTTGCATAATTTAATATATCAAACTAATAATTAAAAAATTATATGAATTTATAGTAATTATATATAATTATAATTATATATCTATAAATAAATTTACATGTTAGCGTACATTTAGAAGCTATCTAATAAAAAATTATTACGCATAGTTTATTATGAGAGCTTGAATCAACTACTCAAATTAGCTACACCTATAAGTACTTCAAGTTTTACAAAAAATTTATTAAGTAATTTACCAGCATATAGAAGAGGACTATCTCCATTGTTAAGAGGATTAGAAATTGGAATGGCTCATGGATATTTTTTAGTAGGTCCATTTGATAAACTAGGCCCTCTACGCAATACTGATGTAGGACTGTTATCAGGATTTTTATCTGCAGTAGGCTTAATTATTATTTTAACAACTTGTTTATCTATGTACGGTAATGTATCTTTTAATAAAGAAGATTCTAAAGATGCCTTACAAACAACAGAAGGCTGGGGACAATTTACTGCAGGTTTTTTAGTTGGAGCTGTAGGAGGAGCAGGGTTCGCATATTTATTATTAGCTAATATACCTGTACTAGTAATTTAAATGAATAAAATAGTCAAGGTAAAGATATAAAATTAAAGAATATTCAGAATGATTATACAAATACAGTATTATAAGAATTAATAATGTTATAAATAATATTTTTCAGTACAAAATATTAAAATGTATCAGATAAAAAATAATAAGAAATATAATATAACCTGAATCTATTTTATTCTAATAATACTTGAATAATCGATTTATAATAAAAATTTAAACTTTAATTTATTAATTTAAATTAAGATTAGCTTTATGTATTTTCTACGATACTCGTAAAGCTAAAATAGAGGGAAATACAACATAATTATTTCTACTCTTACCAAACAGCAGGATTGAGTTTATTTAGTTAAGTATTCAATATTATAAGAATAAATTTTATATGCTGATATAAATAATTCAAGCGAATACAAGGATATAATATATCAGCATATAAAAAAAATTTGCTTTTTATAAATTTATAAATTAAAATTTGTTATGAATGCGGATGTAGTTCAGTGGTAGAACGCCAGCCTTCCAAGCTTGATGTCAGCGGTTCGAGTCCGCTTATCCGCTTATAGTATTATTTTATCAAATATTACATTATTATGTATTATTCAAACTTTTTACAATTAAATGTTAGTAATTTAATAAATTCGCTAGAGATTTATAAACTACAATACCAAAAAATAAAAAATTATTTTTACGAAATTCATTTTATAAAACAACATAATTACTATTATAGTAAAAAAATAAATGCAGAATCAATATTTGCTCAAAATAAAACAAATATAGAATTAAATAATAATTACAATAAAATTAATATAAATATAAAATTTTTACTAGAAGAATATGAAGGAGATTCTAATATTGACTACGACATACAATATTGGCGAAATATTACATATTAAAATACTAATTCAATACTCCTTTAGAAGTTGAACTCAACTGAGATTCGCTATTAATAGGCATACGACCAGATAAATATGCTAATCTGCCCGACTCTACAGCCAATTTCATAGACAAAGCCATTTTAGGTGGAGATATAGCTTTGGCAACAGCAGTATTGAGCAAAACGCCTTCTGCACCTATTTCCATTGCTCTAGAAGCATCACTTGCAGTGCCAATTCCTGCATCAATTATAACTGGAATTTTAGATGCATCTATAATAATGTTAATATTATATAGATTTTGTAAGCCTTGGCCAGATCCAATTGGAGACCCTAAAGGCATTACAGTGGAACAACCTAATTCTTCTAGTTGTTTAGCTAAAATAGGATCTGGACTAATATAAGGAAGAACACAGAAACCTTTGCTAATTAAATATTCAGCAGCTTTTAACGTAGCAATTGGATCTGGCAATAAATAGGAAGGATCTGGTATGATTTCAAGCTTAATAAAATTATTATCTTCTTGTCCCAAATTTTTAGCAAGTTCTCGTCCTAAACTGGAAATGCGAATAGCTTCATCTACAGTTTCACAACCAGCTGTATTAGGCAATAACCACAATTTTTTCCAATTTAAGCAGTCTATTAAATTACTTTTTCCATTTAATTTCGCATTTTGTGCTCTCCTAACAGAAACAGTTACTATTTGACATTGACTATTGTCAATACTTTGTTTAGCTTCTTGAAAATTACGATATTTGCCTGTACCTAACATTAATCTTGATGAGAATATCTTATTACCAATTTTTAGATTATCTTTTTGCAAGTTTAAATTATTCATTTTGAAATAAACACAATAAAATTTAAAATTTATGAAATGACTTTTGCTGTACGCATAATCATATAAACTACTGATTGGGATATGTACTGGTATAATTGATAAAACATGCTAAAAGCTTCTGTTTTATATTCAATTAAAGGATTTTGCTGAGCATAAGAACGCCAAGATATCACGTCTTGTAATTGAACCATAGCTTCTAAATGTCTAGCCCAAGCCTGATCAATTTGAGATAATAAATAATATTTTTCAAGTTGACGTATAGTACCAGGAGAAATTTCTTCCCAATAAGCTTCTTTTAAATCATAAGCAATTACTATTTGTTGACGAAATAATAATTGTAATTCAATCAGAGTAAATTTATCTAAAGACTGAATACTAAATTTATCTTTCAAACCTAATAATTCATATAAATTCGACATAATAGAAAGTTGAACTTCCAAATTATTTTGCTTTCTTGATGAAAAATAAAGCACGGCCATTTGATCTACAGCATTTTGAGAATATTGTAATACAATATCTCTGAGATAATTATTATTTAATATTTTTTTTCTCTCAGAATATATACCATATCTATGACTATTTAAAATTTGATCATACTCAAATATATTTTTCCGAATGTCATAATAGTAAGATTCAACTTTTTCTTGTATATTTTCTAGAACTCGACTTAACAATACTGATTCTAAAGGAATATTTTCTTCTATCTTTAAATTATTCATTAGGCTTGCAATTTTATCAGAACCAAAATTTTTTAACAATTTATCTTCTAAACTTAAAAAAAATCTAGAAGAACCTGGATCTCCTTGCCGCCCAGACCTACCACGCAATTGATTGTCAATTCTCCTAGAATCATGCCTTTCAGTACCTATCACATGTAAACCACCTACTGCAATAATCTCAGATTTTTCCTTCTCTAAAATTGTGGAATAATATCTGTATAAATATTTGTACAATTTTATTAAAGAATTATTATAATTATAGTATTTATGTTTATTTTCAATAATAAATATTATAAATTTCTGTAATTCTAAACGATTAGTGAAATCAACAGAAATTTTTTCTATCCATAATTTAGAATTTTCCAATAAAAATTTTAATTTCATACTAAAATCTTCATTTAACTCTTGATATATTTTACTATTAATTGATAATAAAATAGATAAGTTAGTGGAATATGCAGAAAATTGAGTATTTAATAAGAGGAAAATAATTTTGGATTTAACAAATACATCAATATTACCTCCTAAAATAATATCAGTTCCTCGACCAGCCATATTTGTTGCTATGGTTATTGCTTTTTTACAACCTGCCTGTGCAATAATTTCAGATTCACGCTTCACATTCTCAGGTTTTGCATTTAACAAATTATGAGGTAAATTATATTCTGATAATAAATGAGATAATAATTCTGAACTTTCAATATTAGTAGTGCCTACAAGAACAGGTCGCCCTATCATATGCATATCATAACATTCATTAGCGACTGCTTTCCATTTATAATATGCAGTACGATAAACTACATCGGGAAAATCAATTCTTTTCATTGGCATATTAGTTGGGACTTCTACTATTTCTAATTTGTATAATTTTTCAAACTCGTATTCTTCTGTTTTAGCAGTACCAGTCATCCCAGATAATTTCGGATATAATAAAAAAAAATTTTGATAAGTAATAGACGATAAAGTTTTCATTCCTTGTTGTATAGGCAAATTTTCTTTAGCTTCTATGGCTTGATGTAAACCTTCTGACCAACGTTTACCATGAGCTATTCTACCAGTAAATTCATCGATAATTTCAATTTGCTTATTATTAATTATATATTGTACATCTTTAATATATAATTCTTTTGCTTTTAAAGCATTAATTATATATTGAGCCCAAGGATCATAAATATTATACAAATCTTTAATATTTAAAAAGTTCTCAGTTTTAAGCAAACCTTGTTCTGTTAATTCAACAATTTGTTTCTTTTCATCTACTAAGTAATCAATATTTTTCTTTAAAGAATAACTAATTTCACATGCTTTTAAATATTTAAAAGGAGTAGAATTTGTATTGCTGCCAATAATTAAAGGCGTTCTAGCTTCATCTATTAAAATAGAATCTACTTCATCTATAATACAGTAAAAAAACTTTTTTTGTACAATATTATTTATATCCATTACCATATTATCTTTCAGATAATCAAAAGCTACTTCACTATTAGTAATATAAGTAATATCATAACTATAATTAATTTTTTTTTCTTCTATACTCATATCAGAAGTCACTAATCCAACCTTTAAACCTAATAATTCATAAATTTGACCAATAAGGGCAGAATCTCTTTGAGCTAAATATTCGTTAACTGTTATTATATGAACACTATTACCACTCAAAGAATTCAAAAATGCTGGTAAAGCAGATACTAATGTTTTTCCTTCACCAGTTTTCATTTCTGCAATTTTACCTTCATGCAATATAATTCCGCCAATTAATTGAACATCAAACAAAGTCAAACCTAAAACTCTTTTTGTAGCTTGTTTAACCAAAGCAAAAGCTGCAGGTAGTATACTATCTATTGAATTACCTTTTAAAATCATACTACGGAAATCTTCTGTTTTACATTTAAGTTCAGAATCAGTTAAATTTGCAAAAGAATTATAAAAATTATTAATATCTGAAACAATAGAATAATATTTGCTCAATCTTTTTTGATTAAAATTTGGAAATAAAGTTTTAAACATAGAATTTATATTAAATAAAAATCAATCAAATAACTCATGAAGTTATTTTTAAGAGTTATTTGATCAAAAGTAAAATAAATTAAAAAATAATAAAGAATAAAACATAAGCCGGGTTTTGTTCTATAATAATATAAAATATGAACTATTATAGGGCAGTTATCTATCTGGAGCACTTATTTCTAATTGCTTCGTGCAGTAATAATTCATTTTTTAGTAGACTAAAATCACACTTCAAATTATAATGGCTTTGCTCTCTGTTTAGGGTTTACCTAGCTAATATTTTACAATATTACTGGTGTGCTCTTATTAAAGTAGATAATACATAATATATGTACAACATCCCTTAATAAACTATACAAGGATATTTTTATCCATATAGCTTTATTCTTTATATAAATAGTAAATTTAGTATAAAATTATAAATATAATGCACAATTATTAATTTTTTCAATTATCTAAAAATTAATAGATACTTTATTATTGTTTATTTATAACTTAAAAATATTAGGTCGCATTAATATTTTATACTTAATATTAATTTCTGAGTATTAAAGAAATTATATAAATATACAATAATAGTAATTAAAAACAACCATTTATTTTATATCTTAATCTTAATAAACAACTAGTATTTACACACTCCTTTGCACCCTTGCCCTAATAATTATAAAAGCGGTATATTTCTGTGGCACTATCCTCATAATTACTTATACTAAGATTTCCCTAGTAAACTTTCAAGCCTTGAGAGCCCGGACTTTCCTCAAAATTTTTATAATTTTGCAACTACCTATGATTACTCTTTATATACAAATATTATAAATTATAATATCCAAAAAGTATAATTACGAAAAAACAGAATATAAAATTAAAATATACTTATTATTTAGAAAAAAAATATTTTTTTAGATAGTTCCACAATTTTAATAATGAATTAAGATGAGATAAACAATAAAGAATATACAAATTACGAATAGCCAAAACATGTAAATAAATATCATCATAATAATTCTTTTTTGTGAAAAGATAGAAACTTATATTTTCTTTACAATGATATTTAAACCGTCTAACATAATTTTCAAGCATAATATTATACTCTAAATCATTGTTTAAGCCAAGAATAGTTTTAATTAGTATTCGTAAAAAGAGTTTCATGTTATGAGAATTCAAAATTTTGTATAAAGACCATATTAATATTATAAGTTTATTCAAAGTTATATTAGATCTATCTAAATGACTATATCTATACAAATTATATAATCTAAGATAATGCAAATCAGAAATAGTAATATTTATTTCATTAGAGTAAACTAAAGTTTGTTTTAAAAGACCGTCAAGAAATTCAAGATCTAATGATTGTAAAGTAATGAAAATAAAGTCTAGATTTGTAAGAAAGATACGCTTTAATTTATTAAACATAGCAAAAATCAATAATTTAGCAGGCTCAGTAGGATTCGAACCTACATTAGAGACTTAGAAGGTCCCTGTCCTAATCCCTTAGACGATAAGCCCTTGCTTACTATTGGTTAATAATATAAAATGGGCGGTACTGGACTCGAACCAGTGACCACCTGCTTGTAAGGCAGACGCTCTACCAACTGAGCTAACCGCCCCTATTTGAAATTATTATAACAAATTCTTTTGTGAAAGTAAATCATTTTTTTAAGTTATTGAGCTACTTACTGTTAATTTATTATTTTTTGAAAAAAAATAATAATGAAGTAATAATAGATAGTAACAAATATAAAAAAATTTGGGAAGAAAAAAGTAAATTACAAAATAAAATAATAATAATATGACTGCTACATTAGAAAGACGCGCAAGCGCAAGCTTATGGGAACGTTTTTGCTCTTGGATTACTAGTACAGAAAACCGCCTATATATAGGTTGGTTTGGCGTTTTAATGATTCCTACTTTATTAACAGCTACTACAGCATACATCATTGCATTTATTGCTGCTCCTCCAGTAGATATCGACGGAATTCGTGAACCAGTTGCTGGTTCTCTATTATATGGTAACAACATTATTTCTGGTGCTGTAATACCAAGTTCTAACGCTATCGGTATCCATTTTTATCCAATCTGGGAAGCTGCTTCTTTAGATGAATGGTTATATAATGGTGGAACTTACCAACTAGTAGTATTACATTTCTTCTTAGGAATTTGCTGCTGGATGGGTCGTGAGTGGGAACTTAGCTATCGCTTAGGTATGCGTCCTTGGATTGCTGTTGCATTCTCTGCTCCAGTAGCAGCAGCTTCAGCTGTATTTATCGTGTATCCAATAGGTCAAGGTAGCTTCTCTGATGGTATGCCTTTAGGTATCTCTGGTACATTCAACTTTATGCTTGTGTTCCAAGCTGAACACAACATTCTAATGCATCCTTTCCACCAATTAGGTGTTGCAGGTGTATTCGGTGGATCCTTATTTAGTGCTATGCACGGTTCTCTAGTTACATCTAGTTTAATCCGTGAAACTACTGAAAATGAATCTGCTAACAATGGTTATAAATTTGGTCAAGAAGAAGAGACTTATAACATTGTAGCTGCACACGGCTATTTTGGACGTCTAATTTTCCAATACGCTAGTTTTAATAACTCTCGTTCTTTACACTTCTTCTTAGGCTTATGGCCAGTTGTTGGTATATGGCTTACTGCTTTATCTGTTTGTACAATGGCTTTCAACTTAAATGGTTTCAATTTTAACCAATCAGTTGTAGATAGTCAAGGTCGTGTTATTAACACATGGGCAGACATTATCAACAGAGCTAACCTTGGTATGGAAGTAATGCATGAACGTAATGCTCACAACTTCCCTCTAGATTTAGCTTCTGGAGAGTCTTTACCAGTAGCATTAACAGCTCCTTCTATTAATGGATAATAAGCTAAAAAAAAATGCTATCCTTACAAAATTGTAAGGATAGCATTTTTTTTACAATCAAAAAGTACCAATTTTAATATTGCTAAATATTACCATTAAACACTGCAAAAATAAAATTCCAATCATTGGTGACATATCCATACCCAAAACGACAGGGATTGTGCCACGAAATAACCTCAAATAAGGATCAGTTAACTTTCCTAAAGAACAAAATGGTTCACTATACCAATTAACTGTAGGAAACCAAGCTAAAGATAACTTAATAAAAATTAGTAATAAATAAATCTCTGCAAAATTAGTAATAGACACAAAAACTAAATTCATAGTATCAATAAAGAAATTCATAATTTATAGATTATAAGCTGTAAAATAAACTAATACAACAAATATAAGAATAACTAAACATATTATCAATTAATTAAATATTTATGTATTGATTTTATTACATATTTACTATATTATTATAGCGATATATAAATATATCAATAGTTCACAATATACACAAAAATATATTAATTATTAAAATTATATTATTTAATAAGTAAACTATATGTTTAAAAAAAATAGAAATGAATGGAATTGGGGCTTTACAAGTAGTGCTGAAAATTGGAATGGAAGAATATCCATGATATCTTTTATGATTATTTTAATAATAGAATTAATTTTTCAGCAAAATATATTAAATATGCTTAAAATTCTTTAAATTGCTAAATTACTAAATTTATAGTATATTTAGCTAATATTAAGAGCTTGTAGCTCAGTGGACTAGAGCACATGGCTACGAACCATGGTGTCGGGGGTTCGAATCCCTCCTAGCTCGATTAAATATTGCTTTGAGAAATAGAACAATAATTAAAAATTAAAAAATAGTCTTTAAAAAATATGGTAACAAGGTATTAATAAGACTATAATATAGTCATAAGAGTTAAAGAATAATTTAAATGATTATTTTTTAAAATAATAAAAACTTAGATATTACAAGGTACGTCTGTATTAATATAAAGTTTAGTGCTTAAAATGTAAAGAGAATACAAATAAAGAAATTAAAATATAGCTACAGCTTAAACTCATGCTAATTAGTGTACCATAATTTTCATTGTAGTAATCATAAATTCTATTTTACAAATATAGATAGCATAAACTTTTAACAAATAAGATGACCTCAATTGTTTTAATATTATAAATAACAATATAATTAAATATATAAAGGTAATAAATTTATTAATATGATTTAAATGAGCTTTGTATAATAAAAATTATAAGCAAACTTCTTAAAGGATGATAATAGTTATCATACCTAATTATTTTATGGTTAATTGGCAAGTTATAGGTCAGCTAGTGTCTTTAGGAATAATAGTTCTTCTTGGACCGGTAGTAATTGTTTTACTTTCTTTTAAAAAAGGAAACTTATAAGTTTAATCAAATTATTATTTCCCCTAAATTTGTAAGAAAAATAAAGGGGAAATAATAATTTGATATCAAGAATTAATATATTTATATAATATATCGGAAGGAATATCTTGAGAATTACCAGCAAAATGATTTTCAGGATTTAAAAAAAGCATACAATGGCATTCTTTTCTTTCTCGCATCGGAACACAAGGACAATTCCAATATGCAGCAGAAACTTCATGTGTTTTATTATCATAATGTCTACAAGGGCACAAAGGAGATCCATAATTGTTTTTATGTTTAGCTAGTCCTTCTATAACTATAGCTGTAATACTTAAATCTGAACAAAAAAATGTTTGAGTTCTTTTAGCATAAGTTTCAGAAAATTTACGCATAGCTTCAACATTATTTAAATCGGCATTATTGTTATTCATAAAATATATTTATTATTATAATACTTTTGAGTAATTAGCATGACCTCTAAAAAAGTTAAATTAAATTTTTGTAAAACTTTTTCTAATATAATCATTACGTGATGAGAAGAACGCACTTTTCTATATTTAACTAATATTTTTCCTAATTCTAATAAATTATTATAAGAAACTGTAGAATAATACAATGCATTAATTTTTAACTTATCTGAATTAACGGTTGGATAATTATAAGCAATTTTCTTTATTTCTTTATATTTCATATTATCAGACTTATAGAAAATAGTTATTATGATATAATATAATATAATAATATGAGAAACTCAAATCAAACAAACTATTTTTGAATTTTATAGGGTGTGTAACTCAGTGGATAGAGTATCAGATTCCGATTCTGAAGGCCGGGGGTTCGAATCCCTCCATGCTCACGAAAATAATAAATATTTAGTCTTGACTTAATGATATTAACTATAATATACTAGTTTCTAATTTTACTGAAGTTAAAATCTAAAATAAAATTAGGGTAGATGGCGAAATTGGTATACGCACCACACTCAAAATGTGGCGATTTTATCTTGAGGGTTCGAGTCCCTCTCTACTCAAAATAATATTAAAAAAATTTGTCAATTATTATGACTATACTAATTATTGGAGCAACCGGCACTCTAGGGAGGCAAATAGTCAGGGAAGCCTTGAATGAAGGCTATCAAGTTAAATGTTTGGTTAGAAATTTAAGAAAAGCTTCATTTTTAAAAGAATGGGGCGCAGAATTAATTTATGGAGACCTTAGTATTCCAGAAACACTTCCATTAGCATTATATAATACTAATGTAATTATTGATGCTGCAACAGCAAGACCTTCTGATACTTACAATATAGATACAATAGATTATAAAGGAAAAAAAATTCTTATAGACGCAGCACAGCAAGCCAATATTAAAAGATTTGTTTTTTGTTCATTGAAATCTGCTGATAATACTTTATATAATCGTATACCTTTAGTTCAACTTAAAGTTTCAATAGAAGAATACCTAAAACAATCTGGTATAAATCATACTATTTTTAGGCTTGAAGGTTTTTTCCAAGGATTGATTAATCAGTATGCAATACCTATACTAGAAAACCAACCTGTATGGATAACAAAAGAGTCAAAACCAATAGCTTATATTGACACACAAGATGCATCAAAATTTATAATTAAAAGTTTGTACTTAAGTAAAACTGAAAACCAGACTTTTGATTTAATTGGACAAAAAGCATGGACATCTATAGATATAATTAAATTATGTGAGAAACTTTCAGGTAAAAAAGCAAAAATAAATTATATCTCTATTACATTTTTAAGGATACTAAAACAAATTACAAAATTATTTGAGTGGACGTGGAATATTTCAGACAGATTAGCATTTATTGAAATATTGTCAACAAAAGAAATTATTCCAGAATCTAAATCTATTCCTGAAATATATAATATATTTAACTTTAATATTTCAGATAATAATTCACTAGAAAAATATTTACAAGAATATTTTAATAAAATATTGAAAAAAATCAAAGAGCTAAACTACGATCCAAAAAATAATATATCAACATTTTAAGAATAACTTACAAATTGATTATGGTTTAATAAATATTAATATAAAAAATAATAATTAGGCTCAATAATTAAAATTAACAAAATGAGACATACTTTATCAGTTCTAGTAGAAAATGAAGCTGGGGTGTTATCAAGAATTTCTGGATTATTCGCAAGAAGAAGTTTTAATATTGAAAGTCTTGCTGTTGGACCTGCAGAAGAAGCAGGTATTTCTAGAATTACTATAGTAGTATATGGGAATGACAGAATAATCGAACAACTAACAAAACAATTATATAAACTGATCAACGTATTAAAGATACAAGATGTTACACACATTCCATCTGTAGAAAGAGAATTAATGCTATTGAAAGTTTGTCTCAATAATCAAACTAGAAGAGAAATTTTAGATATAGCTAATATTTTTAGAGCAAAAATTGTAGATTTGGCTGATGATTTTTTAATTCTAGAAGTTACAGGAGATCCAGGTAAAATTGCAGCAATAGAACAAGTTTTATCGAAATTTGGTATAAAAGAAATTGCGCGAACAGGCAAAATTTCTCTAATTAGAAGCTCAAAAATTAATACAGAATTCCTAAAAACAACAATTCAATAAAAGTATTAAATAAATCATAAATATAGAATAATTCATCAGATTATGTTAAAATATATTTTATTTTTTATTATTACTAAAATATAACATAATTCATTTTGCAAATTATAATCCAAGGAGAAATTAACTATGTCGCGTTATCGAGGACCAAGATTAAGAATTACAAGAAGGCTAGGTGACTTACCTGGTTTAAGTAGGAAAGTTATTAAAAGATCTTATCCACCAGGAGAACATGGACAAAAAGCTAGGAAACCATCAGAATATGCAATTCGTTTAGAAGAAAAACAAAAATTAAGATTTAACTATGGATTAAGCGAAAAACAATTATTAAGGTATGTAAGATTAGCAAAAAAAGTTAAAGGATCAACAGGTCAAGTTTTATTACAATTGCTAGAAATGAGATTAGACAATACTGTTTTTAGATTAGGAATGGCACCAACTATACCAGCAGCTCGGCAATTAATAAATCATCGACATATTTGTATTAATTCTAAAATTGTATCAATTGGTAGTTATCAATGTAAACCAGGCGATATCATTTCTGTAAGAAACCAAAAAAAATCTAGAGACTTAATTGAAAAATATTTAGCTTTTCCAGGATTAGCAAATATACCTACACATTTAGAAATGGATAAAATTAATTTGACAGGTAAGATTAATGGATTGATAGAAAGAGAATGGGTAGCTCTACAACTAAATGAATTATTAGTAGTTGAATATTATTCGAGAAAATAATATTCAACTATAAACATTACCAATCTGGTTTTTGGCGAGTAGTGAAAGACCAGAAAATATATTTAGACCATAAAGTCATTTTTTTTATAGTAGGAAGAAATTTATAAGAATAAAAATATTTTATAGAGTATTTCTTATTAATATCCGAATCTTTTTCTAATATATTTATAATATCTTGATTGGGAATTACCCGAAAATTTTGGCATTCTTCTGTAATTTTTTTTTCACAATCATGTATATAACTTTCTAAATTATATACAAGAATATTAGGTTTATCAGATAAATTAAAAGAGGAATGATTAGACTTAAAATAAGACCAAGCTTGATAAGCAGAATGTAAAGAAGTAAATAAAATTTGTTGATTCTGATCTAATGGTTTTAAATATGATGAATAATTGAATACAATTTGTTGATTATTATGTTGAATAATTTCAGGTTGAATAATGTAGATAGGTACGCCCTTAAAGTTATTTTTATTAATTACTTGAGACTTATGAATTTTAATATTTTTATAATGTCTATATTTAAATAATAAATCTCCAATTTCCTTAACATCAGGAATAAAATGGAAATGTACTCTAGGTTTAGAAATTCGGTTCCATTTATAAGCAACACCTAACTTAAGAGGAAAAATTTGTAGTGGACCATATCTCTTAAATGAGCGAAAATATGCAGATTGAGATGAATGCAATATTTCTTTTGCATCTTGAGAATTAAAGAAAAAAAAACCTTGTTTGAAAGGAGTTATTAAAGAATCTTTTTTCCAAATGAAAGCATCAAAATAACTAAAAAATAGATTGTCTACAAAATTCTTTTTACTTTCTATATCTGGAATAGAAAATACAATTCTATAAAATGAATTAATGGGTACTAATATTGATGAAAAATTCAAATTTTTCATAATAAGTTTATGCTTATTATTTGGCCAATCTATCGTCCGCAAATTACGATACAATAAATTAAATCTTTCTGGACGAGGAAAATTTATTCCTTTTTTCCATAAATAAATCATAGGAATCCCTTGGCTAGAATTCAAATTAAGCATCTGAAAATCTACTTTACCTATACTTAAATCATGAATAAATTGTTTTTGCCAAATACGCCTAAAACGATAATCATTACTATTTTCAAATTTTCTTATAGCAATTAATATATGTTGCTCATTTTTATTTAATAATGAAATAATTATATATTGTTTCCAATAACATTCCACTAAATTACTTAACCAATTATGAGATTGTTTAAGTCGTTCACTAAGTTTCTGAAAGTATTTATATCTTTGCTCTTCAGAAAATAAGGTTTTTAACTCTTTAAATGAATAATGAGCATATCCTTTACTTAAATAAATTTCTCCATCAGTTAATAATCTACAATATAAGCTAGATCTAAAAATAATGTTGAATGAAAATTTTTTAATATTCGAATATTGCGCTTGTGGTATTATATTATATAAGGAAGAAGATGAATTAAATAAGAACAAAAAAAATAATTTAATAACAATTTTCATATTATATTAATTTTAGTTAGTATATGCTATAAAAATTATAGAGCATATAAGAAAACAAATCAATAGATCCATATTGCATTAGTTAGATAAAAACGAAGTTCTTAAATCATTATAAAAAAATAAAAAATAGTCAAATCATGTTAACAAAGAATATAATAATAACTAAATATATGATCTCAATTTAAAATTTGTCAAATTCATAATATCAAACAAATTCATAATATCAAAATAAAGGAATTGTATATGGCACGATCTCAAAAAAATGATAATTTTATTGACAAAACTTTTACAGTTGTTGCTGATATTCTTTTAAAAGTATTGCCAGCTAGTAAAGAAGAAAAACAAGCTTTTTCATACTATAGGGATGGCATGTCAGCACAATCAGAAGGAGAATATGCAGAAGCGTTAGAAAATTACTACGAGGCTTTAAAAATTGAAGAAGATGCATACGATAGAAGTTATATTCTTTATAACATAGGATTAATTTATTCTAGCAATGGAGAGTATATTAAAGCATTAGAGTATTATCATCAAGCACTAGAATTAAACCCAAAGTTACCACAAGCATTAAATAATATAGCTGTTATATATCATTATCAAGGTATCAAAGCATCTGAACAATCAAATTTAGAAATTATGAAAAGTATGTTTGATAAAGCTGGTGAATATTGGCGTCAAGCCATTAGATTAGCACCTAATAATTATATAGAAGCACAAAACTGGCTCAAAACTACTGGAAGATTAAATTCTTAAATATCGGACAAATACAAATGAAATTTTATCTATTGATTAACGTTATAATAAAACTTTAAACATGGTTAGCTCTACTACAAACATTGGAAGAATTGTACAAATCATTGGTCCTGTTTTAGATGTTGAATTTATATCTGGCCAACTTCCAAAAGTATTTAATGCAATTAAAGTTAATTACGAAAATAAAACAATTACATGTGAAGTACAACAATTGCTAGGAGACAATAGAGTTAGAGCTGTAGCAATGAGTTCTACAGATGGATTAAAAAGAGGGATAGAAGTAATTGATACAGGAGCGCCAATTAGTGTACCTGTAGGTATTTCAACATTAGGTAGAATATTTAATGTATTAGGAGAACCTGTTGACAATTTAGGCGATGTAAAAATAGATAATACTTTACCTATTCATAGGTCTGCTCCTTTATTTACACAACTAGAAACTAAACCATCTATATTTGAAACAGGAATAAAAGTAGTTGATTTATTAGCCCCATATAGAAGAGGTGGTAAAATTGGATTATTCGGTGGTGCTGGTGTAGGCAAAACTGTATTAATTATGGAATTAATTAATAATATTGCTAAAGCACATGGTGGAGTATCTGTATTTGGTGGTGTAGGTGAAAGAACACGTGAAGGTAATGACCTATACATGGAAATGAAAGAATCTAAAGTGATTAATGAAGAAAGTTTAACCGATTCTAAAGTAGCTTTAGTGTACGGTCAAATGAATGAACCACCAGGAGCTAGAATGAGAGTAGGCTTAACAGCCTTGACAATGGCAGAATATTTTAGAGATGTAAATAAACAAGATGTTTTATTATTCATTGATAATATTTTTAGATTTGTCCAAGCAGGCTCTGAAGTATCTGCATTATTAGGAAGAATGCCTTCAGCAGTAGGATATCAACCAACTTTAGCTACAGAAATGGGAGCATTGCAAGAGAGAATTACTTCTACCACAGAAGGGTCTATAACATCAATTCAAGCAGTATATGTTCCTGCTGACGATTTAACAGATCCAGCACCAGCTACTACATTTGCACATTTAGATGCGACAACAGTGTTGTCTAGAGCTTTAGCTGCAAAAGGAATATACCCTGCAGTAGATCCATTAGACTCAACTTCAACTATGCTTCAACCAGGAATTGTAGGACAAGAACACTATAACACAGCCCAAGCTGTAAAATCAACATTACAAAGATATAAAGAATTACAAGATATTATTGCTATTTTAGGTTTAGATGAACTATCTGAAGAAGATAGAGCTACTGTAGCAAGAGCTAGGAAAATTGAGAGATTCTTATCACAGCCATTTTTTGTAGCTGAAGTATTTACTGGCTCTCCTGGTAAATATGTATCTCTTGCAGATGCTATAAAAGGTTTCCAAATGATATTAGCTGGAGAATTAGATGAATTACCAGAACAAGCTTTTTACTTAGTAGGAGATATAAACGAGGCAATTGAAAAAGCGAAAACTATACAAGGATAAAATTTTATATGGCATTAAATATAAAAGTGATAGCTCCCGACAGAACTGTGTGGGACGCAAATGCAGAAGAAGTAATTCTTCCAAGTAGCACTGGACAACTGGGTATATTAAGTGGCCATGCTCCATTATTAACTGCATTAGACATAGGAGTAATGAGAGTAAGAATAGAAAAAGAATGGACACCTATTGTACTTATGGGTGGTTTTGCTGAAGTAGAAAATAATAAATTAACTATTTTAGTAAATGGTGCAGAAGAGATAAGTGATATAAATTCAGAAACAGTTCAAGAAAACCTTGACAAGGCAATAAGTGATTTAGAAAGCGCCGATTCTTCAAAAGCCAAAATTGAAGCAACTCAAAATCTTAGAAAGGCAAGAGCTCGTTTACAAGCTATAAATGCTATTTCATTAAGTTAATTTAGTACAAGAAAAAAGAATGGAAATATGTTATTTCCATTCTTTTTTCTTGTACTAAATTAACTTAATAGACCTTAAAGTAACAAATAATCCAATAGACAAAGCAAAAAACATAAACAAGATTAAAAAATAACCCATAAAAATTGACATAAGCTATGTATTTCTAATTTTAATATAAAATAATTATAATAAATTAATTCACCCAACGTTGAAATTTAAGCAATATTGTACCATTAGCAAAAGATTTATCCTCTACTTTAGCAAAACCCTGATTAAGACCTTCTGAAATAATTGAATTATATGCATAAGATTGAGATAATTTTTCTATAAAACAATCTACAGACCAACGTTGTTGCCAAAACTGATAATCAGCTACTAGCTCATATTCTTTTCCATTCCATAGAAAACCTATATCATTATGATTATCCTGCCTAATCACCAAATCTGCATCATAAACTTGACTAGAATAACTATTAGACAAAGTTATATTAGCTTCCCAACTTAATCCTAAGTCAGCTAAAGCTAACTTTAGCATTTCAATATCTCGAATCGTAGTTTGAATTTTAGAAAAATGTGACATAATATTTTAAATAATTTAAGAAATATATTTATAAAATATTAATAATAATCATAATATTTTTCAAAAGAGATAAGCTCTATAGACTTAAAACAAGAACTATAATAATAAATTAATTTTAATTAATTACTTATCTATAATATAATTCCCTAAACAAAATAATACAATAAAATTAATATAGTATTAATAATTTGTATAATTAATTTCTTGAATTAAATAAATTAAAATACCGAATTATATCTCTAATATTTTGAAGTATTATCTTAGTAATTGTACCAATGAAATAAGTAAATATATAGATAATCATTTTACCTATTAAGTAAATAGAGTTTTCTATTTTAGGTAAAAATAAATCTTTAACTTCTAATAAAACAATTAACAATAATTGTGAATTCGAAAGAAATAAAATTTCTTGATTACGATAACAAGAAATATAATAAGACAATATTCTTTTTTGATTCAAATTTAAAATTAAGTATTTATTCTCATAAATTAATTTAGGCGAATAAATATAATAGTTAAGAAGATCAAATAATAGTAAATTATTTTTTAAATATCTTAAGTGTCGAGGAACTAAGTAATAAGGTTCAACAATAGTAAATATATTACTATTATCTTTAATACTATCTAAAGAATCTAATATTATACTAGATATAGTACTAGATATTTTAATAATACAATTTTCTAATAAAATTATTGCTTGCTCAAAAAAAAATTGATCAGAAAAATAAAATTGTTTTTGAGCTTGAAATTTGAAAGTAAAGGTATTAAATAAAAAAAAATAGCAAAGGTCCTCCCACAATATTAAATCAAGTTCATTCAAAACATAAAGTTTACTATAATTTTCTAGCAATGTAGTTAACTCTTTAGTATTAAATATAGGTGAAAAAAAATTTAATATTACTTTATTTATACTTCTTTTTAAAAAAAATTTCTTTGCATAAAGAATAGATAAAGGAAGTTCTAATTGAAATAATGTAATAAAAATCAATTTTATTTCATTTAAAATTTTCAAAAATAATACTTTTCTAGATTTTTTATTTAATATAAATAATGATAAAATTACTGAAGTGCCACGATCAAAATGAGCATTCGAATATAACTTAAAGTCTAACTCAACAAATATAATAGCTATTTTTCTCAAAAAATTAGTATCATACTTTCTATTTGATTGATTATAATTAAACAAAGATTGGCTTGAATTCATAATGAAAATAAAAAATATAATATACAAATTTCATACTAAAAAGAAAAATTTAGCTTTGGCATTGAGCTACTTTTCCATAAGGCCCCCCTTATAGTATCATCGCCGCTATAACGTTTCACAACTGAGTTCGAGATGGATCAGAGTGGTTCCATTATGCTAAAAACACCAAAGCATATAGATTGTAATAATTGCTCTAAAATTAAATCAAACCCTCGGTCTGTTAGTACGTCTCAGCTGAATATATTACTATACTTACACTTAACGCCTATATAACGGCTAGTCTTGCCGTGACCTTAACCGTTTAAAACGGTGAGAGTACTCATCTTAAGGTTGGCTTCCCACTTAGATGCTTTCAGCGGTTATCCTTGCCGCACTTGGCTACTCAGCGTTTACTGTTGGCACAATAACTGATACACCAGCGGTGCGTCTCTCCCGGTCCTCTCGTACTAAGGAGAAATCCTTTCAATACTCTAACGCCTACACCGGATATGGACCGAACTGTCTCACGACGTTCTGAACCCAGCTCGCGTACCGCTTTCATGGGCGAACAGCCCAACCCTTGGGACGTACTACCGCCCCAGGATGCGATGAGCCGACATCGAGGTGCCAAACCTCCCCGTCGATGTGAACTCTTGGGGGAGATCAGCCTGTTATCCCTAGAGTAACTTTTATCCGTTGAGCGACGGCCCTTCCACTCGGAACCGTCGGATCACTAAGGCCGACTTTCGTCTCTGCTCGACTTGTAGGTCTTGCAGTCAAGCTCCCTTATGCCTTTACACTCTACGACTGATTTCCGACCAGTCTGAGGGAACCTTTGCACGCCTCCGTTACTTTTTAGGAGGCGACCGCCCCAGTCAAACTGCCCACCAGAGACTGTTCTTTTACCGGATAACGGTCAAAAGTTAGAATTCTAGCTTTYCTAGAGTGGTATCTCACTGATGGCTCCAATACTTCCGCAAAAATATTATCATAGCCTCCCACCTATGCTGCGCAAGAAAAGCCCGAACCCAATCTCAAGCTACAGTAAAGCTTCATAGGGTCTTTCTGTCCAGGTGCAGGTAGTCCGCATCTTCACAGACATGTCTATTTCGCCGAGTCTCTCTCCGAGACAGTACCCAAATCGTTACGCCTTTCGTGCGGGTCGGAACTTACCCGACAAGGAATTTCGCTACCTTAGGACCGTTATAGTTACGGCCGCCGTTCACCGGGGCTTCAGTCACTAGCTTCGTTATACAACTAACCAATTTCTTTAACCTTCCGGCACTGGGCAGGCGTCAGCCCCCATACATTGTCTTACGACTTCGCGGAGACCTGTGTTTTTGGTAAACAGTCGCTTGGGCCTGGTTATTGCAACCCTTATGCAAGGGTACCCCTTCTTCCGAAGTTACGGGGCTATTTTGCCGAGTTCCTTAGAGAGAGTTATCTCGCGCCCCTTAGTATACTCTACTTACCTACCTGTGTCGGTTTTGGTACAGGTATTTATTATTTAAGATATGCCGAGCTTTTCTAGGAAGTATGACATTAGCTACTTTAATACCTTAGTATCTTGTACTCACGCCTTAGCTCAAAGTGTTTTCACCACTTATCATCACCTTTAACGCTTAAACCGGTAACCAACATCCGGCTAGCCTAGCCTTCTCCGTCCCTCGATATCAATAATAAATAGTACAGGAATATTAACCTGTTATCCATCAACTACGCCTTTCGACCTCGCTTTAGGACCTGACTAACCCTCCGTGGACGAGCCTTCCAGAGGAATCCTTAGGTTTTCGGGGCATTGGATTCCCACCAATGTTTTCGCTACTCAAGCCGACATTCTCACTTCTGCTTTGTCCACATCCACTTTCGTTAATGCTTCAACCTAAGCAGAACGCTCCCCTACCGATGTTATTTACATCCCACAGATTCGGCAAGTTGCTTAGTCCCGTTYATTTTCGGCGCAGGATCACTTGACCAGTGAGCTATTACGCACTCTTTAAAGGATTGCTGCTTCTAAGCAAACCTCCTGGTTGTCTATGCATTCCCACCTCCTTTACCACTTAGCAACTATTTAGGGGCCTTAACTGGTGGTCTGGGCTGTTTCCCTTTTGACAATGAAGCTTATCCCCCACTGTCTCACTGGTTGATTCATCACTTAGTATTCAGAGTTTGCATCGATTTGGTACCGCTCTCGCAGCCCGCA